GAATCTTTGACTGGGCTTACACACATTCGCTCACTTACGCTGTCCCCCCTCAGCTCACCCTAGCCCCGGGTACGTCGTCTCCAAGGCTTCACACAAAATCTTCACTGACAACATATGCATGCTTTTGTAGGGTCGGGCAGAACCGTTGTTGCCTGATGGGAACTTCCCCCATATTGCTATCAATGTCTTCATGTCGCACGACCTCTTAACATTACACCACTGAATCCCCAATCCTTTGCTTGCTGTGCAGTGACAGTACCAATATCCACTAATCGTTGTTTCCAGATACGGTTGCCGGTTGACATCTCTTCTAATTCGTCGATACGAGAAGCAAATTGTTGTGTGGAGGAATCAATATCTCGACATAAGCCAAGAGGCAGATCTTGTGCCACTCCACCAGGTCGTATGAAACTGGCATGCATCCTGGCTCCCGGGACTCTTTCATAGAATTCCAACAATTTCTCCCGCTCCTCAAAAGCCCAAAGGAACGGAGTTGATGCTCCCACATCCATAGCATGAGTAGTTGAAGCAAGTGAATGATTTGAAATTCGAGTTATTTCACAGAATAACACTCGTATATATTGAGCTCGTAATGGTACCTCACAATTCAAAAGTCTCTCTACGGCTGAAGAATGAGCGTGTTCTTGGGCCATCGTAGAAACATAGATAGGGTCAACGACGGAACGAACAACGAAACTTTACGACAGCTTTTTCGTACACGTTCACTTGCATCACATACACAAGTGCTCTCTGAACCGTGCAATAAGGTCACCCATAACACGGCTCTCCCACTGGAGTTACCTTAGCCCCGGGCCATGCTATTCCATGATATTGGAATAATGGCAGCCTAACTACTTATTATCATCGTCTTGAAAGCTGGGCGCCTTTTGAATATGAGTGGGGCTCCTAGTCTAGGCGGCGCCTTCGTGGAGCCAAACCGAAGGAAGAGCAAAAGGGCGAGGCCACACCCGGCTTCGAATAGGAGGGGGGCTTAGCTCTGGATCCCGCCTGCTTGCAGAAATGAATGGATCAGAAAGGGGGCTGGGCTGGGTTCTATTTCCGGGCCGGGCAGGAGGTGAAGGCCAGAAGAAGAAGAGAAGTGCGCCTTCCCGGTAAGGAAGAGGATAAAAAGGTGCTGTCATCTATCTCGACCTGTTTCCCGAGGCGTTGGAAATGAAGACCGGCTCAGAGAATCACTGGCGTGCTTTCTCTCCCCCATCGTTTCGCCAACAAAGAAGTCATCCTTGACTTGACGATTGACCATTCCATCCCTACCGAGCCGCCTCTTCGAAGTATTTACCTCTGCCTTTCTTTTTTCTCCAAATATAAAAGAAAAAATAAAGAACCTCGTCTGTGATTTAATCGGCCCTAAGGGAGTTTACTCGACCCATTCTCCAGTCTCCCGCACTGCTCAAGTGTGCGACTCCGTATGAGGACCTCCTTCCCTTTTGCTCTGCCCACTCTCCGTTCACACGGTTATCAAAGCGGAGGAAGGGTGGGCAGCAGGTACCACGAGCCCTCTGTCCCACACATCTATCAAGAAGCAAGTGTAGTTCACCGGTTCCACCGAATGCTCCTATCTCTCGGCAAAGATCGTGTGAGTGTGCAGTTATGCTTCGGATGCTTCGCCATGGAATAGATCGACTCTGTTCCCCTTCTTTTCCGGTGCACTCGCTTTATATCTCCGACACACAAGGAAGGACGTGGTGGGAAGAAAGCAGCCCTAGCCTCTGTCCGGTCGATCATTCCGCTGGCATCTTGCATTCACGCCTCCGTTTGACTGCCGCTCGGGAATGTAGTTGTAGATACGTGAGTCTTAGTGGGTCGTTGGCTCCACCTCTTATCTCCTTCTACGACATGCTGTAGTCGTCGCCATATTCAATATGTCACTTAGTCATATCTGCCTCGCAGCGGGTCAGCACCCCCGAAAGAAAGGGAGGACTTCATTCAGTGACTCCGCGATCGCCCTCTGAACGATCAAAATAAGGTAAAGCTTGAAGATAAGTTTTGTACTCGATTAATTTCTCAGTCCCTCTAGTCGGGTGGGCGCCGGCCGGATCCCCCTGAAAACCGTACGTGCGGGTCTCCCCGCATGCGGCTCACGCCATTTGAGGTGGCCCAGCATTCATTCGCAAATCCTGTAGTGAAATTGAGACCGCTCGACCAGCAAGAAAACGGATGCGCCTAGCGCTAGTTGCTCAATCCCTTGCTTGTTCGGAAGCTAATTCGCGTGTAGGCAGCGCTGTCTGTCTACCGTTGACTGTATCTATTCATTGATACATTGGCCCGCTCCCCCCCTCTTTTTCCAAGAATGAATGAGCTGCTCGGACCTTCCATTTCCGTCAAATGACCCGGCTTCCCCTGGCTCTTCCACCGTCCGGGCTCCCTTTCCTCCCTATGCTCCCCCGGCGCAGGCCCACCACGCTTCGCGCCTGCGGCGTTTTCGCCAGACGGTCTTTGCCAGTAGTGCCATCCTCCCCGCAGGCTGTCTGTATGGGTGGGTTGTCCCTTGCTGCTACGTTCTGTTAGGCGCTATGAATTACAGGAAATTAAGTGGTTGACTTGGACAGCAGGCGGGTTACACGTTCCACTGTGCCGAGATGTGAGGTGCAGGTGGTGATGATCACCCCGGGGTATGCGCTAGCGCCCTTGACGGGCACTCCAGGACCCGCCTACGCTCGCCCAGGTCGGTCCTCCGACCAGATGTGTGGATAACGAGGCCACCTTCACAACCTTCTCCCTTCTATCTTTATCCAAAGTCAGGTAGAGCGGTTCGCTTGAGTTGCTCAACCGTCCCTTTGCCCGGTGCTCATGACGCGCTACTCCACCGTGCTAGCGGCATAGGAGCCTACTCAGCGTCAGCGGCTTCGTGCCGCACTGGAGTGATCCAATATGTGGTTCCGCACGTTCCACCACTTCTCCGTTCATTTCCAATACTGATCGTGAAACACCATGAGCAGCAGGATGTTGAGGTCCGGAATTCGAAGTGAAATTCTTGATTTGCCCGTTCCTAGTCGTCATGGGAAAGAAATAAGAAAGAAATAAGAAAGAGATTATTCCCCTAGAGCTTGTCCAGTACCACCTGTACTAAAAATGCATCTCCGCGCGTCTACCTGGCGCTTTTATTAGCCGCCTTGCATGCAAGCGAAGCGCTATTGGCGGCAATTAATAGCTCACTGAGCGATGATTGATGCAGTCAGTCAGTGCCCTCGATTATTCCTGATAGAAGGATCATGGCGCCCCGGAAGCATTCCATCCAGCAGCAGCATCTCCTTCAACCACGCGAGGACAAAACTGATGTTAGCTACATTCGAGCGTTCACCGCACAGAGGCGATCTCGAACACTACCTATGATAATAAATCCAAAGGAAAGGTCGATAAAATGATTCAATCTGACTTTATCGGTATTCTGGATTGAGTCAAAAAGGGATATATGAAGTTCAAGGCCTTGCCAAAACCGTCATGGCCCTATTATGTATAGGCCGTACTAAGCCAATAGCGAATAACAAACTCTTTCCTGCTTGCTCCCTCGACCTTAATTTAATTCACTCCCATCCTGCCAAGCCTCAGCTGCCAGCGCATTGTATCTAAGCACACTGTGGCAAATTGATACAAGTAGCTAAAGATCTCGCATCCGAGGCCGAACGGTTAGGCAACACTAGGGCGCCTGGGTAAAAATTCCGTTTACCAAACAAGATGTCGAGAGGCGAACTCTGTAATTCCCCTCCTGCAAAAGTGATAGCGGCTGTAGCATCCGTGTGGAAGAGGGTAAGCTTTCGGCAACACCTTTTTCAGATTGGAAAGGATGAATACTTGTGTTGGGTCCTGCAGACCAGGATAGCCTCAGATCAAAACCGAAATGTGCCAGGGGTTGATCATAGAAGCCAGGGCAATAAGTATTCTGGAATTTGAGCGCTTATGTAGCTAATAACTCTGCCACCTGAATACTTGATTCATTAAGGTCGTCACCCTATACCCATCATATGAGGAGCTTTGGACCAAATGGTGCCTAGCCTTTCGAAAGGAAGCCTGTCTGTCTGTACACACCTTATGACTCGAGTGTACCAAAAGAGATCGGATCCCGATTCAATACTTCCTAGATTTACGGGTTGTTCTTCGCTGAGAGCTTCTTCACTCAATTACCAAGATTCAATCGACTTTCTTTTCCGCTCGCTGCCCGATGCGTTCTTTATTAAAGCCCAGCTATACGTGGAAGGATAGGTGGAAGGCACATGCTTCTCTTTACGACGTAAAGGAAAGACCTCTTTTATAATTCTATACTAGTTCCTATGGCGTAAAGGAAAAGAGTTTCATTTCGGCTATTACATCTATGGGTCAACGAGTTTCTGGAGTCTCTTAAAGAGGGGATCGAAGCAAGGTCCAATCCCATTATTCTAAATTATTATAATACGAGTATCTCACAGATGAAGAAGTGAGCAAGCCTTTCTCCAATGGATTCTAACAGCGCAGACTAGGCATCTTTATCAGATTTCCATTTCTATATTAGTTTAGTTTAGTAAAGCCCCTTTTTTAAATCCTTTCACGCTTTCCCTTTGCCGAAGGCCGGCCTCTTTAGTTCCTACGTTTTCGGAAAAGAAGGTGAGACGCTAGCTAGCAACGAGAAAAAACTAGTAGTTAAAGATGTGAATGTAAGACTACTCGAAAGTACTTCCATTTTTATTATATTATATAGTTTCTAATAGAGAGTACAGTTGTATCTATGTGCGAAACGACGAAAGAAAGATGGAAGGCCCAAAGAGCTCTACAGTAGTGCCCCGGAATGGGGTCGTAGAGCCGGTAACCCACTCTGTTTAGTATTTTGATTTCGTTCAAGGTGTTGCTCTCTAAAATCGAGATTGTGTGGGTGTTCAGTCTACTCTACCGCTCATGAAAAGATTTCGTTGGGTAGAACCAAGTCTCTTTTGGGAGCAGATTGTATTTGATTTTATATAGTTACTCCATGATGATGATGACTAGATGGAGTTCCACTGATATGAAGAGAAGAAATAGAATATTGGCTAATATGGTGCCAATTCGTAATTTAAGTTTACCTGATTATTATGAATATGAAGAAGAATACCATCCAGTTTCAAGAGAGGCAACCAGAGGGGTCTGTATACTCCTACGAATAGACAGATATTTATCTTCAATTGGAAGGAGCATTCAAGACCGTGAGGTTCTACGCGATTTCCGCCAACGGTTACTCTTTCCCCAACGCGAGGCTGGGTACAGCTTTTCCGAAATATATGATGATATACGAGCGCATGGGGTAGAAGCAAGTCGATTGGGTCAGCCTCTAAGAGATCTGTACGATGAGATGGAAAGGAACGGCGAGATAGTAAATAACGGCTCAATCATTATCCCTGGAGGCGGCGGACCAGTAACAGAAAGCCCATTGGATCAATTTTCCATTCACCCAATTCTGGATCTGAATATTGGCAAGTACTATGTCTCATTCACAAATCTATCCTTGTCTATGCTACTCACTCTCGGTTTGGTCCTACTTCTGGTTTTTGTTGTTACGAAAAAAGGAGGGGGAAAGTCAGTGCCAAATGCATTTCAATCCTTGGTGGAGCTTATTTATGATTTCGTGCCGAACCTGGTAAACGAACAAATAGGTGGTCTTTCCGGAAATGTGAAACACAAGTTTTTCCCTTGCATCTCGGTCACTTTTACTTTTTCGTTATTTCGTAATCCCCAGGGTATGATACCCTTTAGCTTCACAGTGACAAGTCATTTTCTCATTACTTTGGCTCTTTCATTTTCCATTTTTATAGGCATTACGATCGTTGGATTTCAAAGACATGGGCTTCATTTTTTTAGCTTCTTATTACCAGCGGGAGTCCCACTGCCATTAGCACCTTTTTTAGTACTCCTTGAGCTAATCTCTCATTGTTTTCGTGCATTAAGCTCAGGAATACGTTTATTTGCTAATATGATGGCCGGTCATAGTTCAGTAAAGATTTTAAGTGGGTTTGCTTGGACTATGCTATTTCTGAATAATATTTTCTATTTCTTAGGAGATCTTGGTCCCTTATTTATAGTTCTAGCATTAACCGGTCTGGAATTAGGTGTAGCTATATCACAAGCTCATGTTTCTACGATCTCAATTTGTATTTACTTGAATGATGCTACAAATCTCCATCAAAATGAGTCATTTCATAATTGCATAAAAACGAGGAGCCAATCATAGAACTACATATGGTCTGATACTACTAACTTCCTTGAAAAGTGGAAGAGTAGTTATGTAGGCAGTTGCCGTTCCAGAAATGTAGCGGTTGCTCGACCGGTCAATAAGACAGATCCGGATCCTAGTGGAGATGGTAAGTTTGGATGTGCGAATGAAACAGCTGCGGAAACTCATTTTCGAAAGGGGATTTTAGAATGAACGTGATTCGGGCTTTTAGGAGTCGGCAACGGCACTTTGAAGAGACCTCATCCGCATATTGGAATTCATCTTCAGGTGCAAGGATCATTTCTATGAACTTAGGAGATTTCCATACTTCTCTTGGTGTGGAAAATAAGAAGGGCGGGTCCGTAATCACTTCTTCTAAAGGCATGCTCTCCGGCACGGGGAAACCTTTTACCCAGCTTGAAAAACACAAACCATTTACCACTCGACGCTATGAACAAGTCCAATGCGCCATCCCAGAATGCTAGTTTTTGCTTCAAGCAGAAAACGATCCTTACCCGCAACTAGACGGAAGTGATCCAAGACTTCTCTGGGCTTAGGCAATTCTGAAGTTCTTGTAAAAGCAGAAACCGAGGCAGAGGAAGCCAAGCCCGGTTGATAGAAGCAGAATAAGCAGTGTCTCGGCCTTGCCTATGTGCTATGCTAACGAACCCATTTTGAGAAAGAAGTTGTTTGTTATTTCAGAAGTAGGTCATAGCCAACTCCGCTCTGAGCCGCTCATGCGCAAAAGGAAGGAATTACTATAGGCCATGGCAAGCCGATGCCCTTTACAAAAGCAATGAACATATGGGCGCCTAAAGCAACGAAGCAGTTCTTTACATTAGTAGTAAGAGATCTAATCCGGGTCATTCTCAAAAGCTAGGATGCCAGGTTGTGTCGGAGAGGAAGGATTTGGATTTCTCTGGTTCCGCCCGGCTCTACCTAAACTCAAAAAGTGCCGTACTCTTCGAAAGTAAAGCGCAGATCCTGTCTGAATGAAAGAGATTCCGTAAGTAATTCAGTAAGTAAGGCAGATCCTTAATGCTGAAGAAGAGTTGGGATGCGGTATGATGGCACTCCTATATTTTGAGAAGCTGTCCTCGAATTCCTTCGTTGAAAGAACGAAATTGGTATCGGAACTCCTACTTCCAACTGAAATTGGTAGCTGCAAAGTAAAGTTAAGTAACGGAAGGAGGGAAGGAATCTCATTATTGCTATATTTTGACAAGCTTGGAGAGCAGTAGCAGAGAACCATTGGTAGTGCTTCGTTCGTTGATCGGATGGGCACTATCATAGCTTTTGGCGAAGCTGTTAAGCTATTATGTTGAAAATCCCTCCGCGAACTAGTAGATATTAGCAGCACGAGCAGTGTCTTCCTTTTATGAGCCAACCATCTTAACTCCTCTTCTTTACTCCTTAGCGGCCTGGCACTTTTAGAAAATCAACGGAGCGTTGGAGAAAAGCTTTCAGCTTCTCCACTTATTGCAAAGATTAGGGAAAAGCAGCCGATTAATCTGCAAACCCTACTCGACCCGCTTCTTTTATTGCCGTCCCTTTCGTATAGCATTTGATGCGTCAAGTTGATCATTAAATCACTCTCTGGCGCACCCGAGAAGTGCATTCTCTATAGGTTAGGTTAAGCAGCATCCATAACTCTTGTAATCGGGCGGGAGGTGTATCGCGGGTTTACGGCCTATCCACCAACCAGGCCTGATTCCAAGCAAGGGTTCACTCACCGATGCAAAAGATTATCCCAGGGGAAGATGGTTCAGTGAGCCTACCTCTTTCGTCTGCAAATCCCTCTTCTCTTCCACTCCACATGTCGAGATTGCATTGCAGTAATAAGTTTGTATATGGAGCCAGAAATTGCATGCATATGGTAATGACGAAGTGTTTGCCACGGAGGTAAGGTGGCAGGATCGAATCCGTTCCGTTCTTCTTCTTATGAGCCGAGTCAGTCAAGAGGCGAGGTAGGGTATAGGGTAATGTTCTACTACCTTTCTGTCTTATCTTAGCTAAGCCCGCCCTAATCAATTGCCTAGAAGGGCAGATACTTTTCTCTTTAAACTGATGCCAAAAAACACACTTATGCAAATACTTGATGATGGCAACTGCATCTTTAGGATAGCAAGTCTACCTTCTTTGGCCAGATCTTGATTTCTAACCCGATCTCCGTCTTCAAAGGAAGAGGAAAACAAGACAAGTATTCGATGCACGACGGATCTCAACAGAAACGATCTACGCTCCCATGTCAAATTTATTAAGTCCTTTTGCGGCCGGGGCAATCCAATGCAAAAGGATCAGTAGCAGTAGGTAGCAGTGGTTGAAGAGAAGAAATCTGTCCTGTTGCGAAGCGAGGAATGTGCTTGCTGCCGTGGAACGTTTTATCCCTTCCAGGTTTCCTACCAATACAATCCTAGCGAACCGACAGCTCTGATCACTTAAGAGAATCCGTTTCTCCCAACTTAAAGGCGAGATCTACTGTAGTTCCGAGCAATCCAATTGTCGAGTTCGCACTTACGTTACGCTACCAATCCGACCATTGATTATTCCGGATTATTTTGATGTCGCTTAGGCCGTCCCTCTTCTCCATAGGGAGAGGCTATTTATTTTCAGACATTCTTCTCTAGTCATAGGAATTCTAGTAAGACTTCCACATTACCCCGAACCCTGATATGGAGATGGACTAAAGTTCCCGATCTTCTTCCCCGAACTATGGAATTGGTGCCCCAGCCCCAGAAGATAGGACTTCTACCGCGGATGACTTGCCCTGGAAACGAGAAAAAGCCAACAACGCTACGAGATCCTTTTCCAAATACTAGGTTCCTCCAGCAAAGCTTCATATTGATGCTGGCATCAGCAGTGGGTGGCTCCGCCGGCACTTCACTTCAGGTGGCTTTGCTTCCGGTGTGTGATCCGAACCGCTCCACCCAAGGCGCGAGATCGCCATCCCCATATTATGTGCCTGTGCCTCTCCCTTCCTTTTGGCCGTTATCCCTTGTCCCTTAGTAAGGGCCGCCCAATGACCAGGATACGTAGGGACCAGTAGTCAACCTTTCAGCAATGTAACCCTATCTATACCAAATAGTGCATCCCTATAAGGATGACGAAGAGGCGAGAAAGCGGAAATCAGAGGGCGACCCAGTGATACACTACTAATGTAAAGAAAAAAGAGAGATATTCTACCTTGACATGATCGGCCTAATTCCCTTCCAGAAAACTAATAAATAGTCTTTCTCCGCCCAAAACAATAGGAAACTCGTTGTCCATAAAAAACAAGAAAGTATTGGCGCGATTGCTAGCTGGAATCCCAAGTCAGATAGGAGATATGATATCACGACGAATCCTATATTTTCAGAGAGAAAGGTGCGTGGTGATCAAGGATCTGGGCGGAATTAGTAACGTGGTGCGTTGCCCCGGAGTCCACATACCAGTCCCCAATATTCCCGATGCCGGGTTGAGAGGTAGTTCTTGTTGATGTAGTAGAGCTTGTGGTTCTGTAAACATAGCCTGAGGCGCGTAGCGAAAGAGCGTTGTGGTTTGCGGTGGGTTGACATAACATAATAGTGGAACCTTTAATAGCAGTTCTTTGCCACATGGTTCGTTCTGCCACGTCCCAGACCACATTAGTGTTCGAGGAATTCCCTCTATGAGCACCTTGGCCAGATTCTTGCTGTTGTATAGCAGGAGCACTTCTGAAATTCTTCGTTGCCCAACGCTGTTGAGGAGTAGGCTTGCCTAGACCCTTAGGATGAGCCTTGTGAGGAGCTTGTGCATCCAGGTTTGGGGACTTTGCTCGTGTAGTGGACGGCCTTTTATTCGTAACATTATACGTGTGGGTGCCAAAGTCAATAAAAAAGAGACCTGGAGAAAGGTGGTCCTGCAAGAAATGTTTTGGGACTGGCCTCTTAAACTTGGACTTTGAGGGACTAAAAGATTATTTTATTTTATATCTATTTAATGTCCCGGCACTTTTATAGGTTTCGGTTCATTTCCTTAAGGTTCCATCCTCCATCCTCCATCCTTTAGTAGACTAAGTTTGAACGAGTCTCCATCTCCGCCTACATGTGAGAGTGGGAGTGGGAGGTCTAGGTTTAGCTCAGAGGAAAGGAGTGAAAGCGCGGGACAAGAGAACATCGTTTCTGAGCGGCTTCTACCTTTTTTATTTTGAACGAACCGCTGCTAAGCATAAACAAACCAAGCAAGCAACAACCCCAGGAATCATAATCCTAGGGAACAAGCAAGCAAGAAAGAAAGTAAGTTCAGTCTCTTCTTTAGGAGTTCGCACCGCGTAGTGGGCTTGGCTTCTATCTATCTCGGGGAAGGAGCCAGCCCTATTCATGGCAAGGAGTGAACCCGCCAGCCCCATAGCAAAAGCAGGGGGACGCGAAAAGTTCTATTTCAGGGGGCAATGCCCACAACTAAGTAGATAAGACCTGGATGTAAATTGGAAAATTTGTTACCTATATCAGTCAAAGCGCTATTTGAGCCTAAGCCTACTATATGAATCTATCTGGTACACCTTTTGTAGCTCTTTCTATCTAATGGAATATGATGTGAACAAAAGCTGCCACATCCTCACTCAGTCAAGCATGTAGATTGGAAGACAGTCTAGAATCGATTTGGATTTATGGTTTACGTCAGATAGGCCAAACATTTTTCTCGTAATACTTCATTCGATATATTTTTTTAGCTAGCGATGACAATGTCAAACATACCCCGATATCCACATTGTATCTAGTCCAATAAATTGATTTAGCCCGAAGCATCACATCACCTAAAAGACTGATATCCAGCTCCATATAATCCAACAATTGGGCTCTATTCTCCTGAAGTGAAGAGAAGACACTTGAACTTCGTCATGTGCTATTGAGCCTTTTGAACCTAAGTGCGGACATAAAGTCTTAGCCAATGTTTCTAGACTATTAGGGAGTTGAGTGTATGAATCTCGTAGATGGAACACCAATTTCTTATTCCCCCTTTTTTTCCTATAAATTGATAACTGGTAAAGCTTCTTGTTCCTCATCAGCGGTTTGATGGTGTACTCGACCATATGACTGGCTAAAAACTTCATTAAGTCGATCGAGAAATTAGATTCGAAAAGTAAACTGTTTTCACGCCCTTGTGAGTAGATCCCAGTTTGGCTATACGCTCTATAAAATCTACCAACATTTTAGTACTCCTTTCTTCAAGGGAAGGTATTATCAAATTGTAATCTTCAAAAAAATATGTGTCTATTTGATCATCCATGGCAGCCACATCATCCCCCGGATTCACCACTAAGAGCCCCGCAGCATAAGGTACAAGCACATTATTTAGTATAACAGTCTCTATATCGGCTACAATGAAAGGAAAACATTTCTGTTTCTTCTGCTTCAATGCCGTGATACACTCAGGATGTTTACGATACCTACCCGGAGCTCTTGCTCTAACTTCTCGTGGTTCACCCCTAGCTATGCCCGCTTCTATTAAATTCCAAATTATGCTTGCAATTTCATCGGAGCTAGGCAACTCTTTGTCAGTGATTTCATGCCTACCAAGCAGGTACACTCTAATGTATACACCCTTTAAGAAAATAAATCCTTCTCGTATTCTGCTGCTTTTTTGATTCATTTTTTCTCAATAATAGCATAGACATCCATGTTGGGCGCAGCATTCCCACTTGAATCTTCCAAAGAGAAATAGCATGACCTATGATAAAGGACACAGGTTCTCCGCTTGCTCTTCTCATGTTATATCCAATAGTAAACTTCCCATATAACAATTCTTTATTGTACACGTACTTTTTGATTTGAGTAGTTTCATTAGGAACGGAACTTGTAATTGTAATAGAAGAAGAGGATTTTCTAGTCAGAATACGGTCGGGGGAAGACTATCACTGACCGAGCTTCTCTACACTGACCTTTCTTCTGGTCAAGTTCGCAGCTCTTCGAAGAAATCCGATTCTTTTCCTAGGAGAAGAGATTTATTCTAGTTATCTTTCTTTCAAAGCCATCCATGCATAGAGAAGACTGGGCCCAAAGCATTGTAGGTGAGCGAGTAATCTCTGGAATATAAGAAGAGATAGAGATGGTTCTTTTGGCTCATCAAATGGGACTCGGACTTTGCAGAAAGAGAGTAATGTTTCCTCCTTTCTCACTCGCCTGGCTGGTCTATTTATTGCTATTAGGTCCTAATAGAGAAGAAGCTTTTTCCTGCGAAGATCAAGTTGAACGGTGAGTTCTAAAGGTTTTCCTGATGTACCAGTGTCTGTGTCACTTTCCAAGTAGTCCTTTCTTATTTCTTCAAAGAAAGATTCCCATTTAGAATAAGGAAAGTCAAATAGGGAAGGAAAGGCTAAAAGAACCAATTTTTCTTGTTTTACCACTTCAGCTACAGCGATCAAGGGTTCGTGTTAAGTTTCGAACTTGTGAAGAATTGCCAGTGGGAGACTGTTTCTTTCTCTAATTCCATAGTCTTTCAGCCAACAAAGCACTCTAATTTATGTATTAGAAATACTATTTGCTCGTAGCCTAGAGGTGTAGACAGGAATGCTATGTCAAGGCTAGGTTAGGTGCCTGGGAAAGCCTAGGATAGGAGCTCTTGGGCACATTACCCCTGCTACAGTTGAGACGGTCCCAGTCTTTTCTCTTTTTAGGTAATTAGGATCATTAAGAGGTGCTTAGAGGGGTGATACCAGAACGAATAGTTATTCTAACTTTAGGTCATATGGTGTAGCTGAAAGATCTACAAGTGTTTACCGTGATTCATCTTGAATTCCAATTATGTCCCTGCATTTCTGGTGTCCTTCTTGCTTCACTTCTTCTACTTGGACGGGGGAAGCCACTGGAGTCCCCGCCTCTAGTTGAGGGGCTTCCGGGACCCCCTCGATTTGTGGGGCTTCCGGGTTGACCGGAGGATGATGACTCCCCCGTTTCAAAATGTGTTCGCTTTTGGGGTAAGTCAAGAATTTCATCTTCCCTCGGTCGTTTACCAAGTGAGGTCTGTTCCCCCCTTAATCTTCTGCACGTGGCCGTGCCTACTAAAATAATAGTACAAATAGCACAGAGTAGTACTGACGTTTCAAATGAACTAAGTAAAATATTGTTCTCCATACTTAAGAAAGCATGATTGTAGCTCCGCTTCTTGCTCTAAGCAGAAAGACTTATCTGAAATCGCAGGTTGGGTTTTCCAACCAAAAGAAAGACATGGGAGTCTTTGTGCATCTTCTTCTTCGTAACCCAAGGACCGACGAACAGAAATTGAAACAACGCAACCGTACTATACTATCTATTTACGATAATTTGATTGCTGACAACATCACGCTTCTCTTTCTTATTCTTTTTTATATAACTGTCACTTTACCGGGCCGGAAAAGTGACACCGTCACGTCTCAGGGTCGTATGCCTGGAAGGGTCGTCGTACAATTTCCATTTCGGCGATTACAAAAAAGAAGGAGGCGAGCTCCCTATCCCTCTTTGTCTTTCCACTTCCGGAACAAACACTTCGTAAAATTATTTTGAGTCCCGGCCCGGTTTTTCCCCACTAACCAATTACGTTACGACCACTGAACAAACTTGGTTGACGAACATGGTTTATGCGCCGCTAATCTAGCGGCTTGTCGAGCATTTGACAAACTCACACCATCCATTTCAAATGGGATTTGTCCCGTGGACACACGAGCAATCCAACCCGTAGGATTTCCTTTTCCTCTTCCCATTCGAACTTCTGCGGGTTTCCCCGTAATAGGAAGATCTGCGAGAACTCTTACCCATATCTTACAATTTCTTCGGAATTGTCCGCTCATAGCACGACGGAATTGTCCGATTGTAGCCCGACGCGCTGCTTCAATGGCTCGATATGAAAGACGACCAGCTCTACTACTTTTGGTGCCATATCTTCCAAAACCAAGTTGTGTACCATCCGGTTCGCGACCCCTACTACATCTGCATTTACTATATTTACTATATTTCGTACGTTTCGGATATAGCACGTCCCTTCTTATTTTGACTATATGAGATCCGCACTTTGACACCTGAAATTCCGTTACGAGTAGATACTTCCGCAGGAGCATAATCGATTTTCTGGTTAAATACATTACAAGATGTTTTTCCATACTTTCCGCATTCAGTTCTAGCTATTTCCGCACCCCCTAATCGACCAGAACAACAAATACGTATCCCCTCCACCCCTTTTGGCATTATTAATGGAATATCCTTAACTATTTTACTAAAAATGGAACGAAATGAGATTGGATTGTTCCTCAGTTGAAAAGAGATGTCTTGAGCAATCAGAGAAGCACTTTGATAAACTGATTTGATCTTTACCGACTCAATTAAGGTATTAGTGTTTGTTCTATTAGACAAAAAAGATCGCATTTTTTGCACTTCGTTCAAATAAGAGTTGTACCCGTACGGAATTCTCCTCTTTCTCAGTATGATCTCTATCATCATCTCTATTCCCTTTATCAATTTGCCTATCCTACCTAGGTCTATGAATTTCTCTATCAATTCCATTACCTTATCCTTACCCATGAGGTTCCTACATTTGATCCTTAATTGACCTAGGAGTTGTTCCCGGGCATACTCATAAAATGGGTTATTATACACCCCAACCCCATCCCTTGAAAAAAAAAAGGTAGCACCGAAGAAAGGAAAGAGCGAGATGGTGGTTTTTGTTGTTCCCGCGAAGCGAAGATCATTCGCTTGGCGAATGAAGTGGATCAACCTCTTTTTGGCTCGGGCCAAACACTTTTTATCGCTGGTCGAGCTTTCTACAAAAAAAGCGATGCGAGAGCGTATTCTCTTATCTAAGCTTCCTCCCTTCGCTCCCCCCATCGTAGATGGTTCAGCCACACCCGGTGCCACGAAATGATTGAGAACTACGACGGGGTCGAAATGCATTTTGTTCTTTGTATTAAAAAAGTATTGCATGACCGAATAATTCAAGGAGGGGCGCACAGCGGGGAGGGTCCTTTTTAGTAGATGACTCGTCGGGCCGTCAGAGCGGGACTTCTTTGGTAAAAAAAAGAACTTGAATAACTTTGTTTTTATGAAGGAGTCGTCATTTTCTATCAGGAAGGCTATGTCATTTACAACCCCGGCGTATTTCGGATGCTTGAAGGCCCCGCTCACCCGAAGTGATTTAGAAAAATTATTCTTTCTCGATGGTGATCGGTCATGGTATCCATAACGTTGCATCTTTTTCGGCCAAATCCTGATTTCGTTTTGCTTCTCCCGGTCGATCGACTCGAGTCTTTTCCCTGCCCCCCGGCCTCTCACTTCGTTTCGTTCTTCCTCTGTACCCTCGCTTGAATGAAGACACCCGATCGGCCCGACTTTCCCAAATGCCCACCACCGGCCCTTATCCTTTCCGGGTCTTGATTTGTCGCGTCGTTTTAGTCGTAGTGGTCGACGGGGAAGAAAGAAATGAATGAATGTCCTTTTGGGAAAATGTAGAATAATACACCTACCGAGACGAAAGCCAAAGGTGAGTCTCGTAGGTGGACGTATCGAACTGAAATAAGATCTAAGATTGACATCTTGATACAATGATTTACCATAATAATAAATAGAGTCAATGGTGACAGAGCCGTGGGAAAAGCCGCTTCTTTTTTGCGGCGGGGGCTTCCATTCACCAGCGCAGACTACATACACGTGCTCTCTGAACCGTGCTAGATAGTCACCCATCACACGGCTCTCAAACCCAACCTGTGGTGGATCCCGGGGGACAAAGCAAAGTAAAAGCGCTTGATCCTTTGCCCCATACTTTGAGATCTTCCTCCCCGCCGATCAAGCAGCAACGCTGCTCGTGATAGGCTTAGCTTAAGCCGCTAACGTTCGGTTCGGATAAGTAATAAAGTCCCTTCGGTCGGTTCGCTCAGGTGGTCTTCCCTTATTTTCCCTAACGTTCAGAGTTGTTCTGGTTTTAGAAAGGAGCACCGCCAAGTCCACTAGGGGCGCCCTGAATGAATAAGAAATGGACAGCTGAGGCATATCTCAGTAGCTTGCATGAAAAATAGAAGATAATAAGTTAGATGTCGATTACACACCTGAGGTTGGTAAGAACTGAGGGACAATGCCCCCCTCGCAGGGCCCATCAGCGAAGCAACTGCTACTTAATCGGGCGGTTTGCTTTCGTGCAAGGCCCCCGCTGCTGGAACAGGCGGTTGTCATTTTCAAGTAAACGCCCCACCCCAGAAGGACGCCCTCGCTCTATTGGCAAAACGCTTCGAAAGAAGAACGTATCGCCAAGGCCCCGACCGGCCGGCCCGCCCCCTTTCTTTGCCCGCCGGCCGCCTAGCTCGTTATTCTTTGAGATCTGGATAGAGTCTCGCTTCGGGGCGGGGGAAGCATGGATTCGATAGATCTATCGAATCCATGCTGCAAGCAGCAAGCGTAGGCTAAAAAGGCAATAGTCTAACGTTGGGGTAGGGCGCGCCAAAACAACCGGGGGCCCCGGAGGGGTCAGTACAAAAGTACTATATTCTTTCCACTTACTTTCATTGGCTAGCTGCCTTTTGTAGCGCGCGTACTCTGATCCTCTTCTACGAATCTACAACTCTCTTTACTGAGCGAGACTTCATCTATATCCCTAAAAGTGGATTTTGATTCCCATTTTTTCTTTGAATGACAGCTTCAACTAGGCTCCACCTTAGAGAGGGTTTTCGGTTTTTTTGAATCAAGATAGGGTCAGGGGCGCGTCGGAACGGTAGCTGCAAGGTCTCATCCGAGAGTCCAATCTCTTTGTACTGTGCTTTTATGTCTTTGAATAAAAAAGAAAGAAAGAAGGGGGTCGATTTAGGCTCCTTCCCTTCCACTGCATAGCTGCGCTATCAGGTACTACGAGCCCTCTGCCCCACGCATCTAACCAGCTCGCGTGGTTCACCGGTTCCACCGAAAACTCTCATTTGTTGAAGCGGAGCATAGTGCGGCGCCGAGCGAAAAAGGTCTCTTTTTTCGGTTTATTCACTGATCTGAAATGAAACTTAGCACTTGTTTTTTTATTGATTCCTGGGGCTAGGCGTTCGCAGAATCAGTCTATCCGAACCGCAGACGCACTTTTAAGATCAGTGACGGCCTCTCCAGCGGAGCTGGGCGCCGGGGCCCTGGATGCGCTAGCGATCGGCACATTAGGGGAGTAGAGTACTTGCCCGGGTTTCTCGGCCTGGTATCCTTATCCTCGCGTTCATGATATCTACATTCAACTGTGCCCCGGAGACACGGTCGAAGCACGCCCGCCCCGTGTGCGTCTTTCACGACATGCTCTGGTCCCGGGTTTCTTCCTGTGGTCTTCTAGCGTTAGAAGAAGTCGTGTCCGTCCCGGACATCTGCAACGTCCTCTCACGCCTTTGGGGGGACAAACAAAGATCAGGAAAAGACGGACCGAACCCATTCGGTGACTTTCGCGGTCGCCCTCACTGAACCGACTTGGATCTGAACTACGATTCAGATCAAGTCTTACCGAAATTGGATTTCCTTTTCGTGCCATATGTCGCTTAGACTTTACTTTTGCCCCTTTCTGCCCTTTCCTCTATTTGTGGTGTGGGTCCTCGTTCTATTCTAATTCTAAACCCATTGTCGTCCACAGTTTCCTTGTCGACGCGAAGGGGCAAGCAGCCCCCAAACAAAGTCTGAGATCAGAACTCATACCGCGGTTGTGGCCGCATGCAAGTTCTTCAATATTTAGAGAGTATGTGTTAGTACGAGATCGCGCTATCAACTTATTTAATCTTTCTCGATGAAGCAAGAAAACGGATGCGCCTAGCGCTAGTTGCTCAATCCGTTGCTTGTTTGGTTGATTAGGACAAAATTGTATCCCTTAGGAACCGTACATGCACCTTTGTTTGGATGCCGATTGAATATTGTTACAATACGAAATACTTGAAGGCCACACGCAATTGACTCACCTACATTTTATGCTCCCACCTTTTTGTAGACTCAGCTTCTGCCTCTGGGGAAGCACTCACATTATGATCGAATTACAATGTGCAGGTTTTGTGACCACCACTGATGCTTGCTGTGGGCTGGGCAAGTATGGAGGCCTATTCTATTCATGTGTGTTCTTCCACGGATGGCGTGCTGCGACGCATCGAGCCATGTCGGGTGCAATTCATCTAACTAACTCCACCTTCCTCCTACGGGTCTGCAGTCAAAAGAGTTGTTCAGTCATATCATATGGTATGTATACATAAATCTGCTTTTCACTCTTCTGCAATGGGATTCGGACATGATCCAATCGACCTTCCTCTACTTGTTGATGGCCTGTACTGTAAAGAAAAGAAGAGCCCAGCGGATGGAAGCTGTTGAGTGGAGCTTCACCTGGCTGGATAAAAGCACTCTACCTAGGCTTGTAATAACTAGTACTTTCTATAATGCTTGGTTCCAACTAATAATACATCATGGTACCTTATATTCTTTAACTACTAACGGAACTGAGATAGGCCTGCCTGGGTAAAGAATAAGAAAAAACGTTCCGGTAATAGAGATTGCCTTTAGCAGGAAGATGAGTAGATCGCTCACCTGGAACTTCTTAGCCCTCTTTCCTTTAGAAGAAAAACCTTTGTGAATGCTCGCCCTGGACCAAGGCTGGCTATAGGCGGATCGCCCAACCGATCATAATCATAGGTTCAACCACACCAGAAAAGTGTTTATACATTTGGAAGACTTACTACACTGGAACCTAGATATCAACTAAACTAGGAAGTAGAAGCTAGGGCAGAGCCGTTTGTTTACCAAACGAACTTATCGCCGTGCTCGTGGGCTATGCTTCAAGTGCGGGGAACTACCCTGTATGCGGTCCATGTACCCTCGCCTGCGGCTCCTGTGCTCATGGTCCCGTTTTTTCTCTTCGCCAAAAAGAAAGGAAGAGAAGAGGTCGGAAAGATCACACACAGTACGAAAGCAAGCATAAACCAAACGAAAACCGATGTAGCGAGAAAGAGGGCACCGTCCTTCCTTTTTGGAGCCAAGGGAGCCTTTGGCCTATCTGTCAGTATGTTGTGCATTCTCTCACTTCCAAAATAGCATATAATGGATGTCATGTACCAGCTATCTCTGAAAAGGTAGAAGGGCCCTTTAGGGACAGCAAGAGTTGCTTAGTGCTCAATAGTGCTTGCAAAGAACGTTCAAGATAGCTGACTGACTGAGCTACTTCCGTAATAGGGGTCCTTTCTTTTCAAATCCGACCCACCCCCATCGATTTTAAAATATGCATTGAGAAAGAGCTTACCGGTAAATACCCTATCCCCTGTCTGAACTCTTGGAAGAACTTAGACTTGGGCACTTGTAACATGGTTGGAGGCATAGACTTGGAGTCCAAACGCCATTCCCTAAAACCTTATGAGTAGCTTACTATCCTGCCTGGGTACTTCGCAAGTCCTGCTGCTATCCAATTAGGCTGGCTTCATTACGTAGAGCGGATCCACCCATACATAATAGGAGTACTCTTAAAGTAAGACCTTTAGAGCCTATAGTATAGCTTAGTAGCGGCCGGCTGTTCAATTTGAGAAAGGCCCATCTCCTGATTGTCTCAAATCGAATAAAACTCTTTAGCAATTGGTCTGACAGAACGGATGGTAAGGTGGGGGACCCATACCTTTATTCTATTCCCGTGCTTAGAGCGAGTGAATGAAAAGCTACGCCTGCTGCTTGTGTTGATTGAAAAGAAACCTGTCTAATTGAATATGCTAGTAATCAATCGCTGCGCGCCTCTCATCATTTCCTGTGCTTCTGCTCGTATGCCAATAAGTAAGTTTAAGCTTTATGCATATGGCTCAAATCTCTTTGCTTTTATTTCTCAATTAACAACTTCTTTTTAGCTCTGACATGGCCTAGAAAAAGGTGGTGTCAAAGCCTGGAATGCTTGGAAATCTCATTATTGGCAAAGCAGATGCATACATAGTTAGGGTCAAAGAGTTATTGAAGAAGTCATCATGTGATCGATTGACCAGGAAATAACCTTATTTGGACTTAGAAGCTACTGGTGCGGAAGAAGGAAGCGTAGCTGAGTCATTCCTTATATCGAATCTTATTACCAGCTTTCATAGTGAGCAAAGCACCCGGCGCAGTACAAGGCTAAGATGTAAGTAGGTGCACAGTACCCTCACGCAATAGCATTTAGTGGAGCTATTAAAAAGTAGATGGAGTATGCTTTTCCGAAGAAGAGTGATCCTGGGTAAAGGCAAAGTGTGTCAAGCAGGAATATCGTTTTTGGATCCATGCATAAGTTGGCGAAGATGGTCTAACTTAAGTTAAGACTTTTCAACCTGAGCATGCGTGCTGTGGATTTGATGTGGAAAGAAGGAAGAAAAGGTTGGATAGCTGATTGCTATAATTAATAAGAATCTCAAGTGAAAGGGATCTATCCTGTTGCAGTGAAGGTTATTAAAAAATAGCTTGAACAGAAGTTCGGTATTCAAATAACATACCGAAATAAAAACTTTGGCAAGGAAACTAATTAGCAATGTGGGGGATATATGGCTTAAAGTGGGATGATTCTCTCATAGAAGTAGGGGCAGGAGGAGATAATGAGTCTCAATCCAGGCAGTGTTGTGGACGTCAGCGGTAGAGATAAACTCAAAGACAAAGGATGAGATTTGCATCCATTAGCCAACATTTCCAACGCTTTCTTATTGCTCTTGGTGCCTAACCTAACTCGCAGACATTAATTGGTGTACTCTCTGCATTTCACCTCAAAGTAAAATGGAAGGGTCTTCTTTCCGCTGCGAACGCAGTTTCTGGATTTTGAGCTTGCTTTTGCTCTTATGGAAAATGAGAGGATGAATGGTAATGCTTTTTTAGAGCATAGCATGAAGCAATAGGGATGAAGGAGGGTCTTGTTCGTAATCCATGCAAAAAGGCTTAGTAGAAGCAGTGAAAAAGGTGCACACATCGGACGCTTTAGTAGCCTGCCTTTTACCACTTACTATACCACAAGTACACACAGGTACTGGCCTTAATCTTTGTCATTAAGTCCGCACCGCACACCCTTCAATTTTCCATAGTATGCTACGATAGGTTCTTCTTGTAGTAGGTAGAGCAAGCAATTCTTCACTGAAACTAGGGAGAGGGCGAATAAACGACCGAACTACCATCTATCATAAGGAAAGTACCAGGGCAAGGGACTTGAATCTAATTTTGCTGGATAACTCTTTCCAAAGCTGCAAGAAAGGAGATGCAATAAAGAATGAAAACAAATACTTTAAAGAATACAAGCCTTAGCCTAGTTTCAAAGAAGAAGTTTGTTCCGTCTTATCTTCTATGAAGGCGGGTAGGGCTCTTTTCACATTACCAGTGGAGTTTCTCTTTATTCGACCCAGACTTTGAAGCTAAGGAAACACCTTCTAGTTTCAAAATGTATATATTAACTGGTCCCTATTCAAATAGAAAGTTTGACCTCAACCCTATTATAATCATGCTACTACACCATGGCTAGCATCCCTATGACAATGACCAGTTCGTGCCCATTCTAGCCATGCCCGTGCCAGAGACGGATCATACCCTATTGACTTAGGCTGAGCGAAGCTTTCTTCTTATGCTGTGTCATAGCCTATGGGAAAGGCCAGTTGCCCACTAGCATAACTATCCTACGCACGATTTGGAGTTGTCTGCTCTAATATTCGCACTGAAGATCTGTTTACATTAGGGTGCCGACTTTTCAAAGATAATCACCAGACAATAAAAGAAAAATGCATCAGGAATGAAATCTGACACAGCGTGGCTGGAACTAATTAAACATTACGATCTCGTCAAGGATTATGCAGCTAAGGAGTGGTGGCTGAGGCAGTGGAAAGAGAAAAGCCAATATGGCGTGGTGACGAGTGAGGTGCAACTCTTGAAATAGATGCAGCAGATTTGTGCCTTGGTAAGAAGAATTAGTGGACAAACTGACAACGAGAGAGGGGGGACCGAGCCAACGAGGAAGAGCACTGTTCTTATGCTAAAATCCATTATGGTACATACACCGGGGCAGGATACCCGATAGGCAGGCATAGGCAAGGTGGAAGAGATCAAATAAGACATTGAGAAAAGGATGCAAAAAAGAAAAGAACGAAGTTGCAAGAAAGAGAGAAAAGAGCATACTATAGACTCCGCGAATACAAGTCAGTAGACTCAGCGATTACAAGTCAGTATTTGTCTCACCGTACGTCTTCTTCACCCCGACTTGCTTCTTTCTGCTCTTTTCATTCAAATAAGCTCTTCCCACAACCTTTCATTGCCATTTGTCTTCGAATCCTCTTCGGCAACGCTGGGCCGGTCGAAGGGCGCTTCCAGCTCGTTAAAGCAACCACAGGAGAAGAACCACAAGGAACGGCACTACAGGTATGGTACGAACCATGCTCTAAGATTGATAAACTACATCATCCAAGACTTCAATACGAATCCATAGGTGAGGAGAGCAAGCCAATGAAGTCAGCCCATTAGCTAGATTGGCAATAAGCATTACAGGAGTCAGTCTGTCCAGTATGTAAGCCATGAGTCTACTACTTAAGCCTATGCAGTCTGTCCAGTATGCCAAGTATGCCTCATGCTGTAGTATGTCCGATATGTCATGTAAGCCATGGAGTGTATGGACTAAGTAAAAGCAATGGGCTAGGATTGGGACTGCCTACCTTCTACAACCATTCCTACAGGACACCAACTATGCTGCCTAGGGCTATCATGAACACAAGGACAGAGTGAGGATTTGATTCACCTTAATCGCTACGCGCCTTGATTAATGATATTTAATTCATCCTTTCTATATGATATTGAAAGAGTCTAGTGGGTGAGAAAGATCAAGTAAAATCAAACTCCAAGACTTCAATACGAGTCCTATAAACAATAAAGGGACAGTTAAAGAGAACAGACTAAACAGTAGCGGAAGGTAGTCCATTACAGATGCCGCAGTGCCTTTATTAATTATAAAAGCAGTTATGACTAAACAGATGTCACAGTAGCCCAAGCCATAGGCCCTTACTTAATATAATATAATAGGCTTTCTTATCCACGGAAGAAAATGTGTGGTACTGGATGTGGCCTCCCTAATATTTGAATCGCATCATCCCCGGTGCCATGATCTATCACTTCCTTCGCAGTTTTCTTCTCCTCAACGAATGATAAAAGATCCTCTTGCACCAAAGCAACACACTAATAGGTAGTCTCATCATAGGTCTAATCTTGCCCCACTTTCACTAAGGGAGAAGAATCAAAGGCTTTGACTTAGGCACTGCTGGCCCGTACGGAAGTGCTGCGAGCAGAAGTGAAATGAATGGGCAACGAGTCCAGATGTATGAATTCCCTAAATGGATGGAGACGATATTCTTCAACAACAAGATGAAGAAGGAAAAGCCGAAGTAGATGACCTATGAATGGGGGAAAACCTACAGATGAAAAGCAGGATATAAGTTTGTTTGATAGTAAGCTCGTAGGAGCCGCAAGAGGCCATGTTGGAGGAGCTAAGAGCACTTGAAAAGAATCAAACTTGGGATCTTGTCAAACTCCCTAAGACAGCCTGCTACGAGCCCACTATTTGCACTACACTACTAGTTATCTCACTTGAAACCCTTTGGAAAGGACCCACAAATAGCAAGAACCATAGGGCGGAAAGGGGCAAAAGTAAAGTAAAGTTGTGGCAGAGAGTATGACCACACATAGTTTTTTTCCTGGGTGGGGGGTTAGGTATCCCCTTTCCTATCTGTCTGACTTTCATGTCCTGGCTTTCTATTTGCAAATTCCTAGTAGGCCAGTGTCCCTTTCAAATTGGTTACGGGGGCCTACCTCTTTCATAAAGCTGGAGTCTTTCCCAAGCACGCTTAATGGGGCAGGGATACGGTTTTCTAACCAGTTGTTTACCAGAAAGTATAAGTTTCTACTTTTTGACCATCCCCGCTTAGCGCCCTTCGCTTCTTTGCAATGGCTTTCGTTCTAAGCACTAGGCTAAAAAGAAGCTTCTTCCTCTGTGAAAATAAGTCAGATTTAGTTGAGATTCGGCTTTGCCTTAGCTTGGCCAACAGTCCATCCGCTTTCAGTATTGATGAAGAACGCAGGTACCCTATAAGCAGAAGTACAAGCCAACGCCGAGAAGATAGGAATCAGTAAGAAGTCGTACAAGCATAGCATGAAGCAATAGGGATGAAGGAGGGATAAGATAAGACTCAAGAGCTATAAGCTAACCTTGGGGTTCCTTATAAGCATAAGCACTTGTCTTCTTTCTAACATCACCAGGTGTCAAGCCACCCGGTTCTCTTCCTCTATCCTTCTGTACGAGTTATCCGGTGCTTAGGCTTGGATTCCTCCCACCTGAGCATTCTACTTCCCCCTATTGGCTTACAACTCTCGCCCTCTAGTTACATACTATCTTCTTACTGTGGATCACCATCTTGTTAGGCATTCCACGAATTCCAAATTTCTTTAATGCGACTCAAAAATTATTGCGATAAGTTAGACCTGCTGGGAGGAGATTACCTCTGAGAAACTTCTCATTTTTCTTGGTGGGACAGGGTTGCTTGTCTCTTTTACAGATAGTGGGGGCATCAAAGTTAGGATTCCTTTAAAGATGTGGGGGAAAAGTATTAGCACTGGTAGACTGGTCCAGGAGTTTAGGGGTGGCCTTAACCGTCTCACAATGGCAAACTTCCTCAAGCTACTCAATGAACACGTTGAGGCCTACCTACGCACTTCTTTCCAATATCCTCTATCTAAAAATCAAGTCGTTACGCATTTCTCGCTTCCACAAGGACGAAAAAATAGGACGATTACGGAACTTTTTCTGTCCCCAACTTTTCCCACATTTATTCGTTTACTTTTTCGTATCACTAATTCAGGAAAGTCCCTCTATGGACTGATGTTCTCCGTTTTACGGATCCAAAAGTGGGTAACGCATTGCGATCTCTAGATTTTATGGCTGATGCTTATAATATGCCCGCTGCAGAAGCGAAACCTGTTGCCATCGTCATTTCAATCACAATTAAGGGAGACCGAACGGGTTCAAGGCATTGGGCAGAATGAACGCTTTTTCCTCTCCTTTATCCTTGGATTTCTACCCTTAACCAGTACGACGATAGGAAAGATAAGTTGATAAGCGAACTCAGAAAAGGATCAATTCCAGAAGAAGAGACCTCGACTCTGAGTTTAGTAGAGTATAGTCCACGGTGAACGAACGAGTCCCTAGGATAAGTTAAATTGGTAGGTCGAGCTAAGCCAGATGATTAGTAATCAAGATTAGACCAAAACAACTACCGGGGAAATCCTCAACGTGATAAAATACTATTTCATTGAGATGAAAGATGCAAATGGCAAGTCCTCAATGTGGACGATCCCCAGATATACTTCTGCTCTTCTGGGAAATTAGATGGCAAATAAGCATTCGTCAGGAAGGAGGGACGGACTTTGGGCGGGATCAGGAATTTCCAAATCCTACTCTTTATCACCTTAGATTATATATAATGAAGAAGAAAGGAGTGATTCCTCGAGTAGATTTATGTTTCTGCTGAATGAATAAATATGAGATGGAGGGTCACACTTACGATGGCACGCACCGCACTTCGAGAGGAAGGGGTCTTCGGTTCGCATTCTTTTCATCGTCGACAACGCGCTAGTTTGCGAAAAATCCCTTGCTTCTTAGGAGGAGAGGAGTACGCATCCCGTGCCAACTACATAATGCCTGATGGCCAAACAAGGCTTCTGACTACGAAAGACACCACCCCAGCAGGGAAAGGCGTGAAGCGTAAAAAGCAGCTAATCTGGAAGTCCGGTAGTAATCGAAGTAATCCGTCAAGGCGAGCCAAAGAAGGAACCGAGAAATCTGAGAATTGGCAATCCAGAAGTGGGTGTCGGAAAAGAAGAGACAAGACTTTCCCTCATTCATTCCTTAGATTAGGACGGGGAAGCTTCCTAGAGAGTAGTTAACCCGGGTTAGCTTTGATGGACTACTTACTGGCGCACGGTATTCATATGAGAAAAGGTTGTTCGTGGATAACAGTTGTATTTCTTTACTTGACCCGTACTTCCTTCCCTTAACCTGATCCAGCTAGTCTTTCCTAAGAGATAGGAAGCCGAGAAACTAAACAGGGGATAGCTATCGTATCGAAAGAGAAGCATCGAAAGTATAGAACCCCGGAGCGAGGGGAAGGTCGGATCCTTGACCGAGAGGAGGCCATCCCGAGAAGAGGTTGGAAAAGAGGAAAGCTGCTACCCGACCGCGCTAGTTGCTCAATCCGTGGCTTGTGATACTAAAGAAACCAAGCAAGAAAACGGATGCTATGCTAGTTAGCGCTACGAGCAATCAAACGGATATGCTCAAAGGAAAGAACGGACATTTCTACGAGTGAACTCTTCATTCAATAAACAAAGCATGATTGGAGCAAGCTGCCTTGACCAATATACTGGACCATCTGAGAAGAAAGGGGTGATTCCTACTATGACACCAGATAATCCACCAGAGAATAGTCAATCCTAAACTAGATAAAGCCGAGTATGCGAGGAAGCCTAGGTAGCTGTTTGATCGGAGGAAGCACGGCGGAAGGAGGCGGCTAGAACATTCCCTCAAGGAAGAAGCCATATGTTGTCTTACCATGAGCTGTATCCATTGGTCAAAATGGAAATCATTGGTTATTAGTTCGGAAAAGAGTATCAGTCCCGGATAAATCCACTTAAGAAGCTGCTTCTTTTGCTGGGAGCAAGGAACGAACAAGAAAGGAGCTGCCAAGAAGAATTCAAAGCGTAGGGTGCACTGCACCCTGGCGGCTACTCTGGTTAATCGCATTACGGTGATCGTTCTTTCCTTCTGGTCTCGTATCCATGCCCATGCTTTCTTCTTTGCGCACTGTTCGTTATGTCCTTAGCCTCCGCTTTGCAATCATTAAATGAACTAGTACACTCAATCGCTGGTTCGACATCTGCCTTGCCTTCCCTTCTCTGGAGCAGTTATGTAGATAGGAGTGGTAGGAATCAGCGAGCATGTTGCCATTCGAGGTAGTCCAACCTTCCTATTAATTAGAATTCTGGGTAACCCTATCGTTGATTGACGGATCGGAGGGACTAAACTGTTCCCTTTCCTTGCGGTTATCTATTTCCTGTTCGTGCTGCGCCATCAGATTAATCGTATCGTGATCCTGGTATCGCTCGAGCATCTCTTTCTGATGAAACCTTTGCCCTTGCTTTCTCCACTACACCTGGTAACGCACAGTGCTTCTTTCTTCGATCTATCCAAGGGAGGCTTATTCCTTTAAGCAGAGTATCCAGTTCGGCATTCCCCTTTTCTTTCTGATCGTGGTCCTTCTCCTTTATCCGAATCCGAGTGACGGCCTTTCTTCCTATTCGAAAAGAAACAACTACTGTCACTCCAGCTCCAAAGAAAGCAGATCAAGAAAGCTGAGCCATAACTTCACCTCCAACCCAACCCTATGCTAAAGAAGGTGCAAGAAAAGCTTATGCTGGTGCAAGAACTTACCCTCTCTACGAAAGAGACCTTGCCACAGCCCACTTCCTCGGACGAGTTATATTCCTTTTTTGCTATTACCCCACTCTCTGCTTCTTCTATATCTGATGATACCTTAGCCGAGGACGAAAACGACTACGACGAAGAAAAACGAATGAAGGCCGATTTCCTTTTCCCGGTGGTGGGTACCTCGACTCCAATAACAAAAGAAGAACAGTCTCCCGTACTGCCAATCTACACTACACGAAGAAGGGAGGAAAGCCGTTGATTGATTGCAGCCTCGGTTCAAATCTCTTGTCTGTTCTCTAGTCTCTAGCAGCAAGGAATGATTGCCCCGGCCCACGCTTGGAATAATAGGGTTGCCTACTTGAATGCTGGACACACTTTTTCTGATCTGCTGGCAGCCGAATTGGAAACAAGGTCAGATATCAAGAGATCCAATCTTAGGCTGTATCAAACTTCCGACTTCATGAACTCCCCTTCCACCTATCAAGGTCCAAAGGACCGATATCAGCTCCCATCCCGACAAACAGAAATGATCTCATTCATTCACATCTGGTACCAATACCAATCAATGTGTCAGTTCACTCAATGCGAGTAGAATACGAAAGACAGAACAGGGACCTGGCCAATGGATAAGAAATGGGTAGATTCACACCGGCCTCAAAGAGTTGTCAGTCCCTTTCGAGTAAGCAGCCTAGCCGGCGATTGTGACAGAACTCGGCTAAGAGGTCAATGCTAAGAAGCAGTCAACTCAATTCAAGTCAAGGTGCCGGGATAGCCACTATTTATCCGGCCAGTGGAATAGCTTTCCACCGAGCCCCAAGCAAGTAAGTAATTCGCTTTCCTCCGTTCGTGTAAGCACTCATGCTTCCACTTCACTCCAGAAAGGAAGCTCATTTCTGCCATAGAAACAAACTCATTTCGGGGCGGGGTTCTTCCCTAATTGGATGCGCATCTGAACCAAGCAAGAAAACTTAGGATGTGCTAGACTCGCGATAGTGAGTAAGAGGAAAGCGTTAGCGCAACTGCTTTCCAGCTAGAAAACATCATTTCAAGCACTGGCCTTCCTAAAATACGGACTAGAACTCATCTCATCCATTCCCAAGGCTAGCTCTGTTTTGGTGCGGGTCTAGTAGACAGTTCCCTCTCGTGGTTTCATACATCCATAGATTTGCATTCAGGATATCATCCGTGGGTACAGGAAAGGTTGACTTCTCTCCTTCCATCAAGTCCAGAAGCAAGGTCAATCAAGTGCAGGATCAGCAGGAGCGCGCCCATTCACTAATCGAAATCGTCTTTTCTAACGATTTATGGCCCGAGACCTGAAAAAGAGTAGGAATGATAGATTCCGCTTCCAAAACAAGGGTTCATGAGCCTGTTTCAGATGATTCCTGTGTTCGATTCGAAAGGTGACGGGCCTATTCCGTCCAATGACCACAAATACAATCGTACTTTTGATTCTCTTAAAGCACTGAAGAAGCACTGAAGTCTATGGCACGCTTTGGTTGAGCTGGCCTTGGTTCTCACATGAATCACGTAAGCAGATTTGACCTCTGGAAACCACAATATGGATTTCGAAAACTGCATTTCCCCGTGATTTTAGGCATCACTCTTGCCCTCTATGGACGGTACGAGGAAAAGAAGAAAGTGTGTTTCGTTTTGCACAATCAATGGACTTCAACCGATTCTTCAGTTGGCTAAGAAGAAGGACAGGATGGGAAACTGAAAATGGATAATGCCCCGGCAGGCTCGGCACTCATGCTTTCAGGCAGGCGCGGAGTTCATCCCACTATACTAGACTAGGTTCGCGAGCCCTGTCCGATTGGACGAGAAATCTTATTTTTTCATAGTTTCTTTCGAAATTCCTTTTAGGAAAAAAAATAAACATGTGAAGAAAGCCCGCTAACCCACTCTTCCTTCCCTTGCCTAGGTAGGGGCAAGAATAAGCAGGACAACCTACCTTATGAATTCAGTAATATGACGCTAGCTTAGCTAAAATAGCAAAAAATAAACTCATCTTAGTTGGCAATATGTCTTCTTTCTTTGTTCGTAACTTTAAACTCATTGAACTAGCGCTAAAGCACTCGCATCTCTGAAATTCTAGGCCAAAAGCTATGCTGACCGATCCATAAATCTATAAACAGAGTTTAGAGAGCCATTACTTCTTTCTTCCCTTGGATCTGGAGGCAGACTTGAGTATTAAATAATAGAACGCAGCATGGACAACGAATAAAGAGAATGTACGGAACAACGCCTTCTTCTTTTTCCGGCCTGGCAAATCCCTGACCAAAGACAGTGCCAGAAGATAGCCAACACAGGACAGAATACTCTCTAGAAAACAGATCGCCAATTGGCGACACTACTTGGTTCATCGTCCCACGAGTCGGTGACTCATCTCTACTTTTTAGTTCGTAACAGTCATATGCCAGACGACTTTCTACTTTCCTCCTGATGAAGAACCCCCGCAGACTCTGATTCCTCTGGCGAACAACTTCCTTCTTTTGGGAGATATTATTGATATGGAAATCCAATACTTTCCACTGTTCGACCTGACCTCTTCGCGACTAAAGACCCGCCTGTTCTAAGAGGATACTACTTACTTAAGAATAAGCCTCAACTCTCAGATAGAATAGATCTCTTTTCAAGCTCCTATTTAAGTGTAAGTGCCAGGACTGGACTTCCCACACGTATTATATACCTGCCGATGTCCCAATTCATAAAAGAGCTTCCTCTTAGCCACTTGAACTGATTTAAGAAATCTATCTCTGGCAACTTGAAAACAACCCAACCTATTCCTTGGGCGCTTATGCTTTCAACAGAGCTGACTTCTTTGTGACCAGCACTGATGCTTCGTCTGCTGCGATCGGACGATCAATACAGATATAGAATGTGACACCGTCGACTCTGCTGCCTTACATTCTATTAAAGAAAACCTCACATATATATCATTGAGTCATACTTTTCGTTTTCATGCTCGTATAACTGTCAAATCACTACTAATCCTTTCTAGACAATCCCGGCACGGCAGGCACTGGATAGAGATCTGACCTTATGGAAATGGGAAATGCCTATGCTTTTTCGACTCTGACTTCCCCATAACCTGGCGCTTCGCCCGTGGTCAATGGTACACTGGCGGCACTACGGAAAAAGGTCTAGTTGATACTAGAGAATCCCCGCTCCAATTTCCTACGGCACTCTTTCTTTCTGTGTGAGTGCATACCTACTTTCCGGATAGTTTCCCACTTCTTAACCAGCGGCAGGCTTGCCCGTCACCCCGTCACCATTCACATTCACCTTGGGGGCCCCATGCTCTTCAAGACTTCTATGTATGATACCTCTCCCTCTGCTAAGCTTCCCAACCCAAACCTTTCCCGGCAAGCAAATCGAATCCTATCCTATGAAACAAGCTTCTACTATTCAAATCAAATCAAACCTCAGAGTCTTCGGATGCACGTGCTTTGTGAACATTCCATCTCCTGCACAAGACAAACTCAGCTGTGAAGGAATGAATGGGAATGGGCTTGTCGGCTGTGAAGACTATCATCTGTAGGCGAGCGAAGCAAAGCCCTAGTTCAATCTAGAGGCCGTCACGAAGGGATCGATCCCTCGGGTCAACAAGCAAGGGATGAGCGCTTTGTTGCTTTATTATCACATTAGAGAAGCGGAACCTCCAAGCTCAGACATCTCGAACTCAGAAACTACCCTTCTATCCCACCCTGCTCCTCCGGCATCGGAAGCAGAACTACCTGACCGAAGGGAGATAGACAGGAAGGGAAGACGGTCATACAAAGGCCGAATAAAGCTCTCTTGAAGCTGCATCTGAATAGACCTAGAGTCACTCAGTACATACGAACCCTTGAATAAATAAGAATTGAGAAGTATGAAATGTGGGCATCATAACAAAAAAAGAAAAAGACCGAACCTGTAAGACTAATGTCTACTTATTTATACCTTTGAGAGGTCCACTTAGACTATTATTATTTTCTCTTTAGCTACGTAGGTTATATAAGATTCAATTCAATCTAACAAGCGGACCCTTCGGCTACCACAAGATATTTAGAAACCAAAGAAGCTGAGCCTACTTTACGCACTTAAGGCAGCAGCAGATGATGAAGAAATGGGCGGTAGATGATAATGAGAAAGGGCGCCCCTTGGCATTTCCTGTGGGGGAGTCTGATTGATCCAATCACGACGAATGATGTCAACCCCCTCTTTTGCGCCTAACTTGACTCTGATTCCCCCACTATGAGAGCTGATCCAGGGGCTAGTTCGGCTACAGAATGGAATTTACGAAAGCCCGTCTTTCCGACTCAATGTATTGCCCTTTGGGACCAGGATCTGACGAGGAAGTGAGAGAGGGGACACCAAACATAGGTGCGTACCATTGCCCCAATCCAATGGACTATGTCATACAGGGAGGAACCCATGGAGGTTGGAAAGAAAGCAGGTTTTGCTTCTGCTTCCTTCGAGCTCCCACAGCAGTCTAGAAGTCTTCCCCAGGGCGCTAAGCGAGAATTTCTGTCCTCAGGACGTGGGGGAGCAAGTTTCGAACCCGACACATCCACTGCACGATCCTTTTCAGCTGTAGTTCCGGGATTGGATTTACAAGGGGGCGGGAATTCTTTGTTAGCTTTAGGCTAGCAATCCGGTTCAAAGCCAGATTGGCCCACTTATTCGAATATAAAGAAGAGGAAGACAAACTAGCCAAGAGACAGAAAAAGGTAGAGACCAACCACCGAAACAAGGGAGTAAGGGCTAGGGGTATATGGGCCAAGAAAGGTCCGATGTATCGGTCAGCTATACCTAATCCTTCACTTAAAAACGCATCACACCCTTTGTAGGTTCAAGCCGAAGTCAAGCATGATCACCTACTGCAAACTCCAAATATCGTGGTCGGCGTACCTGGTCCTGAGCAGCTTTTAATCTAGAATAAGTTGAATCTTCTCGGCACTCTCCTTCATCTTCTGTGGCCCCGTCGGTCGGTACGTGCCAACCCCAACAAATCGGGGTACGACAAAGGTTCCCGTTCGCGTGCATCCAGCAGGAATTGAACCCGCAAATTTACCAATTATGAGTTGGGCGCTTTCACCATTCAGCCATGGATGCGGATCATCGTACATCGTAAATAACCAATTTTCATATAGAAAGACATATCATAGAAAAATGAAATCGAAAATATTCGGAGATGACTCTCCGGATCCTCGAATTGAAAGAGAGATTGAGAGGGATCAAGAATCCTAATTCTCGCTATTTGGAATGGATCCAATTCTATTGAGTCTGACCCATAGTGATCATTTCTCTTTAGCAAAGAATGACCTTGGTTATCAAAGGATTGAACAACCGAGATCCATTTACTTATGATACCTAGTTGACATTGCTAACAAGGATCTAATGAATTATGAGTTTAATAGATTCTCTTTAGCAGAAAGACGTATATTCCTTGCTCATTATCAGACAATCACTTATTCCCAAACCTCGTGTGGGGCTAATCGTTTTCATTTACCATCTCATGGAAAACCCTTTTCGTTCCGCTTAGCCCTATCGGGTATTTTAGTGATAGGTTCTATAGGAACTGGACAATCCTATTTGGTCAAATACCTAACGAAAAATTCCTATTTTCCTTTCATTAAGGTACGAGGGCTTCTTATTCCACAAGAACGAAAGCACCTTTTCATTCTTTCATATACTAGGGGTTTTTACTTGGAAAAGACAATGTTCCATACTAAAGGATTCGGGTCCATAACCACGAGTTCCAGTGCACTAGATCTTGTAGCACTTAGCAACGAGGCCCTATCCATTAGTATTCCACATAAGAAATCCATTATAGAAACTAATACAATTAGATTAGCTCTTCATAGACAAACTTATTACTGCAATGCAATCTCGACATGTGGAGTGGAAGAGAAGAGGATTTGAGCTTCCAATACCGGATTGATAGCTGTGAGTGGAAGGATGGATGTCCTAACACGAACGGAGTCAGGTTTACTCCACAAGTGCCGATACCTCTGCCCTCGAATGCGGAAGTTGATTGTGTTTGTATCACCCTGCTCTTGTTTCTATATCGATAAGTGCCAGCTCTGGCAACCCAGTTTGAAGCAAGCGCCACTTTAGCGCGTGTACAGAACTAGTCTCAGAGGATGATTCTTGATTCTCTAAGCTTTTCGCAGCGCAGCCTAGGAGGTAAGGTAAAAGAACCTAGGTGTTAGTTGTTCATTTCACTCTAGAAGTTTTTGCTCCAGCAATCTACTTCCCATCCCAAAGGTAAAATCCGATTCATTGATTTCGATTCAAGAATCTCTTATTTCTCCGGTAGAAGGTGCCAGAAACATGGATTTCTTGACTGTCTGCAGAATAGAATGCGAACCTGACCGATCTCGTTCCTCGGGGCACTTACTCTATTGGAGCAATCCATCCGGTGGGGCCAGACGCATCGTCGGCAGACTAGAGCGAGCCTTAGTGAATCCTGAGTGGATCCAAAAGCATGAAGCTTCCTTTCCTGTGCTGAATATCTTACGCGGGGCTGCAGTGATCATGCCCCAATCCTCGTCTTATTCCGGCTGCCAGCTCTGGACCAAAGCCATGAATTGAGCATGTGGAAACCCACCCCGTAGTGAAGAAAGCTCCCGGTCACAGGAAATCCAATGTTTCTGAAAAAAGAAGAAACTGTTTTAGACCAAACTAGCGCTCAAAGCATGGGATAAGCAATCCTTCGGAAAAGCTGGAGACAGAGTGAGGATATGCACTCAGGCAGTCAAAGAAAATCGATTCAAGCAAGACTTGATCCCTCAATGCTGAGCTTCTTGATTTGATCCAACCCCTCACTCAAAGCTGGTACAACTCTTGCAAGAAAAAGAGAGCGAGAAAAGGTCTACTCGACGAGAGAGACCCACACATACTTTAGCCCCTTTGGGACGGTTCCCTGTATTGCCTAAAAACGATTCCGATTGGAAGTAAGAATTCCTCTTTCTCTAAGGCAAGTTCACCATTTCATTTCTATTTTTGAGCAGATCGGACCAACGATGCTTATGAAAGATACGATTTCTTCGAATTCCCTTTCCCGATCCACGAAGGATGCTTGCTCGTAAACTGGTGCGCAGCGAAAGATATTCACTCATATTCTATTTGAATCTAATTCTACGAGCCCCTTTTCTCCTCAAGAAAGCAGAAAGCAGGAAGAAAACACGGAATACACGGCGGAATACACGGGTTCTCAGACGTGCGTGCCGGAGTTCTTGGGTTGCTAGAAGAAGCTCTGACGGGCGCAGTTCATGATTGTGCTGGCACTTCCTTAGCGGCCTCAGCTTGAGATATATTTGTCACATCCATAAAAAACCCTCTTGATTCCACGTTCGCGGATGAGCCTCTAGCCTACTCCACGGGGGTGCCAATCTAGCGGGCCTATCTTATCTATTCTTCAGCGGTTTCGACGGGAGATGCTTTCAATTAAGAAGGCGTCATATACCATATACGAATGGGAATGGGAATGGGATTGATTGGTAGCAGATGTTCAACATTCACACAAGCCTTAATCGACCTTAAAGAGCGTATTCCATATAGACTTCCGGCTTCTTTCTTCGTATCTCGCAATGCTACTTTATTTCAATGCAACACCTCAGTTACTGCTTGAACAGCTGTCTTCTTCGTCAATGATTATGGATTCTTTCGTTGATGCCCAGAATGGCTCATTCCGCAAGGATAAGTTTGCGTATAGAATTATTGAGGGCCATGGCTCTACAGGTGTGGCCTTAAGCTACGCTCCGAAAAGTTGGATCTTTATGTGAGAAAGAGTATTTATGGTCTATAAGTGTTTCTTACTCTTTAAACCAACTTCTTCTTAAACAAAGGGAAGAGTACACTCCACGAGATCCAATGAGGAACGTATAATTACTAGAATCGTGCCGGTCCAGGCCCGGGACCTCCTTCTTGTCTGGTTAGCTAGCCCAGTTCATCTAGAATTGTCATATAAAGTCAAGGCGCCGGGATTCCAAGTCTAGGTTTCTTTCCTTCTGTCTTTCTTTGGCACAAGAATGTGGGGCTAAGTCACAGATAGTGAAGTCAAGACTCAGCTCGGGTAAGAACGGATGACAGGTCGATAAGTTTACTAGTTTTGCAGCTTTACGAGCATAACTTTAGAAAAAGGAATCCAATTATCTTAGTAGCCACGTGTTGAATAACTTTAGGGATGAAGCCTTACCAATCACCCTATTCCGCCGAACCAGCATTCCTGATACCTTCTTCCTGTGCTTATACTCTCTGAAATGGAGACTAGGATCTTTTTCTTTCTTCCGGCACCTTTCTTTAAGCTAGTCGACTCTCCCTCGATGGAAAGTGGATGACCGGAGGAGAATTTCTGTTTTGATCGCCAGTCTGGCGAGTCACTCTTTGATTCCTTTATTCGGGGGAGTTCCACAGATCCATTCGACTTTCTTATATATTCCCACTCCACTTTGGCAGTAGATCAATTCCAACAAGGGTCTCTTGGCACAGCCACTCTTATTGAGGAAGCTTCTTACGTAGTTGATATTCCTCTCCTCGAGTATTTTCTCCTCTCCCATTCCATTATAGTAGTTCCCATTATAGTTGTGCAAGAGGAAGTAGTTTTGAATCAACCACCAACAGGACAAACCTCTTACTATGGCTATCAATGAGAAGCCCTGAGTTTTGAAGTTAGCCTTTCTCTAGCCAGATTAGATACCTGATTTATTGCACCCATTTCCATTGCCAACTAACGCTCATACGTTTCCATTGCTGGCTACTCGTAGAAGAATATAAACACAGTCTATCAGCAGAGTTAGACTGGGCTGAGGTGGAGACCAATACAAAGTTTCTCGAGAGACAAGCAGAAGATCTATCAAGTCAATTCCAAGTTTCGGCCTTATGGGACTAAGACTCTTTCAGATTGATGCTGAAATAAGAGAATTGACGCTCTCCTTTCGATACGACATTTTGAGATCTTTGAGCGAGAATAGCATCCGAACGAGAATTCCACTGGGCTTGAAGGCGCAGGCCTTAATGATGTGGTGGTGGCAGTTGATTATTTTCTTAAGTAAGTAAGATTCCCTAAATAAGGACTTTTAGTGGGCCCAGGTTTATTTCATGATTTTCTGCTAAAGTGCCAGTCAAAGGATAGATTGATAGCTTTATCACTCAGCTTATCAGGTGATTCCTGTTTATGTTGGGGTAGGCTTGATGGATGGCTATATTCCTCCAAGAGGGAGGGGAAGAGCCCGAGTCAAAGTTCTTTGTTGACCAATCAAAGAGAATGAAAGAAATATAGAAAGAATGGATTAGTGTCAACTCCATGAATCGGTACAGGTAGAAGTAGAGGGGGCATGCCAAAAAGAATTTGAGAAGCCTCGTTTCTGAGCTTTTACAGCATCTTTTGATTCAGAAGCATCTCCCACGAAATCACATAACATAAGTGATCCTGCGGAACCGGCTTTCCTACACTCACTGATCCATTCAAAGGATTTTATTTTCTCACGACTGATCCGCACTTCAGCTCCGATATTAATAAGCACTGCCTTCTAGCCAGTCTAGTCCCGGAGACATTATACTCTGGGTCTGGCATCGCCTCGCAAGATCATCTAGTCTAGATTTACTCGGGTGTGCCCGATTTCCATGATCCCTATTTCATAGCTTGGCTTGGGTTGAAGGTGAAGTCTTTATATTCTAGTTAGAGTCACTACTTTAGCTTTAGAATGAGGAACGTATCGTATATAGAATGAGGAACGTAGAATTACTAGAATAGAAAGGCGAATAGAAAGACTAGTTACTCGCTCTAAAGTATTATACGTGAACTATTCTCACAGAGGAATGAAGGGAGCTGGAACCAGGCTGCCCAGGAAGGATTTCTGAGCTCTACTCTAGTATTGACTGGCTTTCAAGGAATGGAGCTGCCTATATAAATAGAAAAAGCTTTGCCCGCGAGAATTTCATTTCTTTAAGTAAGCTGCTAGGTCTGTCTTATTTGATGAAAAGCAAGACAATCCACCATGGATCGGAGGGGGCTATATACGAAACTGAGGAGCTCTTACCTCTATTTATGATAATAGAATAGCTTTGGGTGGCTTCACTTATCTGATAGCCAATGAGTCACTATTCCAATCACCGCCCCTCGTGCGCTCGTGCCCATCCATTAACGGAACGGACTTACCGTTACTAAGCTCGTAAAGAGGAGGGCTATCTTTCTTTGAGGTTGCGTATGATTCTTAATTTGAAATGAATGAATCTGTTCATAAGATTTGGATCGAAGAAGCTGCCTTACCTTCTTCTCAACCCCGTCTTCGAAAGAAAGCGAGCTGCTACTTTCTCTATCCATACTCTATCCATATCTGCCACTAACATAACTTTATAGCATAGCTGGATCCTTGGTAGGAAAAACCAAACTAAGGAACAGGACTGGATCCTAATGGTCAATCACCCCGGCAGCACTTCTATTTCGGTTATCCCCCGCCCGCAGAAGCTGATTCGATTCAAAGATATGCGAACGAAAGGAACATCGAACACACGATATGTGATTCGAGATGAGATTGCCATCCCAATAGGAATAGTCATAGGGAGCTACCAGACCCCGGCCATACATATCCGAATGAGACGAACAAGCATTCCTCCGTTTTAGGTCACTCCCTTCTCAGGATACATACGACTAGAGCGTAGATACTTTACCCCCCTTCCAGTAAGGGATCCTGCCAGAGGAATTCGGGGAAGAGAGGGACAGCTATGCATCGAATTTGGATTCCTCTCCTCACATTATACGTGTGGGTGCCAAAGTCAATAAAAAAGAGACCTGGAGAAAGGTGGTCCTGCAAGAAATGTTTTGGGACTGGCCTCTTAAACTTGGACTTTGAGGGACTAAAAGATTATTTTATTTTATATCTATTTAATGTCCCGGCACTTTTATAGGTTTCGGTTCATTTTCACCCGATCAACCTCGTCGATCGCAGCTCAAAGAGCGAGTGCAACAGTCTTTCTTTCTTACCTGGATAATGGAACATGCTCTAGAAGCCCGCTTTTAGAAGCTTTATCCGTCGTTCCAGCCCCTCTTGGGATAATGAAAATGAAAATGAATGTAGCGTAGGATATAAAAAGTGAGTTCTAGGCCCGATTCGTCTATAGAAAAAGGCTTGTCCTTTTAGAGCTCATTGGATAGGAGAGAAGAGTTTTCAAGGCATTTTTCAGGACATATTTATTTATTTACTCTTTTTATGACTGGCCTAAGCGCCCCCGAGAACTTTTAAGGGGACCAAGAGTTGCAAAAGATCGAGTGGAGCTTGGGAGAGTAGATTTCCAATCTGAAAAACCAGCATCTGCTTATGGTGCAAAATCCCATATTCGCTTTTCAGCTAACTAAGTAGAGTGCCCGCGGATATATATGTTCTTTTCAGGGATACGCTTTTTATGAATATGCAGTTCCAGATCTTGGTAGGTCTGTTTTTTCTTTTATTGGCGCCTGGAGGACTAGCCAACTACCTTGGGAGGGTCAATTGTTTTGAAAAAAGGTTGCATCTCCACGGAGTCAAGGGTGCTAAAGCGCTTTTCAGCCGGGCCATGGAAAACTTTTTACTTCTGATTTCTATCCTCCGATTTTTCGAACTCTTTGTCCCGATCTCTTAAGTAAAATCCGGTTGATGCCCAAATTCCCATTGAAATGCAGAAGTCGAAAATCCATTTGGGTTAGGAGATATGAAGTAAGCAGTATTGGATGGATCCTTAGTTCGGGGGCTACTGGGCCGGTTCTTGGAGATCAAAAAAGTTCTCCGTTTTCTTCTAAGTGTTGATGGGAACAGTCGTAAAGATCCTTTCTAGTAAGAAGATCCTTTCTAGTGGACCTCGGGAAGTAGTGTAAAGCATGAGCCCATCTCTTCTCCCGATATCACAAGAAATGCTTCTACCCGACCGGATTTCATCCAAGTAGATATCCGATACTTGACTCCTAAGCGGTAGGACATCCTTCCAGTCACTGTTCTCAAAGGACAGGCCAGATCACCGAATACTGCCATTGGTAGATCCTGAAAAGGATGAAGCGATAGAGCCTTCTCGTAGAGCGATAGAAGACAGATAAGCCGAACCCTATGCCAGCCGGGTCATGCTGTTATTGTTGATGATGCCGGTGATCATCTAGCCCTAGCCATGGATTGTGATGTGCCGGATCTAGATGAGTGAGCCTTTACGTTCCGTCCCCAGTTGGTTCTTCCAAAAGGGATGGAAGCCCGCGCTATAACATGAAATCATGAAATAGAGAAGTCTAGTGGGCCCCGTTCAAATCAAGTTCTGCTTACCGCTGATTCCCCACGGGCTACTACTGATTCTACAGCTCTAGGCCCAGGCCAATCCAATAATACGAGTAGAGAGGTGGTAGGATATGAGTTCCAATCTCACCCACAAGGGTATGTGCTCCTTGGTTATCGAACTATTCCAAATAAATCTACATAGGTAGAGATACAGTGCCAAGTTCGTGGGATTTGACTTCCTTGTCCATGCCGTGCTTCCCTGACTCGAGAACGGATTATTCTTCTACCTCTCAGAGCGGAGCAGCTTTCTTCCTCGCATCGCGAAACAAGACAGATCTTCGTACAGTCCAATCAAAAGTCTATGCCGAATCCTCAGATAGGTAGAAGGAATTCACCTCCCCTCAATAATCAATAGCTCCACTCCAAAGTTATTTTATTCGTCACATGGCGTAGTTCCTCATTGGATTCAGGATTGCATTGCATTCATCCTTAGCTTTGCTCAGCTCCAAAGTTATTTTATTCGTCACATGGCGTAGTTCCTCATTGGATTAGATACTGTTCCAACAGAAATGATACCCTTCCACTCACTTCATTCTACTTCCAATACGGGACAGGATGCATATTCCATAACGGATTAGAATCCTTTTGTTTCCATGAAACCCCACCTACAAGGTTCGTTTTCCCACTTGTTGGGATGGCCTTCCCGGGTTGCCAGAGCTATTTAATGATTCCAGAAAGAAAAGAGTCACTGTGAGGAATCCAAAAATATCTGGGTGCCTGTGCTATTCATGATTTCGACTAGTTTAGTTCTCTTAAGGCCTATGGCCCGCGACCTAGAAGGAAGTGTGCTGCGTTCCTTCATCTCGTACATGGATGAATACCAGATTTTCCCTTACTAATTATGATTATGAAAGCATCTCCTCTTCTCGAAGCAGATAGAAGAACTATTTAGGGTTGGCCCGGAACTTACTTCTAGTGATCTCTATGCCTTTACCCCAGACTATCAAGTAGAGCTTAGAGCGCTTTTATCCCTAAAGCATTCGTGCTAGCAATCATGCCAGAACTCACTTCCATGGTGCCAGAGCTGAGCTATTTCATGAAAAAAGAAAGATAGGTGTCGACCCAACTCAAGAACAAGTATTTCCAGCAAGTAGGAGTGACGGTATCAAATGATATCAAGTTGAGCATAGCCGCTGGGCTAGCATGAAAGAATGATGTGCTCCAGAATCTCGTACTAGAGACGGTAAGGTAGCACGGAATTCATTGAAAGGTGTGCCAGAGAGATAAACGGTGTGTTCAGTCTCCCGCGCATGTTCGCGTTCTCCACAAATCTGGCTTTCTAAGGGCTCACCTTGAGTGGTAGTTCCCGATCTTAGTTCTCATAGTGGACTCGCAATGACATATGGAAATGGATCTTCTCTTCTCCCTTCCCTGGCTATCAACGGAAAATCTCCTATCATCCAAAAACAAGGGGTTTCTTACTTCGGGTGGCCAGTCTGCTTTCAAGACAGTTTCCTCTGCATAGGTTGAGGGGTTAGTCTTCTTGCTTGAAAGGCGGGGTATCTAATTTCGAATAGAGTTTCCTTGCTTGCCGCCTAGCTGATCTTGAAGATTGTGGAAGACTCCTACTGCCATCTAATGGTTCTTACCAAATCCCACTGTCCTTCTTTTGGGGTGCCGGGCTATCTACTATGGTATGCAAGAAATCAGCCATCTCTTCTATTGGAACCTTATGGTGACTATTTGCTCGCTCGGAAGTAGATCTGGATCTGGATATTTACTATTAGTATCTCTCTTTCTGGAGTGCCGTTCTAAGGTTTCTCTTGACTCAAGAATAGTAGGTGCGGGTCTAGTAGACGTAGACAGACAGTGGCATGATTCATATTCCGGACTTTCATATTCCTCTACCTAAGATAGATCCGCGCTCGGTGCGCTATCGCCTATATAAGTTAAGTTAAGTATGGAAATTGGGAACTCTTTATAGGAGTGAGTTGCTCATCGGAAACTCAAAGTCAGCAAGCAGTTCTTGGATTGGCCCGAGAAATCTCCATTTGCTAGTGCTCGTCCGCCTCATAGCATTGAAAGGACAGGATGGCATCGATTCCATTCAAAACTGGAAGTGAAACAAAGTCAAGTAGTCACAGACCCATTTATTCTTTTTTTGTCATTGGATTGGATACGTTACAGGGTTCGTTCACGACCCACACTCGAGACTGTTCATTTCATTTCCATATTCAATAGCAAGCACACTGTTAAGGCTCATCTTTATGCGGGTTCTAAGCTAAGCTGGCACAGAAAAATTCTTGGATTATGGACACGCTACTGATCCTCATTGATCGACTCGGGCCTGCCCCTATATATGTATTTATTTGATCAGGGCCTATTCCCACTATCACAACAAAAATAGAATTCCCCGGGTGTCTACGGAGCTAACTTCTGAGATAGAGCTGGCTTCTCACTACCGGCACTCGCTAGAAGAGAACTCTCTCTTGACTGATCCTGATCCCATTCATCGCAACAAGACTGGTACCAATATGGACTTGCTTCCTACCAATCCTTCCTATAATGAGTTCCCATTAAAGTAGAGTTCCCACCTCCGCCTAGTCCGTTTTCCCGTGATTTTCGCTATCAACCAGATTTTCCCTCGTACGAGAGAGAGTCTGAAGAAAAGAATCAAGTATGGAATCCCGGGATTTTCGTCCTCAAGCCTTTTTTATTAGCGAAATGGGATGATTTCATGCCAAAAAAATGGACTTTCGCCGTATAGCGAGATAAAGAATTGGAATTGTCAATCGACTCTCTAGAGGGAAAAAGCGAGAATGAACATTTGCCGTATAGTGAGCATCAAGTTTTTCATTTGAAATTGACTCGTACGAGGGAAAAAGCGATAATGGACGATTTTCCCATTGAGACTAAGTTTTTTCAAAAGAAATCTGATCCTCCGGCCAAGTCGAAGTTCCTGGAACATATGGATCAATCAAGTGGTAAGCCGCCCGGAAGAAACCTTTCCCTTGCCTCCCTTACCGAAATCAAATCAGGGCGACCAATCAAGCTAGGAAGAAGGATACCGACCTTCTCCATTGATCATATAGAAATGAATAACGAACTGGCTAGATGAGAACCGGCTGAAAAGCAAAGAGACTATTTCAACCAAGCAACCATGGGAACACAGACCCGCACCCACGATAAGAACTCTTTTCGGAGGAAGCTTCACCTTTATATGTATGCCATTTCTGAGTGAGGCAGGCTATTATCGTTCTCCGCAAGGAATCAACCTTCGAGAAAAAAAGGGAGTCCATCTTTCAAATCTTATGCTGCCCCAAAATGATGGAACCAGCCACTAAAGGCAAGCTACATCTCTTCTAAAAGAGGAATTAGGAACGGGAAGTAGGACTCATTTCACAATGCAAAACACATAAATGAGAGCACTTTGCTTAAAGCTGAACCTACGAATCTGTACTTGCGCTTTTTCACTTGCTCCCCTCAGAAGAAGTTAGAGCTGACATTTATTCAGGAGGAAGTGTTGTTGGCCATGTAGGTTAAGTCTTCCTTGCTTTCAGGGACTTCTTTTTGTTGTCATCTACTTGGTTTCAGGGATCTCTGTATGTGTGCTGTGCATATACTTCCCTATACCCTCACTTCATCAGGAAAGCAGTCGATTCTCATCTCAGAAGATCTTACTAAAACGCATCGCTCATCTACGTAAATTCCAGTCAAGTCAGGGAAGTCGCTGAGTTGATAGGTCAAAAGTACTACTTTTGCCACTAGGTGAGATACACTTTTTTGTCAATCGAGCCTGCCGCCCAAGCGAAAATAGGGTTCCGTGGTTTAGGGGAGATAGACTTTTTCTTCTCTTCTCCCATAGGCTTGAGTCATTTTCCAGCTATATGAGACAAACATTTTTCAAAAAGAAATCCACTTTCCCAAGCTAAAATAGCAAGTACTACTTTGACAGCTATATGAGATAGACTTTATCTCAATCCATCCTCTCTTTTACGAGAATGAAGAGGAACAGGAATTTGGGAGTTAGTTGGTTTTCAAAAGATAGGAGTCATTAGAGTTGATACCGCATCCCTTATTCTTATTCGAAGGAAGCAATCCCACTACAGGCTAGCATTACCGATACTTGTACCAATACTTCTCTTAGCTTGTCATTTCTCCTATCTTTTGAAGAAGGAAGAAGTAGTTTTAGTTAGAAATTAGGATTAGGAGAGTGCTGCGCTTGTGTTTTTGGAAGAAAATGCAGCTCTATCCTGGATAGATCCTTGATTCACCGCCAGCGGAGGGCCAGAAATAAAGAACTTTGTCTCAACGGAGAATCTCTTCTGCTCATCTCCGCGAAGAATGAACCCGTTACCACTACAAAGTGAGAAATAAACCGCCAAGGATATACCATTTTTGGCTTCCATATCTGCACGGGGCAAGGGAAGAAATATAATATATCGTAGAAAACATCCTCTCCTCAAGCTAGGAAGCAGGATTGGAAAGCTATGGTTATATGCTGCCCAGGTCTTGCGGTATAGGACTTTACTACTCTACTCGGATGCCAGAATCAGAAGATATCATATTCTCCCAGTTGAGGTAAGAACCAAGGTCATCTAGCCTCTCATATCTTAGCTTAGGTATGGCTGGCTCGGTGCTGCTTACTCGAAAGGAAAAGAGAACTCGACTGTGTGTGCTACTACTATCTCCATATCAGGGTCGGGGGTATCCTTTAAGGAGTTGTGAGATGAGAATATTTCCAGATCTAGATCTCTTTCTTTGTAAGTGGACACCATTCCAGATACGGCTAACTGCTTGTTTTTCTTTGCTTGGCTTGAAGGTTGTATCTGTTTCCATCCATTGATACGTTAATATTTCCATCCTTTCCTTTAAGCTACTCTCTTTCCTCAAGGTTGGTCCAACTTACTGATGTCGAATTCAAATAGTCAAAGCCTTATCTTATAGTTCTAACGTTGAAAGAGCTTAAGGATGCATTTCTTTTGAAGGAGGAAGGAAAAGGAGTTTCGATGCAACTACTTAATTCGTAACGTATATAAGTCGTGGGGACACCAAAATACCTCTCTTCTCTGTCGTCGCAATAGAGCAGTTACGATACTGCTTCCAAGGAATACTCTTTTCACCAAAAGCAAAAATCCCTTTCGTGGCCGGAGGAAGATAAACGGCGATACAGTCTGAAAAGATAGTTGGTCGTGTGCTAGTGGAAAACCTCTTTGATAGAGCAGGGGAAGTCCCCATTGGGCATAGTAGCTCACGTTGTATTGAGGCAGATTCTCCATCCAGGAATTCCAGTCTTTGACTCGGGAAACGAAGAAGGCCGCCCTTAGACCGGAGTCCTTGGGCACCCTATATACCCCCGAATGGACAGGTAGCCAACCTGGCGGGAGTCGGCGGCAGAAGTGCCTGCTTGGTACGGCTAAACACTTCTCTTTTCTTATTTTTTATCCACAATTCCTGGCTCCCTTTCTTAATTGGGTAGACTTGGGCCATTGTGCAATTACCATCCTTTGTGCGACCAGGCCCCACGGGAATCGCCTTGAAGATGTCCACCCCTTTCTTAGAAAAATGGAAAGAAAGGTGCTCAGCGACGACTGCCCCTTCTACCTTTACTTTTTTGCCACTCTGTCTCTTTGGAGCATCCGTTTCCTCATATTATCGATTCATAAAGGTCCATGAAAGGAAAGAAGACCGCTTTCCCTTGCTTCGCACCTCGTCATAGCCCTGAAAAGCTCACCCGGAGTTCTAGTTAGAGAATGGGGTATGATTCACTACTTGCCTACTGCTACCTGGGTCGTGAGATCGAAGAAGGTATACTATTAGACAAGGTTCATTCCAGCTTTGCTGCTCTTTTTCTTTTGATTCTTTCTGTTTCTGTTTACTTGAGCTAATTCTTTACTTGCTTTCGAGCTAACTTGGCGGAATGGAATCACAGCAAGAGACAGGGCTAATGGTTGGTTCTGTCTACTATATTTAGTATGATTTTTATATCTTCGACCTTAAGAGGCGGTTTACGAAAGAGAGAGAGCTCGTGGAAGACTTGAGAAATGGAAATATCTTTCCATTTCTTCCTAACAGGATGCAGGTACTGTTTAGTTTAGTAAAGAAGGAACAATCCTCGTATTGGAACCGGTCGAGGAATATCCCTCACCCTCGTATTTGAAAAGAAGTGAATCAAATACAATAGTAGGTAGGAAAGAAAAGCCATCCTTTGAGTAGTAACTTTACCAACCAAGGTAGGGATAGTCGAGAGCAGGATGCCGGCCTTATTCTGTTTAGAAGAAATTGATTCACCGGCAAAGAAACGACTACTGCGAGCAGGAGCGATGCAACCGACGGGAGGACAATCCTAATTGGATTGGCGGACTAGTGAAATTCATGTAATTTAGAGTTGGCAATGGGAGCTGGTGATAAACAGGTAAGGAAGCACTCGACGAATAGTGACATTTATGAATGCAAAGCGGGGCCAAGGCAGATATACGGATCAGGGGTATAAGCTAAAACAAGCAGAAGCAAAGCCGACTTCGAACGGGGATAATCGATAAGGCAGCCCTCCGGTCATAGGATTAACGGATTAGCTGGAAAAGTCATATGCCTCGGAGAGCAAGGGTGGTACACCAGGAACTCGGATTGCGATGCTCCGGAGAAAGTCATATCGGTTTAGTTTCGATCATATATGATATTTAAAAGAAAGAAGGATCTGCCAATGGTACATTGGTGCATTGGGGATTTCCAGGAAGCAGGTCGAATCGGAGCGGAGCTGAGGCCCCGGATGCTGATTAGCGAAAACAAGAACTAGCCCCGCAGGGCAGGACCATATTTTTTAGTAGTAGCTTTTCTCACTGGTAAAGCTGGATAGGTTAGAGGATGTGAGCTAGCAGCAGCAAGTTAAGTAAGGGATAAGATTGGTCCCTCTGTGTCCGGAAAGATACCTTTCTGATCGCGACTTCGGTTACGCACAAGAAGATGGGAGCTATTGGCAAAGGTAACCACCATCACTAGGCAACCAACATATGCTTTTCCAAAGCCAGAACTAGGATAGCGAGCTGGAAAGGAGAAGTGAACTGGTTGAGAGGAAGAATCAAATCAAGTAGAACCGATAGAAGCTCTTGTTGCCTTATTTGAATATGGACCAATCGACAACCTTTTCTTTGAAAAAAAAGAGGAATCATGTTTCCGACCTTGCCACCGGACTGTTTGATGGAGCGGGGAGCCTGTAACAACTAGAACAGACAAGAAGGCTTGCCAAGAATAGACGAAGGCCCTTAGCCGAGGAGCAAGAAAACGGATGTGCGAACAGAGAACCTCTTAAGGTCTCTTACAGAGAAGATTCTTGCCTGGGTCTTCGGTTCCGATGTTAGTCCAGTGGCAGTTGCCTGTCATATAGTGGGAGTCCTTCTTCCAGCGAGAGAATTGAAAAGCAAAGTGAAGTTTATCCAGAAGTTGACCCAAGTTTTGTCTGCTCGTGAGAAGACGGAAGAGGAACTTTCTGAACTGCTCGGGCAGGGTCACCAGTTGGCAAATAGCATTCGCGCCTCCCATCCGCACGTGAGAACTTGGAAAGCTCAACTGGGCTCGAAGCACACTTTCGCAGACTGATCTGCTTAGACTTCGGGCGTTGGGGCTTAAAGGGAAACCACGCAAAGCTCCGGTGATCCACTCTATTCTATGGCAACCTCCACCTCCTGGATGGATTCAAGTTAATACAGATGGATTGGATGCTCGAGAGGTCAGCCAGGACCGGAGGAATCTTTCGAAACTGCAGAGTAGAGTGTACATGGATGCTTTGCGCTTTCGTTGGGCAGCGGATTCGCATATCAGGCAGAGTGGGTTGGGGACGGCTATCGCTATAGCACACTCCAAGGGCTGGAAATACCTCTGGATCGAGTCAGATTCAACATATGTTGTTTTTTTATTAATATTAATAAGTCAATGGCATCTAGGTAAATTGCTTACTCTTGCTGTGACTAATAGTTGGCCTATTCGCCAACTCGATGTAAATAACGCGTTCTTGCAGGGTTCTTTAACTGATGAAGTATTCATGGAACAACCACCTGGGTTTTCAGACTTTTTGACTCCTGATTATGTTTGCAAGTTGCATAAGCCTATTTATGGCCTTCGGCACTCGTGCTTGGTATAACGAGCTTCGTACCTTTTTAGTATATGAAGGATTCCTCACATTCCTCATTGTTTATACTTAACTCCCCATTTTAGGTTATTTATATACTAGTTTATGTTGATGATATAATCATCACTGGATCCGCAGCAGCTGAAGTGAATGCTTTTATCTCTACTCTTGCCAAACGATTCTCTATAAAGCCAGCTTTCTTATTTCCTTGGAGTTGAAGCTCACTACACTGCTAATGGCTTGTTCTTATCTCAAAGGAAGTATATCAGTGACCTCTTGCATCGACTTAACATGGCTGATGCCAAGGCTGTCTCAACGCCTATTGCTACTACTGAAGTGCTTAAATTATCAGATGGCTCGCCACCGGCTGATCCAAAATTATACCGTCAAGCTCTTGGGTCCTTACAATATCTCTCTTTGACTCGTCCTGACGTCTCCTTTGCCATCAACAAGCTCTCTCAGTTCATGCATTGCCCATCCACACTTCATTGGTGTGCTGTAAAACGCCTCCTCCGATATCTAGTTGGCACTCTTGACTAAGGTCTCTTGCTCCGTAAGAATTCTCCTCGCACTCTTCACGCATTTGCAGATGCCGATTGGGCCGGTGATCCTAATGATCGAACTTCCACTTCAGCTTATGTTGTTTTCCTTGGAGCCAATCCTATCTCTTGGAGTTATAAAAAGCAAAAGACAGTTGCTCGATCCTCCACCGAAGCCGAATATCGGGCCATTGCCTCCACTGCCGCTGAAGTCAATTGGATCATGAATCTTCTTCAAGAGCTGAAAGTTCCAATCTCACCCACTCCAGTCATCTATTGTGACAATGTAAGTGCCACTTATGTTTGCGCCAACCCCGTGTTCCATTCTCGTATGAAGCGCATTGCCATTGACTTCCATTTCGTTCGAGATCAAGTTGCTACTGGTAAATTGCGTATTTCTCATGTTCATACTTCTGACCAACTTGCCGATTCACTTACTAAGCCCGTGCCTCGCCGGCACTTTTAAACTCATCGGAACAAGTCCTCAATGGCCAGCCAATCTTGCGGGGGCATGATTCAATTCTAAGCTAAACCCATTCAACTGCTGTAAAAAGGTCTGAGCCCTGCGTTGATAGAAAGAGCGCTCTTTTCATGAAACTAGAAATCTCGTAAGAGAAGAAGTGAGAAATCGGATCGACAAAGCACCATTTCCTCCGCTCAAGGAAAATCAATGCCGAAGACTGACAACCAACATCGATAGGTATTACAGTGCCTCTGAGTTATCTCGTACTCGCGGTTTGACCTACCCAACCAGCAACTGGGAAGACTGACTGACTCAGGTGTTGGCTTTGCCAGTCAATATTCTTATTAGACCCGTGTGACAATGGTGTTTCCAACACAAAAAGTATGGTATACTCAAGTAAAGTACTAGCTTCACCGGAAAAACAACTGTAACTCATGTGTGATCGCGGATTCCACGGTAACTGTTTGTTGTAGTTCCAGCTCTACATTAGGAGCATAGGGGCTCTATCTACATACAGAGTTTGACCCACGGTACGATGCAGCTGAAAAAGGTAAGCCGGTTAAGTGCTTTAACCATTTAGTCAAAGAGACTGAGCGAGTGAATTGGTTTTCTGTTTTGTCAGCGGAGCGGATCTTACGAGCTTTCATAGAAAGCATACTATACTATATATTTTACCGCGTACAAGGACAAGTGGTGGCACGACACGGAAAGTAGCATCCCCATAAGGATGAATTGTTGGTTCAAATCGGATAATCAATCAATAGGGAAAAAGGAAGGGATTACTGTAAGATGGAATGCTCGCGTCGGAATTCATTCTTCTCGTTACGGTAGCCTAAGAGCATTCAAGAGCTCAGTTAGAGCCTCTCAATTGATAGAGGCATGTTCATATGAAGCGCTACGCATATCTTATTTTACCAAAATAGGGTGGGGCTGGTAATTGAAGATCTGGGATCTCAAAGTGGACTACTAAAAAAAACTTCTGTTGCAAGGTAATTTTTTTTTAAGTCTATTTAGCTTCTTCGTAGAAAGAAGGGATTTGCTGCTTTCTTAGTAACAATATTCTTATGCTATCTGGCTATCGAGAAGAAGAATGGTTAAAAAAAAGGGAAGATAAACAAACAATTTCTCTCCCTTCCCCTAATCTAATCTAATGGAAAACTTTCCCGAATCTAAAGGAACTAGCCGTAAGATAAGATAAAGAGGTGGTCGAATACGGCCACTCATCCGCTTCCTAGCCGTAACAGATGGAATTGGAATCTCACTTAATGAAAGATGCACTATGCTTCATTCAATTGGACAGCTTTGCCCGTCTCTGGACTGTACTCTTTCAGATTCGGCAATGGATCTTTTTTTTTTACCCTTCTGGGGACTAGTCTAATTCTTAATTAGCAATCTAATCTTGAATAATATCAAGCAGTGTTCCACAATAGCCTGTGCCGTGACCCATCCTCCTGTGACACTGACAGTAGCAGGAATTGTTTTCAGCACCTGGAAAAGGTTTTTAATCGGAGTCAGGCAACTCGAGAGCTCCAAAGGACATAAGAACTTCAAACAACTTTTCAGTGTGAACGAGATAGAAATTGTACTTCTTTTGCTCTTTATGTTCTTTGCCCTTATTCTTCATCTACTGTGGTTGTGGTACAAACTTTTTTGAAACGTCTGTCACGACTTAGTTTGAGCGGAATGAGATAGCTTTCACCTCTTTCTCCTTAATAATATCCATAAATTCTGAAGCTCGTTCTATTAACTGCGCAAATGTCGTTATCCCGACAGGAGCAAGAGGAATTCGAAATTCATAATGCAATCAAATAGAGACTTGTTTTTTGGGAATAGGCTCCGAACATTGCATCGCCAAGAGTCTGAATCGAGCAATGAACTCCTGGGCTTTCTCTGTCGGTTCCTGGATGCATTTCCTCAAGTCGTCAGTAGTGACTGACTTCTTTCTTTGGAAGGTCGGAATCCGCCTGAATAAATCGCACATATGCTCCCAGGACTTCACGGAATTAGGAGGCACAGAGGTAGGTATACCAAGAGAAAGCTATGTGGGTAAGCGACGAGGGTTAAACCTAAATAACAAGTTTTAGTTTCCAGAAGTATCTCCACGCTGAGCGATGAACCTCGCCAAATGCTCTTTTGGTCCATCTTTTAGGTTCAATTTGGGCAATATGTATCCCGTGGCTCGTAGTCAATCTCTGGAGGATATGGAGGATCATAGGCTAGGTAACCTTTTCACTATTCATTTATAAAGGTACCTTCAAGTAACCAGGTCTCTTCATCCTTATTGGGCACTCCCACAAGAGACAATTCTTTTTAGCCTCTAAGAGACAACAAGAAGAGCCTAACCAGGACCTTGAGATAACAGCCCATAGGGTAGCCCCTACAGAGCAAAAATCTAAGGCCGGAATACCGGAGTTCTTTCTTTGCTTCCAAGAACATAGATTCCTTCTTCAACCCAGGTCATGACCGAGGGCGGGTATCTCACTCGCATATCTAGAGCCCAGCATCTCTCCTGAACGACACCTTCCGCAGACTCTACTGGTGGTATTTCCCGAGGCGAGGGGTGCATCCATATCGGTCAGGAAACGACAATGACTCTTCTTCTTCCGGGAAGCTATGGGCACCTCACAATTCTTAGACGACATTAGTGGAAGCGAACATTCGTAGCATTCATTGTCACCGATCATTGAAAAAAGAAGCCGTACGAGGAATCTTTAGATTTGGCGGCTATAGACTCAAAGGGCACAGACAGGCTGCTGGTACAGTTTTTTTAGCTAACTAAAGTCCAACTTCCTTTGCCGAAAGAGGATGAAACGGATCAGCCGATTCAACTTAGCATTACCCGACTCGTAACTTCAAGCACAACCATCCATCTCAATCCAAAATCTCCGATCGTCTGTGATCCCTCCTCCGGTTTTGGATATATAGACAGTGCCTGCTCTCAAACCAACCAAGACAGCAGCAAGTTCCTATCGAGAACAAGACGACAGATCAATATGACCAATTTCTCTAAGGTGAATACGTGAAAAAGTGTTGCTTAGCTCGAATAAGGAAGAGAAAGTGTAGTGTGATAAGGGAAGAATTTTTAGGTTTTCAAGCAGATAGATATACAAACAAGAAGAATTCACATCAGAACCCTTTCCTGCTTCCCTTTTTTACCCATCGGACTCACATTTTTATCTCCTACGCTTGCTTTCACAGTCCCCCTACGAGCAGCCCGGAATCAATGAAGGAGTTCATTCAGCACCGAGCCGAGCGAGCGTAGATTCAATATGTTGATTGTACCGAACGAAGGATTTGCCTTATCACGAAAGCCACATTCGTTTCGTTTGAGGAAGTCACACGTCCTGTTCCCTATAAATAAGGAGATTCATTCTTTTTTTCAGAAATCCCCTCTTCTTCCTCCTCAAGCCCCTATCACAAGACCAAGCGGATCTCATCCTGCAGAAGACTCAGAGCGGATCTATCTAATGGCATGGCTGGCTGTCGGATGTGATCTATTCTCGTGTCACATCGCTTTCTTTCTTCTCCCTCCATTTTCTTCACTACTACCGACCGCTCCTACACATAAATCAAAGAAGCATTGTGGAATAGTGGCATTTCGTTAATGGCGAAAATTTTCTTAGTGAAAGGGTTGCCTGCGGCAAACTCAGAGCGGTCTCTGAAAGTGAATAGGAGCATAGCGGTATCATCCAAGCCAAACACGTCTCCTCAGTCAAGGGTCTTCTCGCGCAAAGAAGATCAAAAACATAACAACTGATTTCGCTTAATGCATGTCACCCACCCGCTCTCAATACAGCAAGTGACTCTCTCTCACAAGACAGAGAAAGATTACCGATTCACCCAATTTGATCAGAAGTGAGTTCATTGTTGTTGTATAGCGAAACCTTTCCTTGACAAAACCATTCTCAGCTAATAGAAGCCGAGCTATCTATCGGTTGAACGAAGCGAATGGAAAAGCCAAAGAAAACAGAAATCCATTGCGATTAGAAACCTGTGACTCTACAGCCAGGGCTCGATGGCGATGTAAGATAGAAAGAATGGGGAGTTAGGGCTTCGGTTTCCTCTGTGGCCAGTTCCAATTCCAAATCATTTGCCGACATGCGGACTCACTTCTCTTTTATGGGATGAAAGCCCTTGTCTATTTACGTGGGTGAATCAAGTACAACAAGTCAGGTCAGAGCTTGTGGTAGAAGATTGGGCTCTGCTACGCAGATCCACTCAACTAGGAAAGAAGTACGCATTGCTGACTGACTGTTTGAACGATCCTAGTTACTAGTAAGTAGCTAATCAAGTCAGAGTAGGGTGGCCGAGAAGCTTCTTGCCGGTGCCCCCCAAAGCAAAGCACAGACTCTACTCACCCACGCGTTTTCCACCTACGGAGGGAGAAATCATCGAAATATCCTCATCCCCTGAAAGGGAACCCGAAAACAGGACGAGAGTGGATAGGGTGACTAAGGAGGTAGTCAAAATTAGTAGTGAATTTTGGAAAGAGAAGATTACAAAAAGGCGAGAGCAGCATAATCGTTAGTTAGGGGTAAGAGGGGACGGGCCCGTATAGAAAGTAAATCCTTCTTTTTCCGATATGCCGCTCCGCAAGCAAGGAGTGCCACGCACGAGCGGAGCGAAAACTAAGCAAGGGGAATTCCGGCATTCCATGGAAAGCATGCGAAATCCTTTGATTGTTTATAGAATCAAAATCACTATATAGTCTTTCTTGTTCCACTTGCAAGGCAAGGAAAAATAAAATGTCAGTTTCGTTATTACAACCTTATTTTTTTATGTCAAAGACAAAAAGCTACGCGCAAATTCTCATTGGATCTCGGTTGTTCTTAACAGCGATGGCTATTCATTTAAGTCTTCGGGTAGCACCACCAGATCTTCAACAAGGTGGAAATTCTCGTATTTCGTATGTACATGTTCCTGCGGCTCGGATGAGTATAGTTATTTATATCGCGACAGCTATAAACAGTTCCTTGTTCCCATTAACAAAACATCCCCTTTTTCTTCGCTCTTCCGGAACCGGTACAGAAATTGGTGCTTTTTCTACTTTGTTTACGTTAGTGACTGGGGGGTTTCGGGGAAGGCCTATGTGGGGTACCTTTCGGGTGTGGGATGCTCGTTTAACTTCTGTATTCATCTTGTTCCTTATTTACCTGGGTGCACTGCGTTTTCAAAAGCTTCCTGTCGAACCGGCTCCTATTTCAATCCGTGCTGGACCGATCGATATACCAATAATAAAGTCTCCAGTCAACTGGTGGAATACATCGCATCAACCTGGGAGCATTAGCCGATCTGGTACATCAATACATGTTCCTATGCCCATTCCAATCTTGTCTAACTTTGCTAACTTCCCCTTCTCTACCCGTATCTTGTTCGTTCTGGAAACACGTCTTCCTATTCCATCTTTTCCCGAATCTCCCTTAACGGAAGAAATAGAAGCTCGAGAAGTAATACCACTAAAAACCTAGTTCGCTCTCAAATAAAAACCTAGTTCACTCGCTAAAGCATCCATGGCTGAATGGTGAAAGCGCCCACCAACCTAGAAAGGCTAAATGGGTAAAAAAGTAGGTTCGATTCCTGCCGGATGCACTGCCTCTTAAAGACAGAAACAGAGGAGGGAAAGAAGGTAGTATAGGGAACTTGCTTTTGGATTCTTATCGAAAGTGAATCCCTCTAACACTTCAGTTAGTGTTTTATGATAAAATCTTTGACACAACAAGTGTTAAAATCTTAGTCACTAGGCAAGAATGGAAAGAGCTTCTTTACCTGCTTGAGAGGGGAGTCAAACAGAGTCTGAGGAAGCATAGCTATAGCAACGTAGTGTTTGAGAAAAGTGTGCCTGGAGTAATAGGCCTGAGAGCTACCCGCGCAACTTTAAGAGTTAACTTCTAGAATAACCGGGAAATTTATTTTAGTATAACTCTAATTGTGGGTGGTTCGTTACTTTTTAAGTGGTAAGCAAGTGATCCTCACAATTCGTTTTACCTGACTCTACTCTAATTGTAAGATAACTAGAAATAGGAGATGAGAAAGTCGAGTAGCAGCACTGATGGGAACATTTTTTGAAACTAGAATGGTTGATAATAGGAGACTCGCGTTGTAGGTAAGGCTTTTCAAAAGCCTCGACTTGGCTAACGCCCTTTGGTTTTTAGGATCAATTTGCCCGTGCTTGCTGGTGTCAGGGTTGCAGATAAGTTGTTTCGGTGCCATTTCCTTTGTTATGAATGAAATTTTGGAGCTCAGTTGATACCGAATTTGAAGATAAGCCCTTCCCTCTCGTGAACACCTTCGTTTAGTAGATCGGTACGGTTCCATTCAGAAGAAACTATTATACGTGGTCCCGTGGAGTACGAATAAGGCTTTAAAGTCTTCCTTCATATTGTTTGCTAGCTTCCTTCTCCTTGTTTCCTGCCTTTCATTCTTTATGAAATTCTTATTTATTTTCTTTGCTGACTGACGTTACACCAAGAATTTTTTTAATAGCGTATATATAGCCTGGGCATCGATACCAGCCTTCCGTTCGCATGATATTAAGAAAGTGCCTACTACTCAATTTCAATTCAATTTCGCATTGGCAAATCCTTCCACTTGCTATCTAATGTAGTATATGAAGCCTTTCTTTTCTATTTCTTCTATTGGCTGGCTGGTCTGGGGGATGCGGATCACGCGAAGATCTATAGTGTTTAAGTACATCTTTCTCTTCCTGCAAGCTACTGAGATATGCCTCAGCTGCAGGTGCTTTGTATCTCTGGTCAAGAGTTGGCAAGGGATACCAATGTTGTCGACCACCTACTTTTGAGCATAGCTTTTACCATATTCCTCCCTCGATTCGCCATTCATTCCTTCACAGCTGAGTCAATAGCTGTGTCACTGACTGAATGTAGTTCTTTTTTTTAAAGAACGAGGCCGCTAAGGTCAAGGGACCTGATCCAGAACATTGAATCCAACCATCAGCATTCGCAAGAAAGAGAAAGAACTCGGTTCAAAGCAAAGAATCGCTTCGGTCTAAAAACGAGTCTTCCGAGATCATGTCTATGCGAAGAGCTTGAACCAAGCGTTCACACGCATACGCCCTCGCCCCTCAGAAGATTGGAAAGAATCCATCAGCGAGGAAATAGAGTTGTAGCAGCAGTGTCTCCACTATTTATTTATAAAAGTCCCACCCAAGTAAAAGAGTCCGAAGAAAGGCCTTATAGGAAAGCGTTACCAGGGATTAGAGTTAGACCACTTAGTAGCACCTTCAGGCTTATCCATCCACGCATGGAAGATTTATAGATCGACGTTCCGGAATGGTAGAAAACAAATCAATTCTAAGTTCTTCTCGCTCCATTCATCCACTCGCTGGGAAGGCTATTTTGATGCCTCACACAGGCAACTCCGCTAGGCGGCTAAGCAGATAAGACGGGATTTCACGTTGAGAACGAATGTAGATTCCTATCATCAAGAAAGTCGGCTACATCAATGAATTACTTTCCCCTAACATTGCTATTCTTAACAACCTAAATCAAAAAACAAACCTCCTTTAAAGAGCAGAAGAATCCTTCTTAGATAAAGCAGCCTGAAGATAAATAAGAGCAACTCCTTCAAAGAAAATGAGAAGGGCCTCTTGAAATGCCTATATATAAAAGAAGGAAACGTTGTAACTACTTACAAGAATTAGCTGCGTATGCAGGTGCATGCAATAGTCTTTTAGTAAGGAAGAACGACGGGATTCCTTGGAAAGCTGGTAGTTCATTTCACTCTGTATCGAAAGTCCCAGTATATTATATATCTGTGTACATCCATCAACAAATCTAACATTTCTTACATTGAAATCGATAAAGACTAATAAGATGCAAAACCAGCATAACTTGTTCTTTGCGAGTACTGTGGGTAGACCGAGGGATCGATCGGCATTTAACTAACCTTTAGAATTAATCAAACGTATGGCTAACCGATTCCTAGGTCATAATTTAAAGCTTCACTTTTCTATAGCCTTCTAATTCTATCGGGCTAACCTATAGAAGGTTTATAAAAAAGGTACGGTGCAATCAGTAAACCTCTTACTGAGCTATTGTATTGAAGAATCAAAGTTTTAGATGGGGGGAAGAGGCCTTTAAAACACTATAGTTTTAAAAGTAATAAAAACTTTTCATACCAACCAACTAGAACCTGTAAACTGACAAGTGTCAAACTTACATTTTGGAGCAGCTTGGTCTTCATCACCACGTGAAAGTATTCTCGTTCCACGATGAGGCCAAGGATAATACGCTGCAAACGCGCCCTCCATGATATGATCATTGCAAGGTTTAGAGCAGTTAATAAGCCACCAGCATCCAAAATAAGTAGCGAAGGATATTAATATGATTGCTTAGCACGGCTCACGCACGTTGCTATACATCAAAAAAGCTTCTTCGTCTGTCTGTCAGCAGCGTATACAAAGGCTGCATGATAAACCTATCATTATCCATCTCACGAACCCACCCTTGGGACGAACTCACTCCTGGTTCTCAAGCTTCCTGTTTCTAAATCGAGGAAACAGATACCAACCAAGTCGTAGACTTACCACTTGAGTATGCTCATACAGCCAAACCTTTTGATTGCAAACATTAGTAGTTAAAGCCATACTGTAATCACCCACCAACAATACAGGACGGAAAAAAACAAACTTACTGCATTTTCTTACCAGCAAAGCAAAATGCGGCCCAAGCAGCGTAGGCTTGTGAATCTTCTCATCCGCCATAAAGTCTTGCACACACTTACCCATAGCATAAACAGAGTTCAACAGGTTGTCACCAACAGACTGCCCCCATGCATACTCCCACAACCCTTCAAGATCACCAACATAATCCCAGAAAAACATTTGAACAACGTACCGGACGAAAGGTAAGTGCGAAGGGCGAAGTTGCGAAGGAATAGTTGTTACTACTCTTAGTTTAGTTTAGTTTAGTACCCACGGTCCATTTGATCATTTGCTGCGGTACCAAAGTTCAATCGTCATCTTCAGTTGAAAGAGTACACATTATATTGAGTACCTCCCTATCTTCGATCTCTCTTGTAAGAAATCCTACGCATCCCTCCCTTGTCAGAAAATAAATAGGAATATGAGCCTGTACTCACTCACGCTGCCGGAGTACTTTTTGAGTTGAGGGTAACGTAGTAAAAATCCTTTATTTCTGGGGATTTGCCTTTTCTTTCAAAATGAATTTATGCTTAGTCTAAAATTGGTAAATACCAAATAATAATAATATAAAGATATAATATATATTATTATTATTATAAATATGTACCAGTTTCCTGAAACTAACAAATAGAGTTATAGCTTTGATTGACTTACTAGCTTACGGGAATGCTTTGAATCTCAACTTACTTTTTTAGAGGGGGGGATTACTACTGCATGGAAGGATGGTATACTGGAACGCAGGTGTTCTTACTCTTTCTCAGGTACCTGAGAAAATAGAGTTGGCTGACTATAACATGGAAGGCCCCAAGCGTCGCCTTGAAAATTATGTGGAAGAGTTCCGGCTTGCTTGCATTAGGATCCATCCCTCCAAGAAACCATCAATATATGAAGCATATGGCTCCTCTTTGAGTTCTATTTTCTTGGGGATGTTCGTGGGATGAGAGCACGATATGAGCATGCGAATTTCTTCGAATCTACCATTGGAGAGAAAATAAGGGGTTATGTGGATGGGGGATTTGGAGATTCTTGAAAGAATGTTTTGGCTTCTTCCTATTACGCTTCAACACAGAAGAAGATTGTTAAAAGGTGCTGGAAGGAGGATATATTTTTCCAATTGTTTCAATTGCCCAACCTCGGAATGGCCAAGGTTTAATGATTTCATGTAATTCTTCCGCTTACAGGTTTTTAATCGGTCTGTATCTTCCTCGGGCGTATTTATTGCAATCTTTTGCCATGTTTGGCCAATAAAACCCATATCTGTGTATCAGCCATCTCATTCTTCTGCCCGCTTGATGTGCTCCAGCGATTCTTTCATGGACCTCAGCCATTACCAGCCCCCCTTTACCTTCTCTTTCTATTCTATAAAAAGGCGAACATCTAATCTAGGCCCGGTCGCCTTTCTATGAAGGCGAGCAGCCCAGCCCCCTTGTGGAAATTTGTATATTAAGGAAGCCGTATTTCGCAATAGCAGCTCCGAGAAGCTGGGCTTAGGGTGCGCCTCCTGCGGTCGTTTCAGTGACTCAATTGGCTGGCTTCCCTCAGCTCAGACTGGTGTCGCCACCTCTCCCAGGACCGGAATGATTATCCCTGCCCGATGGGTCTACATTCATCCCTGAATGTCGTCGGGTACTCTTCACTTCCCCGCCATTCTTGTAACCGTCACCTGTAATCCGCGCAGGTGTGTCCGCACCCCCTGGAGTGGACGAGAAAGAAAGGATTTTTTCTCGGAGCAACCCAACCCCCAGACCCAGGAGTTCACTTTCCCGTATGAGCATTCGGTACATATATAAGTCAGTGGAAGAGTCAAAGGGTCACCACTACTGAGGGTCTCCCCCCTTATCTTAGAAGGGTCGTCTGAGGGTTCGCCGCGGTTCATTGCTGTGCTTACACACTAGGCTACCCTTCTCCGAAAGCTCCGCGGGACCACCTATCACTAGTCTTCGGCCGGAGGGGTTTATTGCACAAAAAGGCCGGGACGCAGAGGAAAGCCCAACGAATGTCAGATGCAAAGCCCCGCACCTCATTAAGATCATATTGGCATACTCTCCCAAAAAAAAAAGAGCAGACCCCATTGAAGACGGGAGTGAGGTACAACAAATTTCCGTCCACCTTCTCACGGAGCCGTACGTGGACGTTACCGCTCATACAGCTCCCAGCCAGCAAGCAGTTAGCTTTCCTCTAGAAGTCATGGAAGTGTGGATAAATCGACATCAAACTCTAGTCGACAGAAGGTTTTTCTTTTTTTCCCGCTCGCAGTAGTAGTCCCAATATTCCAATACTACAGCGTTAGCAGCGTTTTGTCTCGATGAAAAATCTTCTGGTGACCATGAGGATTTCTTCTCTATCCTTTGGACTTGAACGATCCAATTTCGAATCTTGTTGGAGATTCTTTATCTGGCTTTGACGTATGGGGCCCTTTCCCCACTGTTTGAGAAAAGTTTTGCATCTTTCCTTTACATCCGAACAGGACGGGCCACTAGTCCCTGATCTGGACGCCGCACCTGGAACTCCTTCTACCTGTGGTTGTGGGGTTGGCGCCTCCTGAGCTGCTTGAGCAGCACCCACAAGGGGGTGGGAAGGAATAAGACTACATAAGAGAATACTCTCTTTTTACTTTATTGACTGGTGTCCCGCGGATCTCTCTCTTTAGGCGCTTCGTTTAGTTCGTTTATAGCGAGAAAGCCCATGCGAGTCAATTAAGTAAGCTGGAAGGCACTTTTTTTAAAGCCTGGAACTTGATCCAATCTCTAACCAATTGCGGCTTGTTAGAGCACCTAAGCAACGATGCGAATAATCGCTTGCCTAATTCAGTAGGGTTTTCATTTGATTTCTATATGATAATATGCAGTAGCCATCCATCCTGGAAAGGAACAACCATAAGTGATTAGAGCGATGCTCCTTTTTTTGCAAAGAGTTGAGTTCTTCCTCTTTCGCGCAGGATAGCCACGGACTCTTCCGAAACATTCAGATATAGGAAAAGCCAGAGCCAAAGCCAACGCGTCAAAGTGGTTCAGCAATCGACGTAACAGGTTCAAATACTCTAAGCTAGGTATATAGAAGGTATATTCGATTCAACAATCTGAAGTAGTGGAGTTAGCCCTCGGTATACCATACTGTAAGCCTCAGATAATCACTAGCTTATTCAAGAATAATATAGTATAGTATAGTAAAGTCGTAGAGGAAGAAAAGAAAGAAGAGAAAGAACTGGGAGTATGAGGACAACTTACAGGGAGAAGGAAGGTGGAGACAAACAACAGGAGCTATTCAACCATCGTTAGAGGCAAACCAATGATTAGAAGAATGCTGGAAGAAGAGGAAAGCTGATTGATAACACTTAACCAAACATCGCAAGGACAGGAAGGAGTATCCTGAACGTAAGGCCAATGGCTAGCATACTTCGCTGAACACTCAACTTGATCTATATCGATAGACACATCTGAGAGAATCATAGTTCCCCCTCTGGGGATAACTAGTTCTTCTCCCGAGTCCTTGTTTTGTATGAGATAACAGCAGTCTTTACTTAACCGAGCATCGTAGGGCTTACTTCATCACACATAGCTGTCTTTACTTTCGTTTCGCTAACCGCCCAAAAGCAGGTGCGCACACACAAATGCTAGGCGAGATACGTAGTTCTCTCAACCCTTCCTATCCATCATTACAGACCGGAACTAGATCGGATTAGGTAGAGCAAGACCTTGAGCCTCTTGAGAAACCAATAGAAACGACAGTAGCTAGCTTCACCAGAAGAGGAAGAAAGACTTCTATAACTTAACTTCCCTATTGAGTAGAATGCATGGCAAGTTTCCACTGCTTTAGGCTACTCTACTAAGACTCGAGGGCCGACTTCACGTAACTAAACTAAATGGCTTAACTAAACTAAAAAGGAACTAAACTGGGATAAATCTGAACTAAAGGCGTACTGTACTTTGCTTAACACTCACTATATTCAGCTAAAGCTGGATGCGTATTATATTATATTATATCTTGCCTTGGTAGAGCGAAACTTTGAACCCAACACAAGCAACTCTCCACTCCAGGTTTAGCGATATTGATGGGTTCCAGCCTCATTCCACTACTTACGCTTCCCGCAAGAGAAGAGTCTTGATTTCGAGAAGGTAGTTATTCTTCTTCCGATAGTCATATTGATTGATTCGAAGAGACTAGAACGATACACATTCCCTGCATTTCTGCCAGGAGGCAGAAATGGATGGTGGAAACGGATGCACGAAATACCAAACAAAATAGGAGCAACTTATTAAATAGGGCTATCTATACAGTAGGTCAAATAGGATCAAGTTTTGCCAATTCCGAATTCAAGTACGAAAACTAAGAAGTTGGCACTTTTAACACAAGGAAAAGGGAGCCCACATAAAAAATCGAAAGCGAGTTGGTGCTTGGGAAAGATACTGGTACCTTTAGACTAGGGTCAATAATTCATTAACATTTTTAGATTTTCCTGGCTTAAGGCTTTCACCGCAGTATTGTCTTATGCTTTAGCCAAGTATAGCTCTGAAATCTGTCTGATTTGCCAATGAATCATGATTTCCCTTGCTTTTCAGATAGCCTTGACATGAATGAAATGTGCACTTGACCGTTATCCCTTGCTTTGATTACACTCTCTCTCTATTCTTATCTCTTGTCCGGCACCAATCCTTCTTCTTGATCCCAACCTACTAAGAGTTTTCCGATCGTCATCCAACCAGTAACATGTGATGACCGAATCGACTGCTCTGTGAAGAGTTGGAAGTGGGGATATTCTCTCTCAACCTATTCTTGGGACATTGGCCAAAGATAATAAGCGAAGAAGGAAGGCAAAGATACTTGGATTCCATTGATTATCTTCCATTTCATCCTTAACTTGATTTCCAAAGAAGAAGCAGTTACCAGATCCGGGCAGAGCAAACCAAACTAGATGAGAAGGCAGAATGTAGCTAAAACATATGGGTTTCTCTAGAGAAAAACCTGCATGTACCTCTCGCTAGAATGCCGATATGGTTGAAGTAGCAAATAGCCAATGTATCAAATAGTCAATGTTGCTCCATAATAAGCCGAAATAGTCCCTTTACCTTTGACAAGGGTAACACCTGCCTTCCATCTCTTCTCTACAGGCATTCACTGAACAGAGCACTATCTGAAGGAAAAGAAGGATTCTAGTTAGCTTTTCTGGTTTCCGAATCCAACCTGTTTCGGTGGAAATCGAATTCGATGAGTTGGCTGCCAGCCATAATCTTGTTGTCTTCTTCTTTCCCTAACCTTATCTTAGCCTTAGGCGCCTCTCGGAAACTTCATAATCTGAATCACTTTCCTCTCCGGGTAGTAACCATAACTTTAACTAGGAACTCGGCATTATAGGACCGAGTCTTCTTTAGTAGCTGTCTGAGTTTTTCCGCTTTCTCCGATCTCCGCCACTTCATCCGTTGTGGCCCGTAATGTCATAGCTTTCAGGGTTGGGTTCTGATAGAACTCTATCCATAGAGACCTCCTCCCTTTGCTCGTATATAGCACTTAGAAGAGTGACTTCTCCCCGATAAGGGTTTAGAGTATAGAGAGGATGCCTTTCTATAAATAATAGTAATAGTAAAAGACATAAAGCAAAGACTAGATTAGATGTTGAGTCTTTCTTTTTTCTCGACTTTTTCGAAGATTGATTGTGACGAACTGGCGCATTTCCTTGGGGAACTTATCATAGTCTTTTTAGTTTGATTTATCGGAAAGAAGGATACTTTTATTATTACCGTAACTTTGATTTTACTTGATACAAATACAAAGTTTTGATTACGAAACTTTCCTTGTGACCGGATCTTTTTATGCTCTCTTGGAACCGACAACTTATCAATCTTCATGCTATTACTAACACTTATGACTGAGCCGCACTTGCTTTTCAAAAGAAATTTAAACTCTCATGCCTGAGACTAGCCAATAGAAGAAAGAGCCACAAGCAAGCCATAGCAGCATCCTTTTTCTTCGCTTTCTTCAACAATGCGAATCTACCTCACTCCTCATCAGAACTCAAATACAAATTTTTAGTATCATCTGGTTCTATTTCCTCACTACAGCAATAAAATGTGAAACCAATATTCATCATGAAACTTCAGACACTGATGATTGTGAGGGAAGAGAGACGACGTAGGCTGATTCAAAGTGAACAGAAAACCAACAAAAGAATGGAAATTCATTCTTCTAAACAGGAGGTCTAGAGCCACCTTCCTCTAGGGGGCATCCTCACGATCCTGCTCTTTATCCTTTCTTCTTATCCTCATCTTCCGAATCGTCAAGTGAGCAAGACTACATAATAAGAGAATGCGGGAATGGATCTGAGACTGATGGCTGACCGGCCTGCACCCACCGAACCCTTAGCCCTTGCTTCAATTAGAGCAACATACGAATCTGCAGAAGCATCTAATAGCGATTCTTAGAATCAGTTCGGAATGAATGCTATACTTTTTCTTCCCCACTCATCTTATTAAGCCTTTTTCTTAGCCCGCTTAGCTTCCGTGCCCAGATAGACTTTTACTATACTATAAAAGAGAGCTAGATGATCTGTTATCAAGTGAGAAGAAAGGCAGGTCCAGAATGCCGTTGATAGGCCTAAGTCCCTCACCTAGAGTCATCGTCGGAGGAAAATCGGTAACCTAACCTACAGGAGTAGAAAATGAAGTAGGTCCAGGTATGATCAAGCTCTGTCGTGAGCCGGTGCTTGAACCGTGGTTGAGGCTGCCGATGCCTCTCACATTAGCTCAGCTCCCGGCCGCTAAAAATAAGGCTAGGCTTGCGAGCCCGCCTTCCCTAATGAGAAAGAAAACTAGAACTATTATAGCCTTTACTATAAGCTGGGAACTCTTTCTGACTAAAGAAAAAAAGGAAGCAAAGCTATATTTCGATCCAAGCCCTAGGTTTGGCTCACGCCCGGAAACCTATAGTACAAGGGTCGGTGGAGGGGACCCTGAGACCTATGGGATGAGAAGGAGGACTGAGAAGGCAAGACGGATATCAAAGGATTCTCTTCGGTCAGGGCTTATATAGGCTCTTCAAGACGAATGGTATCGATGCACTGCTCTCAGGCGAGATTGAACACGAAAAAGGTGCATCAAGGCGTGAATAAGGAAGAAGTCACCTTTGTCGGTTTTCAAATTGAGGACCAACTGTGCTCCGAAAGTGAGAGAAGAGATCTGACTCACCGACATCCACATCAAGAGAAACAGACGAAGCAGCTCAAGCAGAGCTAGAAACGGAAGCCGAAGCAGCATCTTCTTCCTTTTTCCATACAGAGAAAGCTTATAAGGCCTTTATTTTCTTTCTTTTATTTGACCTTTTCCTTAGAAGAAATTGGAAGAAAACCGTAGCGAAACGGTTGAACCTTAGCGAAGTATTTTTGGTTCATTACAACCTGATCCTATTCAGAATCGGAGAATAGGAACGAAGTAGCTCGCCTAAAGAGGAACTACAATGATTCTTTACTTCGATCAAGAAAGAGCTTTCTCAATAGAGTTGCTTACTACGAAAAGAAAGATGCCCCACTAGTCTGATTAGATGAATCACTAGCCCTTACTCTCAGTCACTGATTCAAGAACGAATACCGAGACAGCCGTTCCCTTGCCGGTCTACTGCCTGATGGCTTTACATCGCTAAAGAATCTGTAATGGACAGCAAGAACTCTGAATCAAGAAAAGTACCAAATCGATTGGAAATGTACGCTCCTGTGGGAGTCGAACCCACCGCATAGGTGCCTTGTTCTACCGAGAGATGAACTAAGGTAAGGAGCGGCAACCCCTACATCAGTTCTTTGTACCACCCGGAAGGGCACGAGAGAAAAAACAAAACCAATAAAAGATCAGACGAGACGGAATTGGTAACGTGAACGTCTTTTCGTCTTCTTGCCTGAGTTTCATATAAAAAAACCTGGCTTTCCAAAAAAAGAAGTACTGATTGAGACAGGCTTCCCCTTTTCTGATGGCTATCCCTAGTCTCTTACTTACAGTACAGAATTTCTTGTCTACTGGCTGGAAACTTGAAAGGCTTACCACTGGATCGAAGGCAGAAGAACTTTTAGGATTGGCTAGAGGGGAACTATGAACTACTCCCCCAATCCCATTGGCTGCACGGGAACCCTATGTTATTAGAAAGTCTTCATTCATTCTGAATCTTTTAGAATATCGCTTATTACGGGTATCTTTCAAATTCAATTTACTATATATGTATCTTTCCATATGAGCTATTCCCTTTGCTTTCAATCTGTCTTGTGCCACTCCAGCTTTCACTCAAGCCATTCTTTGCCTGTCGACCCTCACTCTTCCTCTTGCTTCCTTAGTCTCGAGCATAAAGAAGGCACCGAAAAACTGGTGGGAAAGGAAAGGTATACTTTTCACAGCCGACAAGCTTTCATTTAAGCCCTAAAGAACTAGCTTCCTGGCGGACTTACTCACTCGATCACCGGCTTTCAGAGGATTCCCCCACTTAAGAATAAAGGGGCATAGACTACGAAAGGGCTACGTTCACTTGATGAACGGTAAAAGGTATTATATTACATAACGAGAGCATACGAGCGGAATACGATACTATAGAGCTTTCCGAAAGTTTGAGCTGAAGGGTAATAGCGCCCTCTATCAAGCTATTGGAATTGGCTGGAACTTTCTATACCAAAAAGGGACGGGCTAGGGGGAGGTTTGATGCAATAGAGATCTTTCATAGATGGATACCGATATGATCTTATTGATACGAGAATTCCGACTGCCTCAAAGGGCTTTGAGACTGAGACTGATGCATGCACTCTTTTCTTTATCCGTGGAATGATTACACTTGCATCAATCCGCCTTCTTTCGGCTCCTGTTTATGAAAGCTGAGGTTCCATTTGGAGAGCTATTGGATGAACGAGGAAAGAAAGAAGAGTTCTGAGATTGGATCACAGACATAGTGGGCGGTTCTATTCTAATCTAAAAGGAAACCCCATTTCATTGATATACGCACTGGTACGAGAAAGCACGAAAAGGTAATGACGAGCGTAGAAGCGAAAGAACAACCTGGTTTGAAACGGAAATCTTTTAGCAGGGGGGCAAGACGACCAAGAATAAGAAAGGGCTTTTTCCTTTACGCGGGGGTGATTTTGAAAGACTTCTATCCTCTTTATTTCGATCACCTCTTGGGGCGCATTCCAATCTTCTTCCAGCGATAGACTGGATTTTTTCATCTTTTTCTCGTCTTGTAGTTGTAGCAGTTGCAGTTATAGTAAAAAAATAACAAGATTGCACAACCATCTTGTCATTGGAAATTGTTCGTTCATAAGAACAACCCTCCTCTAACGAATAAGAAAGAACCCTTTTCTATCGAGTTCACCACCTGATAACTTAAAAGTTACACTTACTTGTTCGACACTGGATTTCTATCCCGGAACATCAGCTCTCACAATCCCGTATCCGTCTAACAAAACAAAACAAAACAAAAAGTTTGAGGGTAGGCACATGCATTCCCTTCTAAATCTCTCAAGATAGGATGTCCTAACCACCCGGACAGCTATGAAATCTCCGTTGTCCATTGATCCCGCTCTGAAGAATCCTCCCTTCGCCGGATTATTAGCGATGCGAAAAAACTTGTTTCTCGGTTTAGACTAAGCTTCCGATAAGAATAGTTGATTGATGTTGAGATATCTTCATTGGATTGGAACAGCTGTTTTGATAGGATTTGGATTTATCGTGGGTTACCGAGATCGCTTCCTGGATGGAAGTCGGGAATGAATCGGAGAGATCCGCAAACCAATGAATGGTGAAAGAGGTAGCTAGAAAAGCTAGCACAACTAGCCGATGTTCGTTTGACGGATGCCGGGCACTTGCTAACGAACGGAAACCAAACTGAACAGTGAAAGATCTTGGGGGTTTAGCCTGCGAGCGAATGGAAGAAAAATGACACGAAGCTGGATATGAGTAGATGTTTTTGGTCGAAAACGTCTTTCATTCACAATGAAACAGAATGGTCTCGCTCGATGCGTCATTTTATGATGTGTATTTTCATATTAAGAGTTCTTAAAAGAACTCAACTCAAAGCCCAACCGTCAAAAGGATGCTACAATGTTCGAAATTATCAACTTAACACGCCCCCTTACTTCCTTCGTGACCTCCCATCCCACTACTTCATCTACCGAAATGATTAGGCAGATCTCCTTTTTTCTAGCATTAAACCTGCTCATGATCCTTAGGCTATAGAGCATGGAGCAGACAGAGAGGAGAGATGAAAGGACCACCTTCTCCTGCTTGCTTGATCGGAATCTATTTACATTTAGAATAGCTGAAGTGCTACTTCACTTCACTTAGTAGTTGAAACTCGGAGAGACAGAGAGAGTCCTCTCTCATACTTGCCAATTCCCTTGCTGATCAGCAAGGGAATTGGCAGGAACCAACCTTAGTTGCCCCTCGGTAGAGTGAGTCTACTTAGCGAACTGGCAGGACGCAGAGATCGATTGATCAATATGCATATCGAGAGTTGATGGTTGACCGCCGCCCCCCTTGTCCTGTCCTGGGGGCTCCCCGGCCGGGGAGGCAAAGGGGATTGCTATCGTCACCCTTTCTCCCGGTGTATGTGAAAGAGAAAAAGTGACTAACTTTTTTTCTTTTCGGTTGGTTGGTCCAAAGAACGAGAGTCAGCTTCCTTAAGTCCGTTCTTCCTCAGTAGCTCAGTGGTAGAGCGGTCGGCTGTTAACTGACTGGTCGTAGGTTCGAATCCTACTTGGGGAGATTTGATTCATTCTGAATTCGAATTGATAGTTATCGCTTTTCTGACCCTGTCCTTCTCCTTTTTCTTTTCTAAAGACGCAGCAGAATCGTCAAACGGGACATAAAAAGTGGGAAGTTGATTGTAGGATTTCTATTCCTCACTCTCGTATAGGTGAACTTGGTTCGTTCAATGAAAAGGATCCACTGGGAATGAATGGGAAGACTGGGGTAGTATCTTCATTAGCCGGAAGGAATTAGTCTCCACTAGCGTAATTCGAAGAACGAACAAGAAAAGGCGTCACTGTTTAGGTAGGAGGATGGATGGATGTGGTCCAATGGCTAAAGCTCTGCCAGCTTCTTGTAGACTGGCAGTCTCCGAGAGGAACCTTAACCCCCCGGGGGGAGGCCGGGTGGGATGGTATACTTTTTTTTCGCCACAAGTGGGAACTCAGTCCTTGGTAAGACACAAGGGGGGAAGGAAGATCTTCACTCATTCATTTTCATTAAGTGCCTGCGGTGAGACGCGACCCACAACAAACGAAGGGGGTGGAGGGAGACCGAAGAAGGAACAATTGTCTTGAATGCTACGCTGGGATCAGCAGCTTCCAGTGAAGACAAAATGAGTCGGGCAGGAAGAGGAAGATCGTGCGGGGAAAACGGGGTTCGAACCCGCGACTTCTGGCGTGACAGACCAGCACTCTAACCAACTGAGCTATTTCCCCCTTTCGTAACTACTGTCGATTCAACAGTCACCTACCGGTTACCTTTGTAACTATACCAAAACCAAAGTAGCTGTACAACAGAATGCCCTTCGCCTTTAGTACTTTTTTTTTCTTTTGACGACAAAGAAATGGCTCTGCTCGCTTAGACTCGGGGCTCCGCGCTCTATCAGCTATCAGTTAGTTGGCGCTACGCGCGACTTCAGTTGACAAAAGCGAACAAGATAGCGCTAGCGCCCGCGGAGAACTTTCGTTTGTTCGCCTTCTAAAAGGCCTACTGACCTGCCGGTGAAAAGCCGGTTACAAAATAAATAATAAGACGTAGGTAGTGCAAAAGTACCAAAACAACTGAAGCCTACATCCCACTACGTCTGGGTTCCCCCTTCCTATGAACCTTGAGTCAGAGGTCTTACCTTGAGTCAATAGGTAGGGTCAACTATACCAAACCAAAGTGGAAGGGCCACTATCTAAGCTATTAGTGGGCTGGTTTGAACTATTGATTTACTGAATCGAGTGAAGCTGTGTTGCGTAACAAGACTATAGGTCGCCAAGGCCTAGAAGTACAAGTGGTCGCCCTAACGGCCACTCTCAAACTCACTACTTGAGTGACGAAAGTCACTTAGCTTCTTTAATAGGGCTTGCCCTCCGGGGCCCCGGGAAGAGGAAGAAGGAGATAGAGCAAAGGGTCTCCTCTTTCTGTCCGCTCTTCCCGGCATGTAGAGATCCGATTGGGCTTATAGTTTAATTGGTTGAAACGTACCGCTCATAACGGTGATATTGTAGGTTCGAGCCCTACTAAGCCCATCTGACCTGCTTAATCAATGACTCCGGTAGTCACCTGAACCACTCTCTCGGATAGCCCACAGCCTCTCTTCTGGATGCGAAAGAAGATTCGATCAACGTACAAGGTTTGCCTTCTTGTGAGAAGGAGGGTTCTTAATTGTGTTCTCAGTGCAAAAGGAGTCTTTGAGAAGGTTCAGTGAGTCTGAAGAGAGAGAAGATCAGTAGAGCAGTTCGGGGCTTTGGGATTTGCCTGATCGACCCCTACCAGTGTATTAAATGAAGATTGACATTCGTATGTACAATTTACCGGTTCTTCCTCCCGAATTGAGACCCATTGTTTATAGGTCTGGGGATAAAGTAAAGTATCGTAAAGTTAAGTTAAGTATCGTAAAGTAGTTGACAAAGCAAGTAGGAATAGGTCATGTCACAGATAGGCAAGTATAGAAGCAGGAGAAGCTGATAGACATTTGTGAATAGCAAGGCCAAGCTGTATACATATAAGCATTTTAAGGAGTTGTTTGTTGGCATATGGTTTGTTGTCACCACGGGATGCTTATTGTTGAGAAACATAAAAAAGGTAGGCATATTGTTCAGTTCACGTTTAGGTCAGTATAGAAGTAAAGCACGAGATAGGTGTTTACAAGCTAGCTAGGGTTTCTAATAGGTATAAAAGGGTAAGCTAATAACCAAGTAGTAGGGATAGGTCAACGCAAGTCACGGGTAGCCAAGAGAGACGTATTTAAGACTTTGAGTTCCAGGATAGGCAGTCATGTCAAGTAAAGTATAGCTTAGATAGTTCCTATAGAAGTATAGCTAGCCAAGTGACTAGGTTTAGCGGAGATAGAAATAGCGGGCGAGATATCAGGAGACAGGACTAGGACTTTGAACGAAGCAGGAATCTTGTCCTTTCTTTCCGCCCACCCAACTATAATAAGAGTTAGAAAGCTCAATCCAAGACATGAAAGCGGATAACCAAGGTAGTGTAGTCATTGGTTGGAGGGATTCGCCTACTGGTGGGAGGCTGGGAAAACATATTCAATCTCGTAGTGAGGAATGCATTTGAAGAGGGATGAAGGAGAGTTTCTGATTGAACTCCACCACACTGTTTGAATTAGAACTGGTTGCGGTTGCAGTTTGGGAAGGAGAGAAACCATTGCTCCTAGGTTTAGGGCTCAAGAGGGCACAATTTTCTTTTATGGTGGTATTCTTTTCTTTTCCTCTTACCCGAGCTTCTCCCGCTCCGTGGATCTGTGCTACAGCTCTACCTAGGATGACCTTCTATTATCATGTTATGTCCCTCAGCTCCCCATGTGGAGTCACAACCTACGTGCTATATCTGGAACATGAAAAGTGGTTTTCTAGAGCAGATTAGAATTTCTTCACCGTATCGTATGAGGTAGTACTAGCTTTCATCTCATCTGATGTTCGCCTAGTCCTAAGCAGCAACAAAGATTAGATAATCTGTAATATTGAAAATGGAAAGAGAAGGGATGCAAGGGTATCCCTTCTCTTTCTTTTTTTCTTCTGCTAATCCGGCTTGGCTTGGCCCTGCTCTTTACTGAACTTCAACAACAACCTGATCCCTATCTGTTAATCCGATTCGTGGCCCTGCTGCTTTCGTTGCTAGCACTTCCGTTTTCTTCGAACGTGGCGGGGCTGGCTGGCTTTCCTATGAATTGGAATTCCTTGCTTCTTGCTAAAACCGTGCCTCCTTTCCGAGTTCCTGCTTTCAAACTAGTACCCTGAAAGGAGAGTACGGCTGAAGGCAGGGCCAGTCAGTGCATTTTCTTGCTTTTTCACACTAGGATGCTTTGCTTGACAAGGGCTATCGTTGCAAGCGTTCCTCTTTCAATTCAAAGTATCACGAGCAAAGAACATTTGTAACTAGTTTTCCTCCGAATGAAGATGATCAAATCAAGGATTTGAAAGGGAAGTAGGGTTTACTACTTGCCAACCAGGAAGGTAGGACTTACTCGGATAGGGAGCTCGGGGAGCAAGCAGTAGAAAAGCAAAATAGCGAAGACAGGGAAATGGGGGAAGGGGAAGTTCTTGGTTGAGTGCGGTTGTTCTCCGATAATCCGGTTGAGAACTTTTCCAGCGATGCAGAGGAGAGATCATTTACAAAGAAAGCTATGACTAGGCTAGGATATTCTTCATAAAGATACTCTGGACAGGATCATCGATTCGCTTCCATGGTTGAAAGTAGTGGGACTGCCACATAATACAATGAAAATGAATTCATTCTCGGTTGAGCAGGAGATTCTGATCCAGAAGATGCCGCAGAAGACTTTGAAACGGTTACAAATGGATTGGCTCACTCCGCTCTAGATTTGGTTATGCCAGCCATAGGCAAAAGTGAGAAACCTCACCCTCGGGAGAAAGGAATATGCCTCCTACTAGAAGCGTTGGCCAAGGAAATACCCCCGTATGAGCTGCTTTCGGCAATGGGTGCTGCGGTCAACTAGACCAAAGAGGAAGGGCTACTACCTCCAGTTATTAGTGGGCTTTTTTCTCTATGGGAATACTTAATCGAATTCAGCCGTTTTTCCGAAGAAAGAAGACTCCTCTCTATGGGGCAAGGCATAGAAGTACAAGTGGGAAAACGAGGAATGGGGCGTCAAACTGTTGGAAATAAATGGGTTAGTTAAGTGCAAAGCTGATGGGTCTGTCGATAGATAGTTGGCTCGCTTAGTAGCAAAGGGATCCGGGTAGGTAGATTAGAATGAGACATTCGTTGAAAGAAAGGCCTAGTCTGACGCTTCCTAATTGAATGAACTGATCGAACTTCTTTTCTTCACTCCAAAGCAAGGAGATTATATGATAATCAGCACCAACGATTTGAAGGCCAGGATGAAGTAATATCCCTTACGGGAATCGAACCCGTGTCTTCGACATGAAAAGACGATGTCCTAACCACTGGACGAAAGGGACCAAAAAGCAATTCTTCATATACCTAAGAAAAGAGAAGAGAATAGAAGTGGTTCCTTTTCTTTCTATACGAAATTCGACGATTTCGTTTGTGTTCATGTTGGCGATTTCAGATGTGAATGAGGCCGGTCGTCTCCCCTTCCTACGGGTTCCCAGTGACACATCAACCACGCCCCTTCCTTTTCTCCGATCATAAATAACCTGATCTCTTTCTTTGTCTTTCATCCCCTTCTTTCTAATTCAAAAAAGAAAGGGGGGGCGGTAAGGCGCCTATGGTTTGACAGGCAGGCTCGCAACTTACAAAGGGCACTCGCTGCTCGCAGGCCTGCTCTTTCTATTATGATTTCTATGTCTATGAAAGCTCCTTTGACTCCAGCCCCATAAGCTATTCTTTCACCAGCACCTACGAGACGACTATTGCTATTATTTTGCATTGCCATTCTTCTGGATACTTCGAGGGGATCTGTAAAGAGAAGAAATGGACAAAAAAATGAGCTAAAGCCAAGCGAACAACTCGAGTGAAAAAGCCAGGAAAGAAAAGCTCTAACTTGAGTAAAAAAGCCAATAACCAAGATAAAAAAAGCTCGGCGAGCGAGTAGGTTAGGTAAAAGACACTAAGCTAAGATTAAAGGTAAGTAACTAGTATCGATCCACGGGAGCAAGGAACAAGAAAGGTCTTGAGCTGCCAAGAAGAATGTACCTGGGTCGGGAGCAGGGGTTGGTGGAACAACTGGACAAGCCTAAGTATCTAGCTTTGCTCACCTTGTTGAAACTAGCCCCGTTGCAATAGAGAAATCCTTTCCCGTTGAGAATGAACAGCTTTACCATTCCACTGTCTTTGCTGGAACTGCTGTCCTCACTGAACTAACTGCCCGTTTCACCGTAGCTGGCTTGGAATAAGAAAAGTCTTTTCTTCCAGCTAGAAGGAAGAGTTTTGGGCTTAAGGCATAATTGCTCTATTGCGGCTACCCTTGCTATGTTATCCGATGCTGTTCACAAAGCGGCTCTTACTATAGCTATAGACCCGGCTATCTCCGAGTTGAAATTGAACCCAGCCCCGTCCATCAATCCAGAGCTCAAGACAACCGCGATACTTAAATCGCTCAAATAGCCACCTTAGACGGACACAGCCATTAGAAGAAGAAACGGAAACTCGATGGAGTACCAGAGATCCTCGACAAAGAAAGTCCCGATTCGAGGAACGGAATACATTTCCTTGATTGAAAAGACCGGTAAGAGAAAAGAAAGTAAGCATAGTCTTCTGAAGGAACCGGAAGAACAATTTGATTTTCCGTCAACAAAGTAACGCTGTGCAAACTCATCTGATCCCTGTTTGGGACTTCTTCTTCATGTCACGAGCCGGAATCGAACCGTAAAATGATCATTCATTCAAAGTAGACTTTTGTCATAGGGCAAAGGAGCTTAGAAGGGTGATGTAGGGAAGTCGTAAGGGATGACCTTAGATGTTGTATGACGGAACGATGACTTAATGCTTCCATTTTTGCTTGAGAAATGACGTAGGTGATAGACTCACTCCTTCTTTCCATTTTTGATTGAGAAAGCGTCTGGCCCAAAGAGGTCTACAGTAGTGCCTTGCGAGGTCGTAGACCCGGTAACCCATCGTTCGCCTAAGATCGAAAATGCGATGTGACATCACTCTTCATTCAGTTCAGTCCATTTGCTTAACACATGCATGTCCAAAGAGATGGCGATGATCTGTCAAATCGAGATTGTGTGGGTGTTCAGTGGATCAAACCCTGTATTAATGGTTCTGGCAGGCTGCTGGCGTGGGACTTCTTTCGCTGGGCCCTTTGGACTCTAAATCCTTCCGGAGTGAGTGGTTCGATTCCACTCTCAGAACGATCAAGTCATTCCGAAAGAAAATGCAAGTGAAACGAGACGAGAATCAAATCAAATTGTAGGCTTATTTCCTAAAAGCGGTGGTTCTCGCCTCCCTGTGCCGCGGGGTGGGCGACTGCGGTTCGAGTCTTTGGGTAGATCCATACCATATGTTCCGGGGGGGAGACGAGGTGTAGCGCAGTCTGGTCAGCGCATCTGTTTTGGGTACAGAGGGCCATAGGTTCGAATCCTGTCACCTTGATGTGGTATTCACAGGGGCCGAAGTGCAAAGCCCCGTAGCCTATCCGTGGTCGGGAAGGCAGGCGAAAAGCAAGCACCAAAAAAAAAGAAAGCAATAATTTTGTTTTTTGATTTGATTCTTTCGTGTTTGAAACCCATTATCAGGCTTTTGCTTTTTATATTCTATATCTATCTAATATTATAAAGCTATTTCACTGGTTTGATTTACATACCTCAGTCATGTTATTTGTCTAGCCTTCAATCAGAATAGCCTCTCCACCGGTTCCGAAGATTCTTTCGGCATCAATGTGCTTTTGGAATCTTCCTATGAAACAAATAACATTCAGGAACTGTTTAGGACAGAACAGGCCGCAGATCAGTAGAAAGCGAGCTTTTTTCGCGTATAGCCTCGAAGCCCAATTAGCGCACGGGCCCTCAACTCAACCCTGGCGAGTACGCTAACTTGGTCAGGGAGCATTTAGACGGTGCAGTTAGTATTGACCACTACCGCCAAGTCCATAATTCCTAAATTGATGAAGTACACATAATGGAGCTCAAAAGCCGATTACAAAATATACTTTTTTAGCATCTTGAAACCGCACATAATAAATATTATGAATGAATCACCTTACAATAACATACGAGAGACTGCTTTCTATTTTTTCGAACAACAAGTCGAACCCAATGAACAATTCCATTCAAAGGAATGTTCTAGAGGGGGCCCTTTTCCGCTATATTCGCGATATTGAACAAAATGGAAGAAATTCTTCACGATTTCTAGAGTTCCGGGATTACTTCACTGATATCGATTTTTTCCTAAGCACGGCCTCTACTCTAGGTTAGTTCAAAGTGTAGTACAACGAACTATCGATACACCGAAAACGAGTAAAGATGGGTACATAAAATGAAGACATCGTGGATTACCCAAATTGGGACGACGATAGGACATTTCACTTTCTTTCGCAATATTTCTGATCATGACTCAACCACTAGGAAAGGGGATTGCTTACTCTCAGCCACGTTTTTCGCTTATGCTTAGTCAAGTGAGGATTCCATTCGAAGTAACGTAACAGGAGCACCATCTTCAAAACTTCTCGGGATCCGGAGTTTATCGAGAAAAGGTCCCATCCTTCAATATCATGATTGGGTCAACCAGGCCAGATCATAAGTTCAATAGTTTGATCGGGTCGACCAGGTCAGGCCCGATCATGAGTGAATAGAAAATCGAAAACGTACATAGCTGTTCCAGCGGAAATACTTTGTTTAATTCTACCACTTCTACTAGGAGTAGCCTTTTTAGTGCTAGCTGAACGTAAAGTAATGGCTTTTGTGCAACGTCGAAAGGGTCCTGATGTAGTGGGATCGTTCGGATTGTTACAACCTCTAGCAGATGGTTTTAAATTGATTCTAAAAGAACCTATTTCACCAAGTAGTGCTAATTTCTCCCTTTTTAGAATGGCTCCAGTGGCTACATTTATGTTAAGTCTGGTCGCTTGGGCCGTTGTACCTTTTGATTATGGTATGGTATTGTCAGATCCGAACATAGGGCTACTTTATTTGTTTGCCATATCTTCGCTAGGTGTTTATGGAATAATTATAGCAGGTTGGTCTAGTAAGACGGGGGGCGGCCGTTCGGTCGCCTATGATATACGGACCAATTGGTCAAAAATGGGTTTGTGCCGCAGGTGTTGAACGATCTACTCTACACAGGTGTGGGCTTACAGGGCTAGGGCTCATAAACCCTTTCTTTCATTGGGTCGGTCACTTTTCCGGGCCGGGATCGAGAAGTGGAAGTCATAAAAAATGATCTTCGCACCCGAAAGGTAGCTTGTCAAGCTGGTCTCACTATTGGAATGGAAATTCTAGCTTTCTTTTTGGCTCTTCTTCTTTGTCAACGCTACTAAGGACCTGACGGTTCGCCTACTTGATGAATGAAAGAACATGAGAAAGGGTTCTAAAAGAAAAGGCGACGAAAGTATACTACACTACACTACAGTCAAAGTCAGCGGCTGAGTGCCTCGCCTACTATTTTTTGTAGGCGAGCGAGTTAGAGAAGAGGCTTAGGGATAAGAGAGTGTCGGTGCGTACGTAGCCTTCATTCTACTACGCTACACAAAGTCACTTAGCTCGACGTTAATTAAGAGAGTAAAGGAGGAATACCCTACATAGAAGAACCGCTGTTCGCTTACAAAGGTATAACCTTTCGCTCCCCGGGGCAAAGCTGCTTCGCACCACTGATAGACGACTACTTAATTAAGATTCCATTTCAAAGGCGCTACTTTGTTTCGCAAGCCTTTGTCATTGTCAGTCAACTAAGGTTGGCCCTCGGCCCCCTGCGAATCCGTAAATCAGAGAGCATGCCGCAAAAAAAAGGATGGTCCCCTATGCATTGAATTCTTTCCGGAACGAAAAGAATTCAAGTACCTGACCCCCCCATCATGGTGAACCTCTCCTTGTGATCGGGATGAGGTAGATGCCTCCCAGCCGGGGGGCGGATCGAATCGGAGTTTCCTTAGGTAGCCACCGACCTACAGTTCTCCTTAAACTTCTGTGCTTGGTGGAAAAGAAGCGAACAAAGGTACGCTCGCTTGCTGTCTTGTTCTCTGCCGCGGACTGGGATCGCTCGCCAGCTAGGCCCTCTAGAAAAAAGTTGGAGCAACATTGTATGAGAACATATTACCCATCTTCGGGGACAAGGGGCGGAACGACCTCTCGATCTACTTACTGCAGCCCAGGACGGGCGTCGTCGTCTAGGCGTGACTTCTTGTTTTGATCTCCCCTACGCCTAGGACGTTGTCTGGGCCAAGAGCCATAGTTAGTTGCTGTTTCCATTTGGTTCTTCTTTCTCGTTGTTGATACCGGCAAGACCCAGCCAGATGATGATGTCTGCTGGTTGGTAGTGAGAGGACTCTTAGTACCCGCAAAAAAAAGGGCGCTGGTGAAAAATCATGTGATTTAGTTTCTTGCTCTCCCTTAGCAGCGGGAAAGGAGTCTATCTATCTGCCTAGCTTTGGTAGATTTCCCCCAACGCAATTCAAAAACGGAAATTCCACGAATCCCTGAGGTGGATAAGCCCGACGACTCAGCAGCAGTGCGGAATTGAGTTTCTGGTCCGGTGGATCTGATCTATTCTATTCTGGGGCAATACATACCAAAAGGTTCGAAAGAAGGAAGGCGCAGTATATAACCAACCCGCCCATAGCCGGTCTAACTGCTGAGAGAGAAAAGTGCTTTTCTTTCCCTAAGAGTCCTCGAGTACACACAGCTATTGCTGATCCTTTGCGAGATCAGGATGAGACCCTTCAGAATTTCGAATCAATCCATGTTAGGTCAACATCGAGACAGAGCATCTCAGTTGGCTCTGTCAAGGAAGTGAAACAGGCATTCCTAGGTTGAGGTTACCATAGGATTGACCCTCAGTCAGGCCTCCGATTCCAAGGAGTTGATTCAGCAAGTTCCCCGTGCTACCCCGCGGGAAGTCTAATCGGATCAATCGGTGGTTCCGTAATGAGTAGTCGAATACACATTGAGGGGGCCTTGCCTCCTCCTTCCCGCCCACACCTTCATTCTTTTCCTCCTCTGATCTTATCTTAGAAAGCCAAGAGACTTGAATTTAAGGCTTCAACAGTTATAATTATACGAATTCTACATACTAATTCGAATTAGCCAATAAATTAGCTATCATCTTTTCAATATAAATTATTGCAATATCAATGAATTGCAAAAATGCAATATTCAATAAGTAAAAAACAATACTATTAAATAACCTACTCAAAAAAAGGATATTATTAAACACTAATAAGAAAATAAGATTTTATTTCTATTCATCTTAATGTTTCTTATTATTATATATGCCCCTTTGTTTAGGGGATTCTATGTCTAATTATTCCAAAAATTGGATTGATTGATACGAGTTGATTTCCTGTTACGATGGATGGAAGAAAGAATGGATAGTCCAATAGCTGCTTCAGCAGCCGCAAGGGCTATAACCAAAATGGCGAAAATGTAGTTGTGGAAGTAGTCTTGCCCACTTTGCCTTACGCTCATAGAGATCTATCTATAAGTATCCCTCTTGTCTAAGTAGGTAAGTACGCTCTGCCCAGTACTTTGGCATTAAAGCCTGAGTCCTTTGACCTTCTTTCTTGAATGTTCTGGAATCCCAAAGTTAGAATTGAATGCCATGCCCTAAAGAAAGAAAGTGAATTCCAAGTGAATCACGAAAGAAGCAAAGCCGTAACTCGCTTCCGCCGGCAAGTAGGCATGAAAAGTAAACAATGGTGACCCCTCTTGCATCTCCTCCTTCAAAACCCTATCCTCGATCAATGGTATTGGAATTTGAGCCCAGACAAAGCTTTTCTCCTCAGGAATTTAATTAATGAATTTTATTATCTTGATAGACCGATGAGCTATAATGTCTCTGGGTAGGGGGGCCCGCCTGGATCTATGATCGTCAATATTGGGGTGCTATCATAAGGTGGTTAGATCTCAACCAAGTAAAGGGCGCCCCTGAGGACGTAGACTTAAACTAGGGGGCTGAGATTGTCTGCTGAGAAGCTCTGGAATGATAGAGAAGGCAAAGGATGCTAGTACTGGACGAGTAGTAAGAAAAAAGAGTTCCTGCTGTCCAACTACCCGATTCGTTAAAGTAGCACTGGTAAATGCGTAGATAGCTGTCCAACTAGTCTATTCGAGAAAGTAAATAGCAACGGAGACATACTACTAGCACAGGTCGCGGGAAGGAAACCCGGGGGAGGAGGATGAGATAGCTTGGTGGGTTTGTTTGTAACAACTAGCAATACTCGTTCGGTTTCAAAAGTAGAGCTATAAGACCGGGTAAGCAATAGGAAAGAAATGTAGTTGTAGTATAGTACTGTACAACTAGCACAGGAAAACGATTCGAATCGCTTGTAACAGCAAGCCCGGAGCTAGCCTAAAAGAATTCCATATCTGAGCGTTCTAGTCATTCCTGCGAAACTAGAAGCTACTACTCGTTCCAAGGCAAGGGTGGAGGAGAAGTATCCGTCTTGTTCTTACGCCGACGATGTCTGGTTTATATTTCATAATAGAAGAGGTGGATTGGATAGTTTATATCATGGAGAAATGTGCCTATCTCTCGATCAAATAGTAATCGGATTGTAAGAAAGAAGTTATGGTAGTTTTGACTTAGGGGCCTACTGCCTATTAAGAACCTGGAGTGAACCTTATTTATTTTTCAGAGGGGGGGAGAAATGACTCTTGTGAATTGTAGAAGCAATAGCATGTACAAAGCTAGGTTGATCTACAAAGATAAAGAAGAAATAGACCTACCTTTCCAACTATCTTTTGAAAACACTAAGCAGGGATCAAAGCACTATTAATAGGTCCTCCTGAAGTAATCCTTAACAGTTGTGAAATAATGGCTTTTCTAACCAACAGGTCTATTGTTTCAGCCAGTAATCCAACCAACAACTGAAGTTTTTCCCAAGTCTAAAGATAGAGATGAACCCTCTGCTGTTCAAGATTGGCTTAGTGTTAAATCATCCACTGCTCTCTTTCCTCTTGTTTTTGGTGAATTATCAGTGTGCAGATGAATTCAATCCACTGCTATTGAAGAAGCTTTTGGAGGCATATCCTCTCTTGTCTTGTCGGACTAAGAGCTCTTGTCTCTTTCTTTTCCCACGGTAACTAGAGATTGAATAATAGAAGCCAGATTCAATATCATAAGAAAATAGAGATTGTAGCGTAGAGTCAGGCTATCCCATGTTAGCAATAACAGCTTTGGGATCTTTCCTGTTAATGATGAATAGCTTGCCTCAACAGATAATCAGAATTCTTTCTATTCGCGGTATAACAACCGGAAAACGAATCGATCTAGATGCCCCACTCTTGCCATCTTTGAAGGAATTGAATCATCAACTGACTTACTTGAGGAATAAATCAGCTGCTTTCGATTCTTGTCTATCGGATTCTATTGAGAAGAAGGGACAACCATCCATCCTCCCCGATAACGATAAGTGGTTGTCTACTTCCTTGAAGCCCTACTTCCCTAGAGAATTTATTTAAGCAAGTATTGGCGTAGGAGGTGCGAAACCACGGCAATGCAATGACAGATAGGGTTTTTGGAAAGCGGGTAAGGAGGCAGGTAAGTATTAGTCGGTGGATAGCTGTTTTGGAAGAACACTCGGATTAGGGGGAACCCCAAGCGCGAGCGAGGAAGTAAGAAAGTAAGAAGCTAGCAAGGGTTGTCAAACCAGCTAAGGATGTAGCTGTCATCAACCAGAAGCAAGTAAAGACGGGAAGCCCTCTACTCTAGTATTTCGCTTAGGAGGGGATGCCACCTCGGAGAGCAAGCCTGGTCTTGCAAATGAATTGAAATGAAGTAGTTGTTTATTTAAAAGCAAGGAAAGATAGCAGTTAAGGAATATCGGATCGGGTTGCTCGGGGAACAGGATCTTAATGATCAAAGAAGTGATTCAAAGAAAAGTGCCGGTAATGTAATGGTACTCCGCGCCATGGCTCTGGTACTTAGGAATGATTGGGTTGTCCCTTCACTCAGAAGATAGGGTTGTTTCTTGCTTTGGTTGAATCAACCCTTCACTCGGGCTCCTTCCTATTGATTCCCTTCTTCTATAGACAGACCCCCGGCTAGGGCAGCAGCGTTTTAAAGAAATACGAACAGTTTGGTTTTCAGTGAGCCCGCTTCTTATTCTTAGTGATAGGTTTCTAAAGTATCTATCGCTATGTGCCCCTCCCCGGAAAAAAACAAATAGGCTCGGGCAATTATCAGCTTAGGGACAGCAAGCGGATAGTAGATCTGGCTCCATCCCTTGAATCCGCTGTAACTGATAGAATCTTGTACGAGAGACCCGCAAATAAATAGGGAAACCCGCTTAAAACGCTTTTTATTTTAAGTAGAAGCTGAGCCATTACCTGCTAGCATATCTCCCCACCAGGACTCCCCCCAAAGCAAAGCTAAACCCGTTCTTTAATTCAATACCTAGAGACCCGAAAGCTCCAGTCCAAGTTGAGGCGCAGTAGGAGGGATTTCTGTCACCATTATTTATGGACCACGTAAACATACTTTTTTAGTTTAGATTCTTATGCTGGACCTGCAGCCCTAGCCTGGGACACCACTGTGCGACATAAAGATCGGATCAAGTTATGATTTTCTCATTAAGAAAGAGTACCCGAGAAGAATAGATATGATCCGGAAACACTCTTATTCGACGAGGCGTAGAGCGTTTGACTTTCTTCTTTACAATTTCCTTAATGCGCATGAATGAGAGATTACAGCACTTAGTATGAGCATATCGGCCTAGCTTCTTAGCCATAAGAATAGTTCTACCTACCAAGTCAACCCTACTCTTGCCCACAAGAAATTATTATTAGATACTCAATTCTTCATTGACTAGCCCCCCCAAGCAATTACCTATGCCCTCCCTAGCTTATCCATAAGATAAGAAGAGACATATCTGAATAGATAGTATTAGACCACTTCTCACAAGCCCAGTCATACATAAAGGAGGATTTCTTATAGGCAAAAAGAAAACACATCTATATCGGCGTCAAGAGTTACCCAAGTCCGAAGTAATGCGTCTTTCTATCTAGTCCAACATGCTTACCCAAGACCCAACTTCTTCACTACTTGACCTACTTTCTATAACTCCCAGACTCTGCTTATTATGCCCGAAGGAGCGTATTTAGACTGAATAAGTAAATAAGGCGCGGAGCGATAGAACATCTCTCAGTTCACTAAGGATGAAATACTCTTGCTAGCTTTCGATGAATGCCTCCAGTTTTGGAGTAGATATAGGCAAAATTTAGCAAGTAACATGGTTGCTGTCACAATTCCTTAATCTTCTCGGCTGGAATCTACAATGGGCTACGTACGCCCTTGTTTTTGAATCACGGAAATGCAGAGGTTTTAATTAGTGCTTACCTGCAGTCCACCCTTTCTTTGAACCTTGTAAATGATCGAATTTACAGATATGAACTGAGTGCCATTTGATGAGTAAGATCGAACAAGGGAGAGGGATATGGAAAGGATGAAGTAATGAAAGAGGAAGTCATTGCTAGTAGTAACGACTTGTCACGATCCATTGGTTCATATAGAATCCATGTCCTAGGTCTATCAAAAAACATTCTTTTCGCTAAGCGTATATAATAAAATAGAGTGAAAGGGTCCACCCCGAAACCAAGGGGGTACTAACTAACAGCTGAGTCCTCTCCGAACCGCAGGAGATAGTTGCCCATCATACGGCTCACCAACTTCACTTGCCTCTAAGGGGGGGCTCGCTCCGGGCAGGTTCGGATCACTTACTATACACGGCCCTACGAAGGGGTTAGGAGCGTTTTCAAGATGATTCTTTCTTTGTCGAGACGAAAAAGGAACCCATCTTTTCGATTGAAAAATGTGAGTCTGTTTTGCCCACTTTATCCATCCCCCTCTATAAAAATGATAAAAAAGGCATTTTAAATGCTTCTTATTCCCGTGTTTGATCTTATCCATCTCTGCCCCGCTTCCATGTGGGCAGAGACCCCTGTAGAGAATGAAGAGGAGCCAAGGATCTTACTCTCAAGAGTGCTTCGATAGGCTCCACTCTCTCCCCTGAATAAGTCAGGCTCCGTTAGCCTGGGCTGAGATGGGGATAACGAGTCGACGATTGAAGCCCCCAACGTTCTGCCAGACACTGGACAGGGGTAAGCTCTGTAAATGTGTAGAGCCAAGTGTAGTGTGGTGTAGTAGTAGGCACTTCTAGGCCCCTTCCCGGCTACTGGATCACTCCAGTGCTTCGGGTACTACGGACCCTCTGCCATCCATTGCAGCAGAGCCGTTTCATGAGCGGGGGGGCTAAGCGCAGTTCTTTGAATCAAAGGTTTCATGAAATCAAAATCGATTCTTTTTTAGATATCTGGATAGATGGATGGATCTATCTTTCTATTCAGATATCTTTTGCAATCAGCCCCAAATCCTTGATTTGGCCAGGAAACAAAGCACTGCTTTGGGCCCAGGAAGCGAAGGGAATGAGCTCGGCTGCTTCTCCTCCACACTTCTTTATTTCTCCGTGCCCCTTCCGCCTTCGCGCGCCATTGGCGCTTTGCTCTCCTCTTATTTCTTCATTGGAGGGTTCGGATGGACTTCGCCGTTCTTTCCCAACGAAAATGGAAAGGGCTGTATCACATCGAGATGTCGATTCGTTTTCCGCCCCAAATGAGATGGGGAATTAGTCACCTCTGTCCCTTCATCTTTATGAAAGGAATCGAGGCCCGGCTCGCGTCGTTCCAACAACCGACGGGGAGCACCCCAGTATACGATCGCGCGCAGTAACTGGGAGTCCTATTACACCTAAGGCCAACTTCCATTCACCAAACCCAGGTTCATCTCGTGTAGTGATTGTGGACTCGTACAAGGATATGGAGTCGACGGTTGATGTATCAGACTCGACCCTGTCTTTCGTAGCATGCATTCCCATCTGTGTTGCAACTGATTCGGTAAGCTACGTGTCCGGTGCACGGAAAACAGCCTTCGGTCTCCCAACCTTACTCATGGCAACCTTCCGGCCGCCCAACGACCTATAACGCTAGTCACTACTCCCACTGGGGCTAGGAAGTAAGCCCCACAACCCAAAGCGGCGAAGAACAAATAGAATTTGCTACAAAAGCCGGCTAACGGGGGTATTCCTGCGTATGAGAACATTGTAATGGAGAAGGTCATAGCCAAAATAGGATTCGTTTTGGCTAGAGCGCCCAAATCCGCTATATATTTGACACGGGTTTGCCGTAATGCTGGAACTATGGCGAATGCATCTATCGTCATTGATGCATAAATAAATATACCAATTAGTAGTGATTGAATTCCTTCTATGGTTCCACATGAGAAACCAGTACGAATATAACCTACATGTCCAATCGAACTATGAGCTAGAGGTCTTTTTACTTTCGTTTGGGCCATGGCGGCCAGTGCTCCTAAGATCATAGAAGCAATGCTGCAGAAAAAGAAGATTTGTTGTAATGTACCCCCATAGGAAGCAACAATAGAAACACGTGACATATTTGCAGAAATAGAGATTTTAGGCGCAATAGAAAGGAATGCTGTCACCGGGGTGGGTGAACCCTCATAGATATCAGGTGCCCACATATATAGAGTCAAAAGAGAGATTGAGTCCGAGGGAGAGGGGGGTTTTCTTGGGGCTCGAGAGATTGAATAGATAGGGCCCCACAAGTTGGTTAATTCGCCGCTGGGGAATTCACACAAAAGGGAAGGACTTATTCTCAACGAAAAAAGTGCTCTCTGAACCGAACGTGAAAGTTGTTTTCCATCAGACGGCTGTTCACGTAACTCCACTCTCGGCTTGGATTATATATCCATTTGGTCCGCTCTCGGCCATTCCACACGCTGCCTAGCAGAGACGTGGTTATCTGAAGTGGATTCTCTCTTTTCTTTTCTTTGGGTGTAGTCGGACATTCCACTTTGTTAAGTTCTTTTCTTTTCTTTTGTATTGTAGTAGATGCCGAACCTGCTGCTCAGTGGGCGGGCGCAGCAGCTACATGGACCCCTTTCTTTATGTTGTTGCCAGCGCTTTCCCGGGCCGAGCCGGAATTCTTTATTAGAACGTCGGTCGGCAGGCAAAGCCCGAAGGAAGGCTGCTATCCCCTCGGCCTTCTTCCTTTTCGATGAAAAACAAATCAATCTCCGAAAGCGTTTTCCTTACCCTTCCCCCCCTTCGTCGAGCCTTTCCTTTAGTGGTAAGGGATATGCACCTTATCTGAACGTCGGCAGGCATTCCGGAATTCTCCTTTTTGAGCCCCGGGTGAACATAGGCTCAAACATGATTGGGGGGGTCCTAGCTACGCCATGCGTTCAATACAAAAAAAAGCCTCTGGGAAGCTGCAGAGATTACAAAAAGAGGGTGCTTTCCTGTGTTGCACTGAAAAAAGGACAAAGGAGAAGACGCTCTTCGACTTTCTTTCTTCCTCCCGCGCCCGCCTAAGCCCGGCCCGCGTTAGAGGGGAAGATTAGCAAAGCGGAAAAAGACAGAGGGAGGGGGAGCTGCATCTTATTCTCTTCGCGTTCAGGATCGGAGAAGCATTCGGAAGGGGCGAGGCCTTCATTTCGTTGGCAGAAGCAGAAACGATCCAATCCATTCGGGGAACCCAAAAACGAACTCTGTTTACTTTTTTCATAGATAGATGATATATATAGGAATAATATATACATCCCTTTACTGTATATGTCTATGTATCTTTTAATCTCCCGATTCTCTTTTTTTTTTAGTTCGCACTGCTCTTTCTCTCTAAATTGCATCAAAGAAAATAGAGAGAGAGAGCAGATGGATCCTATCCCCTATAACGAACACTCATTCCTATCTATTGATAGAAAGATCTTCGTCACGGACTTTGCCTTAGACTGACGGAACAAAGCTAAGAAGTAGGCTGAATGGAAAAAGGAAAGGGACAAGGGCGGTCGTCGCTTGGCGCGAAGGCTGCTGGTTCGGTACGGTACTAAAGGTCCTCGGACTTCCAGGCGGTTTTTCTTTTGGGCTGCTGTGAACCCTTGGATCTCGCCAATACAGCCTCCTATGGTTTTCGTTACCGAGATATCTTTTCTTTTTTCCCAGGGATTTTTTGGGTAATCAGCTCCCATGCTGCAAACAGTCAAATCTGAACCTTGCCGCTCTTCTTTCCTCGTGGGCAGGAAGCACACCAGCTGCGTGCGTTGCGTGATTCCACTGTGTTTTTTGCACTTGACTGGGCGGACAGTTGACCGGAAGATAACTTCGATTCGCCCGGCCAGCAGGCGGGCGGCGTGCTTATCTTGTGTGACAACACTACAGAGCGAGTAGCTCTTCTAGTCGGGCAGCTGTGTGACAACACTCCAGAGAAAGCGGCGCTTTTGTGTAACATGCTATGGTCTCAACGCCCTTACGAGGTAGTGATGAGTTTCACGCGCTCTAAGCCCGGCCCGCGCGCAGTTAGGAGGATTGGCCGCTATCTGAGCGGTACCACCCATCCTACCCTACTACCTATAGGGGGCCGTCCGTCCTACAGCCGCCCGAAAAGGAACTGCAGTAATCTTGAATAGGGATCCTACAGCGATAAAAAGAATCCCCATAAAAATACCACTAGATCGAGCACCAGTGATTTCGTATCCGGTCAAAATCTTGGCTAATTGATCGAAGTGGGTAGCTCCAGTAGACCCATAGATCATGGAACAAATAGGGTGGGTAGGCCCAACCACCACACTACACGTATAGACGCGAACCCCCCTCCTTACCGTACGTGCGACTCTCACCGCATACGGCTCGCACAAAGACTCAAAAATCCATCCCGAGCTTTTTATTCCACCTCTCCTCTCCAATCCTCGATCAAACCTCTACTTCAATGAACCACGTCGCGTTCTTTATCTTTCTCACTCGTCGTTTCGTTGGTCTTTTATTGGTCATTGATTGTTTAGTCTCGTGGAAGCAACCGATGCTTTGGTCATTCGACTCCTTGATGCCAGTCTGTGCTTGCTGTCATGCTGGCAAAAGCGGGGGTTTCGGCCGGTTTTACCTACTATTGGATTTGAACCAATGACTCTCGCCGTATGAAAGCGATACTCTAACCGCTGAGTCAAGTAGGTCAAGCTGAGTCAAGTCAGAGAAAATCGAAAAAAAGAGAAAGCCAACCAAAGCGCAACCAGAGTTCCCCGCGGGGTGGAGCGCTAAGAAAGAGAAAGCGTTATCGCTATACGAAATGAAGCAGCGGCTAGCACGCTAAGATAAACCACTTGGTTTAGGCTCCTGCTTAGTGGCGTGTGATTTCAACACTATTCCAGAGGTATATGACAAAAATGGTGGGAGAGACCTCTATGTTCCTCAGCTTAAATCATTCTAAGATTGTTTACAATTCTGTCATCTATTTGACATGAGGGCTAGAGGGTGGTCTTGGAGCAAGAAAAGTGTTGAGTCCAGGCGCATTATGGTACGACTGAGACTGAGTTGGGCAGGAGCAAGCGGTTGGATTGGCCTGACTCTTCAAGACCAAAGATACTCGGCTTCCTCTTCATCAAGTCACGAAATTCGACCCAAAGATTAGTTAGCTGCACCAAAACTAGAGTAGGGCCAAGCAAAGCCTAGGATGAATCTCTCTTCTAGTCTAGCTTCCGCTTACACTGAAGCTTCCACTCCCATATGGGCAAGAAGAGCTCCTTCTCTTTTTGCCAAAGCAAAGACTCGCCTTTCTTCTTTTCTGGCGGGATATGAAGACGGAAGCATGAGGACTGAGATGAATAGCCCATCCTTTAGTGAGCTGCTGAAAGACGTGCTGTTAGCCAACGCGAGTCATCAGTATGCAGGGAATAGGGTAGGTTAGCATATATAAAGGACGTGAGATTGAAGCAAGAAAATCTCTTCCTTCCCCTTCCTATGCAAGCCTGATTAGCTAATGGAGACAGAACGGAGTCATTTTCCCTATAGAGCGATAGACAGAACCAAGGCGAATCTCTCTGTTAGGCATGATGACTACGTCATGTTTTCTTTTGCTGGAAAGCATCCACTCGGCCTTCTTCCCCAGTCTACCACTGATGGCAGACTAATCCCTCAATATGAAAACAATATCGAAGCGAGGACAGAGTCTTTGATCTCTGTTTTCGAACCTTTTGCTCAACCGTGAAAGGCTTTGACCATTCCCAAGAAAAAAAAAGCAAAATCTATCATCCAATTTGATCTCTAAGATAGACAAAGTCTGGTTCACCAAAGAGCCTTATCCTACGTCACTGCCTCGTCAACCTGACTTCCATCTCCTGACATCGGTACTTGTTTTCTAGTTTGCCCAGGAAAAGTGGAATTGAAACCTGCCGCACGCGTTCAATAGTATGCGCAGCTGCTGGTCTTTCACTTGGAATGGAACAGGTATATCTCTTTGGCCCGGGGAATCCCAAACAAAATGTCGTCGGCGTATCGCGCATAGTAGATCCTGAGTGACCATTAGCAGCCAGCCAGTGCCATACCAACTCTGCCTCACCAGCCAGCGAGCGTAAGAATGGAGCGAGCGAGCCTGCAACTATGTAGCGAGCCTATTTTAAACGATGCCAGACATTGCAATGAAAGAAAAAAACTTTCCTGTCTGTGTTATAGCTAGGACTTGGATGTTCCGGAATCCTCTTGCCGAGCTGGAACGACCCATCTCCTATTTCTGCTTCCAACGCCTACACGTTGAGTCTCAGTTACTCGAGAAAGACTTATTCATAGTGGAGATAGTCAACCTCCACCAGCAAGCAGCACCGGAGTGAATCCTTTCGATCTTTTTTGAGAGGGAAAATGATAATGAAAAAGGAGAAAAAAAAACGCTGAGAGACACATTGCAAAAAGAATCGCTTATTTCAATGTTGTAAACTAGTGAGTGGTACAGGAGTTATGTGGTCAGTAACCCTCATCCTAATAGGGACACCTTGATTAGTGAGGTCAAGAATAGGTTTCTGTGCATCCAAATCTGTAACCCAGTTGATGAATTAAGAAAATGACATCAGGTTGGATCTGTAAGGGAGTATATGAGCCAGTTTGAAAAAGTAAAGGCCGGACTGGACTGATCTTGGAAAACCCTAATCTTACTGAGAAGTTTTTCTTTTCCTCTTTTCTAAGTGGTTTAAAGGAGGAAGTGAAGTATATGGTCACTGCTCAACACCCTACCCTAATAGTGTGAACAAGGCTTATGAACATGCTATGCACTATGAGTTAGCACTTGAGTCAGCCAGTAAGAAATCTAGAGTGGTACCTAGGTGCAGAATTCCGAAAGAGAGAGCGCGGCTCACTTCAAACTACCGCTTTCTTTCTACTTATGAGATTTGCACTAGAAAGACAGAAGTGGAAAGAGACAGAGAGGAGACTAGTAAAGCCAATTTCACCTAAAAAGCGGAAAATGACACTAACTTCTACTGTGGGCAAGTCATCATTTCCAGAATGGATTCAGTCGTAGAATGCTGAAGTAGAGCAGTACCAAGGTTCGGTTTTGGGACAGACAGAAAGTTGGATAAGAGGATCGTTCTTAGCCCCAGCTACGAGAGAATAATATGCATCTTCCGTCATTTCATTAGACGTTCTTGTTGGATTTGAACGCGCATCGGATTACTTACCTTCTACAACCTTCTCTCTTTGAATTCATCTCTCAAAATAGAAAAGCTTCTTTCTTCTGGATTCAGTGTTCAGATTAGCTTCCTTCTGAAAGCAAGTATACCGAGCATTCATTCGATGACATCTAGGTCCTAAATCCAAAACCTTAAACACTAGATCACCGGCATACCTAGCGTAAAAGAAGAGTTGCTGCCCATTTGCATGTTCCATTGCTTTTTCAAGAGCTAGGTCTAATGGAAAAAAATTCATTAATAATGGTGAAAAGGGCTCCCTCACACTCATCTGCCTTTCCCTTCTTCTACCCGCAATCAATGTTTAGGAATTTTCCCGGCTCCCACTTTTCCACTTCTTCAGTCGGCTCACTCATTTTCTTTTCCTTCTGCTTGGCTTCGGGGGTCTAACGGTTTACCTTTTCGCCTTCTCTTGGTTCGTCCCATGGATCCTCTTATATCACCTCTTCCTTCTCAACTGCTGCCACATGCCCCTTCTTCCCCTTCAGAGACATCAAATAACATTCCCTCGCCATTTTATGGTGACCGGACTCTACTCCCACTCCTGCTTCCGTTGGGATAAATTTCATCATCAGATGGGATGTAGATACTACCGCCCCTATCGCATTCAACGTTCCTCGTCCCAGAATCGCATTATACGCCGAAGGAGCGTCAACTACCAGAAAGTCTATCATTGCCGAAGACCGGGCCGAACTCGACCCTTAGGGGAATTTTGCCTAACGGTTGCAGAGTATCTCCAGTGAATCCCACTAGGGGTGTTCGTACCTGACCTAGATGACGCAGCTCTAGGTTCATTTGATCGAATGCTCGTTTGTATAATATATCCGCCGAACTCCCTGTATCAACCAAAACACGTTTGACTCTGTTTCCTCCTATTTTCAGGACAAGAACTATCGCATCATCATGAGGTCGCTGTATGCCCTCAGAATCTTGATCCGAAAAGCTGATCACGCTACCTTCCCTTGGCCTTTTCTTGTCGACCTGAAGGATGATCGGGAACTTCATTTTGGTGCTATACTGTCGCCGTCCTTTGTTCGTGTCCCCTCCCGACGCTATCCCCCAGCGATTACGTGAATTATAGGGGGGCTCTATGGATATTGTTCGTCTCCTTTCCTTCCCTTACCTTATTATTCGGCCTACCTTGTCCCGGGGTCCCTATTTCCACTGCGGGGGTCCTTCAGGCCTCTTTCATCCAGCCTTCCTGTTCCCTTGCCATTCACATACTTTTTTATGAACTGATATAACTTCCCCAGCCGGGCTCTTCTTTCGAGCTCATCTTTGAGTTGCAAGCACTCTATTTGGGTGTGACCCGGACTTTCTTTATATTCACAATACTTGCTCGCATCTCTTATTTCATGCACTTCCAACGGCCTCGGTCGTCGAAGATCAAAGTCGCTTCTATGCTGAATTCTTCTCCAAATTGAATCCCGGTTGAATTCGGTGTATGCGGGAAATCGTCGCCGATACTCTGTGGGGCTATCCGGTTTGCTCGCTCCGCCCTTTCACTTACTTCGAAGGGGATCGCAGACTACTTTCTTTGGGGCTATGCTAACTCATAGCAGCACCTATCACTAGAAACTCTTTCATTCCTCACTAGCAGTTCTTTGGAACTAGTTCCGTAGTACCTGTAAGAGCAGAACACTTCCCTCCACTCATACTCTTTACCTGTGGGGCTGTATGGTACTTTAGCTGGACTTTACACCAGCTCTATTCACTGATAGCGTTACTGGCTCTTTTCCAGCATTTCTGGAAAGCAGCTCGCACTCACCGCTGCGCGCCTAGTTAGGCTTTAAAATAATAGGAACAAAGATCTTCCGCAATCAATGTTGTACTCAAATCCTCTCTGGCCGGAGAGGGGGATCTCTTAAGCAGAGTATTCCGAGTCTAGGGCTAGTGGAAGCGTTGAAGAGGGATATCGTTTTCAAAGAAGGCATGGGGCCCTTTCGTCTTTGTAGAGACTTTCACAATATACCAAGTGGATAATACCATCCAAGAGAGAAGGCCCATAAAAAGAAGCAGGCAACAAAACATCTTGATTTATAGGAATCAACGACCTCGCCACTGCAAAGGAGGAAGTCGAATGATTTGGATTCGGACAGGCTGTCTCGACAGTAAGAAATCGACATCATCATCTGTCTTTCATGATGGTGAGAGGCAAGATTTCGTGGTAAAGCACAAACCAAGCATAAGTGGATAGCAACTTATACTATGGAGGCAGAGTCTCCTCCCCTCATTTCGCAGCTTCTTTGCTCTGATCCTGATCTCTCTTTCGAAATTGCTACATGATTTGTGAAAAGTGAACAAATAGGTCAGCCACATAAAGAAGAATATGGGTGGTGTAAGCTTTCCCGCCTGATCTTTACCTAAAAAAATGGAAGTAGCTCGATTCCAGTATCAAGGAAAATGGGTTGTATAAATAGAATGAGAAAAAGTTAAACACTAGGAAAAAAGATTCTTTTTAGTAATACTTTATAAGCATGGAAGACCCTAGCAACGTTAGGTATTACTAAAGATGAAGATCGAAGTCCATCCAAGTCTAGAAGTAAGCCCGAGACAAGTGAACAAAGGCTGGCGTAAGCACAAGGGCGAGCTGAAGAAAGCTTTTGAATTGAAGAAATTGGTTCTGACGTCGAAGATAGGCTAGCTAGGACTGAAGCTTTGAAGCGGATTGGTACTGCTTTTCCTTTGGGCTCAGGCATGGTTGACAAGCGGGACTTTCCCTTTTTTTTTCCCTTCGGAACTGGAACTACTGCTGGAGCATCCAATTCGTCAGTTACTGGCATGTCTGTGGTGAAAGCACCTTTTTTCAAAGCAAAGGCGCGCAGCGTTTAATTAAATAATGGGCAAATCGGGAGTTTGCAAGCTACGAACTTGTGGTAGTGTAGAAGAAGGTCCGGCATATCGAGGAATAGGAGCCACACCAACCATGAATGGTCGAATCGTCGAGTAGTAAGTAGTAGGGGAAGTTAATCTTCTTCTTTTTTCGAAGCTGTCGGTTCATCCTAGTTTTTGGTGAGTACTTCAATATCTTTACCATCCTTTCCCTTCGCCAGTCTTAGTTCTTAGAAAATCAAGTAAACCACTGCCCAGGATTTCTTTCTGGGGCTCGCCCCATCCTATAATGTTTCACACACCAGAAAAAACCAGAACGAAGCAAGCTTCATGCGTGGTACCAGATAGATGTCATCAAAGACAGATCACTGATTCGGAGACTACCTAATAGTATGATCTATATCATCCAGGTGGAGTATGCATGAAAGAGTCAGATGCTTCTTCTATTCTTTCCTCCTCGCCTTGTGCCAAATAGCGAATATAGAAGAAAAGTTCTTCTGCTTCCTGCTCAACAACTTAATAATAAGGAAATATCTATATACGCAACATAAGCTCCTTCGTACCCAACAACTTAATATAGGAGAAATCCAAAGTCCTAGTTTGAAACATCAAGAAAATGCATATTCTTTCTATACCAGTGGACAAGAAGAGATGGAATGTTCCATTCCTGGACGTAAGACCGTGCTGTAGTAAGCTTTCTTTTGCTCAGGAAAGTGGGTCATTTCAGATACCACAGTTTGGAGAATAATAAGAATTCTCATAGGCAAAGAAGTAAGTCAGCACTAGTCAAGTAGGAAAAAAACAAGTAGGAATAGCTAGAAGTACTTACTATAGCTATAGTAGTTGGCATGTCAAGCTCTATACATAATAGGTCTTTTCATAGCTTCGAAGGGTCACAAGTTTACTTTCAAAAGGAATAGAAAGACGGGATGGCAAGTATAGGTAATTATAGTCAAGAAAGTAGAAGTAAAAACCTACAAGAAGCAATGGTATTTCAGGTTGGATATATGCAAGAAAACAACTAGTAGAAATGCTAGGGTATATGGAAGGTAGACAAGATATGCCTATTTCAAAGTTACTAGGTAAAGTAATGTAAGGGATAAGTAAAGTAAGAAGAGAAAGATAGTCAAAGTTGACATCTTGAAATCGACTCGCATGGGCCAAGTAAGTGCTTATAAAAGGAGGCTAAAGCATAAAACAATAATGAAAACTATAGGCATGTTGGATCATCTATAGTCCTAGAACATGTAGGACCTGGAAAATGAATCCGAGCGAGCGACAATGCCCTTATAAGGAAGCCTCTCTTTTTAGACTAGTCAACCTATGCACGCCTTTTCCAATATGCTAGAGCAGGCGATTGATTGTTCAAGGGTAAGTTACTTCCTCCTTTATGCAGATGAAATACTTGCTTAAGCGTGAGGCTTAGCAAAAGTGCTTTGACACAGTAGGAAAGGTCAGTACTTATCTTTGAAGAAAGACCTAGGCCTTATGATCGATCCTATGGTAAGATGTTTTCCCTTACTTAATTAATAAGCAGCCATAGTCCGTGCTAGGAAGACTTTCATTATAAGAATTCTAGCAGTCGGACTTTGAAACAGAAAAAGCCTTAGGAATGGAAACCCTAGGCCCAGCCTGACAAGGCTAGAGAGAAAAAGCAATAGCAAGAGATCCGCGAACGAAGCGGAGAATGATCACAATTAGGTCGATCCTACCATAGCCGAGTCTACATCCAGGACCTGACACGATGAAAAATAAGATTCTTTCTAAAAGAGCTAAGAAAAGGAGTACGAGGACTAGCTCAACGTATACCCGCACGAAAGACTTGAAAGAGCTCACGCGTATTATGCCTACCTTGGCTACTGGTGAAGATGGAGTCGTAAATTCACTTAACCAAAGCCATACCTGATTGCCTACGAAGGTCTTAAGTCTCCGCATGCCCAACACCTACCCCTACCTCTATCCTTAACAAGGTCGGGATATCCACGCAGAATACTAATAAAATAAATAGATTAATGATTTGGATGGCAAGGCGGATGTACTAGTCAAGATATATCTGTCCTTCTTTTCCATCTTAAAAATCAGACTTCTGGCGAAAAGAGTGGAGTTGACTACCCTTGCTTAATAACTAGTTGCAGGCATGGCTTATTAGGTTTCTGAAAAGAAATTGAGTTACCAAAGAAAATAGACGGCACAAAACGGGCGTAGCGATAGAAAGAGGGCTAATTCGACTCCTGTCCGATCAGAAGAGTTTCTTTTCCCCCACCATAAACAGAGTTGATCTACCATCTATACCCTCTCTACCACCAGTCCTACCTGACAGACGGTTTATTCCCACTTTCCTCCCTCCATCCCCGTACTCTTCGGGTGGACGGTATCCTAACCTTGCTTCTGGACGGTCTGCTTTCTCAATCAATCCGGTTTCTTCTTCCGCTCGGTACTCATCTACCCTAATCTTCCCCTCGCAGGAGCTCGGCCGTCTGTACCACCAAGAAATCAAAGGAAAGATGAATTTTTGCCATCTTGTCCACGAGAAAGCTAGAACAGACTTGTTTTGTTGGTACCAGCTAGATAGAAAGAAAGGACAGACTCGCTAACGCTCACACATCGTTAAGGTTTTGCTCTTTTACGCCCACCAGAGTCATGTTTTCTTCGCCCTCTCCGACCAACCAATAGTTGCTCCACCACTCTTCCCCAAGTCCGTACTAACTGGACTCGCTTCTATTCTCGATTGGATATATATAATATAGATGGGGAATCTCTATAGATCGTCTTTTTCGACAACCTCTCTAAAACGCATACGATAAAATTGCACTTCACGGCACGGCCAAAAAAAGAAAGAGCTTCGCTCGGTTGGCCCTCCTAGGCTTCCGCCTACTTTCTCTTCTCTTAAGTCTACAACAAGTGGGAGAGGCAGGATTCGAACCTACGTAGAAAACCTTCAACAGATTTACAGTCTGTCGCTTTTGACCGCTCGGCCACTCTCCCCTTCCCTGGGATACGCCCTCCTCAAACAAAGGGTTCCTGAATAAGAAGGATGGCGGCCTTCGTTCTTATTCTTAAGTTAAGTTAAGAAGAGCAGATGGAACTATTAGATTTGCTAGCGTTCCGGGAGAATAAATAAGGTCATTTAGTAAGTTCATAACAATTTATGTAAAGCAAGGGGCAAAGCTTCTACGACAGCTTCCCCCTCATTGCCATCGTCGGCCTTCCCCAGCTCCCCTCCTTCGTCGCTTCTGGCTAAGCATCTTTCGGCGGAGGAAAGGAGGCGACTAGTCGCTTCTGGCGAAGCTGCGAGTTCATGAGCAAGTGAATGAACGAGCTGCGAGTGAAGTGCAACAGTCGTAAGTAAGGCTCGCCATGTTCCTAAAAGGAGTGACCATCTTTTCTTCCCTTCTACTGACACTGAGCGAGCAGCAAGCATAGGCAATAGTTTCCGTAGCGTAGGGGTGGGGCGCAAGCAAGCGTTTTCAGGCTCCGCTAGCTAGCGTACTCTTCTGCTATCAATGAAACCAAAAGAAAAAACCTGTGCCCTTTCGTATAGATCGAGACGCAGTACTTTTTCTTGACTTCTTCCATACTAGGAAGAATGGAAGGAAATCCTTCGATAACACTTCTTCTTCCTTATTTGAAGAAATGATATCCGACTCTTTCATTTTTAAAAAGTTCTTCTTCTTATCTTAAGTCTTAAGATTAAGAAGCAAATAGCATTTCCTATTGATTTGTCCCCTGGACTAGACCTATGTAGATTCGGAATTATCCGTCGCTACGCTGTTCCCAAGGACTAGCAAAATCAAAATAGCGAAATTCTTGGGTCATCTCAATGGGTTCAGAAACCACACGTTTCTCTGGATCATCATAGCGTACTTCCACATATCCACTCAGAGGAAAGTCTTTTCGTAATGGATGACCCTCGAAACCATAATCAGTTGATATACGGCGTAAATCCGGATGATTGATGGAAGAAACACCAGACATATCCCATACTTCTCGCTCCCACCGGCCGGCTGATGGAAATGGACTGACTACCGGAGATATTCGTGTTACTTCGTCCGCACTTGTTTGTACACGAATGCGTGAGTTATACCGAGTACTCAGTAAATTATGGACAACTTCAAATCTGCGTTTTCGAGAGGGATGATCCACTCCGCAAATATCGATCGAAACTTGAACCCTTGTATAGGTATGCCATTTTAGAAAGCACAACAATGGAAATGGGTAGTCAGTATTGGTATAAGATCTATTCCCATGTTCCGATCTTTTCATTTTATGTACCCATTTCTTGGGTAAAATCTCCCAACTATATTTGAAAATGGATTGGTTATCCATAAATGAAAATAAAGAAAGCTTGATTTTTGTTCCGCTTCTTGCTCTAAGCAGAAAGACTTGTCGGAAATCGCCGGTTGGGTTGGTCCGACCAAGAAAGGCATGGGAGTGGAGAGGCGGAAGTGAAAGACTGGCTACCAATAAAGATCCCTCACTGCACACTTTCTATAGTTCTGTATCCAGGATCGGCTGCATGCTCTAGTGTTGAATCGGGTATAGAACCCAGGATGCTTGGTTACAATTCCGAATCCGCTAAACCATGTTTGTTTTCTTTTTTTTTCTCGACTGGCTTTCTTTGCCCATGGGTAATGAGTTTCGATGTATTGGGCGTTTCCGTTTAGAAATAGAAGCTTTTTCGTGCTTGCTTGCGAATGGCCTGAATGGAATGAATATTCAGATAAATAAAAGAAAAAAAATAAACCATTGAGAAAGTTATTCATTCTTATATTAATTTCCTATACTTGACCGAACAACTTCCAATTCCGTTATTTCAACTACACCAAATGAATTGGTCAAGACTCTCCTGTTTATGGCCCCTTCTATTCTATTCTATTAGTTTCAGATCGAGCGGGCGGGGTTCGAACCCGCGACTTCTGGCGTGACAGACCAGCACTCTACCCAACTGAGCTAACTTGCTGTTTTTCCAGTCTTCGAGCAATGATGTGAGACATACCTGTTTCCCTTACTAGAGCCGAGCGGTTGCCAGGCCCGCGTCCTTCCCCAATTGGCAGGCACGATTGCAGTCCCATAAGGTCCTTGACCCCTACCTTTTCTGAGATTCATGGAATCATCACATCACTATATTTATTAATTACGCATTTCTCGCTTCCACAAGGACGAAAAAATAGGACGATTACGGAACTTTTTCTGTCAATTGCTAAAAACAGCAGTTCTAGAAGGGACATAGCCAACCGCATAAACTCTGGTTTGAATGCCCACAGAGCTACAGGAGGGAGAACCATTCAACGAGAAATGACGATCAACATGGCATATCAGTAACCGTCGTTGAATCAGTAAGCGGTTCTAGTGCTTGAGTACTAATGAGGGAAAGGGATACATAGCCTTTAATGACAAAGATAGAGAAGTTCCACAGCAAGTTCAAGAAGAGATGGCTGAGCCATACATAGATTCTATATTTCCATCGCCTAGGAGTTAAGTTCTTAGCGGCCAAACCACTCCCTTTTGTGCTCTTTCGCCCAGATAGATATCAATATCTATCTCAATCCGCATAGGCGAATGCTAAAAGACAAGCATAGGCAGAAGCAGAAAGAACAGATTTACCCTATCCCAGAATCAGATCTCTAGGTTTACCAAATCCTGATCAACCAAATGTCTTGTGAAAGAGGGCTTTAAGTCAGGTCTGGAATCTTTCGAACAGAAAGAGGTGGCTGATCCCTCCGCATCAGAATAGGCATACGAGTCTGCTTTAACCAACAGGGGTGTGTATTTCCTACTTTCCTGGTAAGATAGAGCGAAGACAAGCTTGCCTTCATCTGTGTGGAGCAAAGTAAAAAAGTGGATAAGATTGCCAATCTCAAAGAAAAACGAGGAGGAAGGGCAAAGCCAAATGATGATGGAAACCCACAGCTTGCTCAATCATATAAGTAGTAGCTTCTTCCTTGTCTTCTTTTCCTGTGAACTTAACATCACCACTACCAATAGGAAAAGATATTAGACATTTAGCAAAGTCCCGCTCGTGAAAGTGTAGTATTCCTGCACGATAGATGCGCCCTCTAAAATAAATCAATGCTGGAAAGTAAATATCATACCCAACATATGCACGTGCCAATGCTAACAAGCCTTGTTCATATCTAGCGCGTTGAATGCGCTTCACAATCACTCGATACATATAAGATAAGAATACCTAAATTTACCTTTAAATCTATCAGAGTTTAGCTCATTTTTAAGAGCCAGCCTCACTACAGAAAGAAAGCAGCAATGCCCTCCCGAAGGAAAACGTTTGGATTAGAGCTCGACACGAAGCAAAATGTAGATGATCTCCGCAAATGGGCGAGGTAGGAGGACGTGGACGTGGTTGGATGTTATTTGACACGAGGCCTTGTGCAAAAGACGAGTACTTCAGAGTCCACCAGGAAAAGGATATTGGTTCGCATCTCTATATTGATCCGCGGCGCTTCTATTTCTATTTCTATGAAGTAGTTTTCCTTGTCTCCGATTTCAAAGCTGAATGGATGACTGAATCTGTCGAAGCATCATTCGATATTTGCGGATTAGCGTAATGCTATGAGGAGTTAGAGTCTTCCGCGGGAAAGACATTTCTTGAAGATCTTTTAGCTCTACTTTTTAGAGAACTAGTATTCCTTACATAAGATCTCGGAAGAGCCGATGTTTCCTTCCGCTTTTCTTCCCGGTAAATAGGAATTCTATATCCTCTAGCTCTTCGTGACCTGTTGTGTCTGCCCTCGACTTAGCCTAGCCTAGCCGTCTTAGAATAGAAAGGTTTCTAACCGTTGAAAAAAGGATACTTCTAAACGTTAAGGGGCGCTCAACCTTCCACTCAAATCCTTTTTGGAGTGAGCTGTGCGATGAACCTGCTGATATACTCTATCCTTCCCAGGAATCCTCTTCTTTCCTTTCTTTTCGGATCAATGAGACAAATCTTTGAGGTAGTTCAAGCTGTCGTTAGGGTCTTTGGCAAAGGAATGGAAATGGGACCCCCTCGACTTCTAAGCGAGTCAATCCTAGTAGAGAGAGGAAGACCTTTAAAAAGGAAAGTAGGAACGATTCTGAAGCGGTACTCAGGAAAGTAGTAGCCGTGTAAGTCAGTCACTGGTTAAAAGCAAGCAATTAGTTAGCAATCAAGCTCTTCCGCAGCGCGCCTTGTCTACGATTAAGAATGTCATGCCTAACCCACCCTTATCCACTAATAAAGGCAACTCTAGCTTCTGGCACAACTGGACTTATGAAACCGATCATGCTGGACAATCAAATACTTCTTCCCTCATACTTATCTACTTCGCTTAGGCAAAAGATTTTAAAAGTCTGTATCTGTCTACATGTGCCTCCGTCTATGTTACCCCTTCCCCGGAAAGGTGATTATACGTATAGTATAAAAAACTAGAATAAAAAATAAAAAAGAAAGAAGAGAAAGGGCAGTAGAATTTCTGACTACGTCAAAGGCTCGTTTCACTCTAATTTAAAGGCTGTAACTCCTACTTATTTATATTAATTAAAGCTTGCCCATGGCTGCTTTCTTCCCATTCTTTCTTCTTTCCACTAATCTAATGGTTTCATTCTCCCATCGAGAGGTTATGATACTAGCAAGAGTCCTATTCTTCTCCTCTCGATCCTACCTTGGGTTATGTTTGACAGGGATGGTCAGTGAACTTCTACTGGTTTCAAAGGAGGATAGAGATCCATTGGGGAAGGCTCGAAAGGTTATTCGATATCAACCCTCGACGCGCCGCAGCCACTATTTTGACTCCTTTTATGCAATTATGAACGAAACTTTCTCGATTCCAATGCAACTTATCCTTTTGGAGTTGACGTAACAAACTACGCGAGCCTCCCGATGAAGCCAACAGAAATCCTATCCGAATACTAAAAATAAAAGGCAATTTCATTATGGTGGTATACCAGCCGCCAGTTCTGGAACTTCCAGTTCCAATCGGAGCATATAGATCCGTCAATGGATTTGTATGTATAGCCACTTCAGTCGTGCTCCTCGTTTCTCGCGACCAGTAGTATCTTCTTTCTGGGAACATGCTAAACCAGAAATTCTTATGTTCGTGATTCTTCATCAGAAAATCTTCCAGTTTTCCATTCTCATATGAGGCAGGAAAGTTTATGGGCAACAGGTCGGCACGAAGTGATTCATCATGTTCAAACATGAACCTTTCGCTCGTTGGGGACGGTTTATAAATCATAAAATTCCCACAAATGGAATGAGAAGTGGGTCCATGTAAATGATCGAGACCTCGCAAACAACAACGTTCCTTCCCCATATGGAGTTCGGGACCCAAAGGCAATCGTTGAGTGAACTGTATCTTATTCGTATTAGTTGACCTAAGCTGCACCATTATTGCAGGGGTGGGGCTCGGCCTCCGAACCGTACGTGGGACGAGTTTCTGCCTCATACAGCTCGGGCCGAAGACCGGGGAAGTTGAGGAGAGATGGGGAGACCCAACTGCTGCCGGTCGGGACGGACAGGAAAGGGGGCGGGGATAAGCTTGTGAAGAAGCAAGCTTATTGCCCCACCCCCAAAAAACAAACCAAGAAAACGTATGCGCTTTAGCAACAAAGCGCTCATCCCTTGCTTGTTGCTTCGCGTTTCCATCCCAGTCCATTCCGGGATAGGCGGCTAATATAATATGTGCAGTAGTCGTCGTCTGACCAATCGGCTCGGACACCAGACCGCTTGTGCCCGCCCATTCTGTCTCGCACTAAATGGAATGGCTCTCTTATCTTAGTTACGCTGTGCCCCGACCCGAGTCCCCACGTCCGCTTTTATCCGCCCGCAACCCGGCCAACACAACATTAGGGCCGTCCCCCCCCCCATTCTATGCTGACCCGGGCCGGGGCTCGCTTTTTGGGAAGCCCGTTCCCACCGCGCTCACGGCCCGGCTGGCCTGCCTGCGGTAGTGGGAATTCTCCCGTTCCCTGGTAAAAAAAGGGTTGGTTGGATGCGGGATCTACTCCACGAGGAGCGGTACGGACGTAGATGATATCATCACGACCTCTCTTTGCGTACCGCTAGGGATGCTTAACGCCACTTCGCCAACTGGCATTACCTGCGCTTTCGTGTCTCTCAGTGTGGTCAGCACTGGGTGTTTCCGAGCTGCGAGGCTTACACCCATTCGCATTAATTCATCCAAAGTTCCTTACCCTTATGCACGAATTTAGGAATAAGCCATCTTCCTATCAAGGTTAAGGAGTCAACTGAGCATCTCAGCGGCGGGATTGAATACCCGGATCGAATCAGAGTTCACGCCGCCCGCCCTGAACAAATAGAATAGGAGGCGTGGGCCACAGGTCGCACATAAGCCATCGGGTCGCACGACAGAAGAACACCCAACATAAAGATGCACACTCCTCCATGTGAAATAGAAAGATTCATCTTCACTTTTTTGTAGTAGTCGTGACCAACAGCCATCAACAGTCGGCTCGTTGGTAAGGCGAGAGCTTCAAGCCCGATTTCAGGTGGCACACCCCCCAAACAAGCACCACTCGACGAGGGGGGGGCGGGGAAAGCTACAGGCCCAAAACCTTCGACCCTTCTTTCTATATGGGGGTGCCCGGGGCACCTCATCTTGTCATTTTGTTGCTCATTCCCCTTAGGCCGAAGTGTTTGGCCTTTACTTCGGAGCGCCCGCTCACGCTTCGCTGACCTATCGCGTGGTAAAGAGAAGAGAGTACGAAAGAATTGTAAACAGAGCAGACCGCAGAAAGATTCTAAATATGACAAGTCCCCCATGGATTCGATAATAAGGAAATGAAGAACGGGAACGAAACGAAATAAAGCATTTCTAGCGGATGAGCTTCTCCCAATTTTGTCTGGTAATAGAATAGGGCGGCTTGCTTTGACCAACACTCCACTTTTTGCTCTGTCCATGGAGCGTATGAATTTCCTTGAATGTAGATAGACCAAAAAAGGGAATAAAGAGATAGGAATAGGAATTATAGTACCATTGGAAGAAGAGGCACCAGTGGGAACATCTCTACTGACGAACCATTTCAATAGTACGGGTGCTGCCGTGCCACGGGGCACGACCATGGAAGTAATGAAAAAGAAGAAGTTCTGTAGTTGGACCATCTGCTCTATCCGTTCGATTTGAGCTTCTCCAGAGAAGATGAGACGCTAAAAATGAAAGTGTTCGCAACGCATACCGAAAAAGGGTACCTATGTTGCCGACCATTAATGACTAGTTCGAAGACCAGGAGCAGGGGCACGTGCCAAGAAAGATTTGTTACTTTCCCTATGGTTTTCGAACGTTTTCAATAAAACCTTCTCGTACTCGTAGAAGTATAGTATAGTGTGAAAGCTCTCGGGAGAAGGGAATCGACAACACAACTGGAGCTGCCCTTTCTTTGGTTTAGTAAGAAGCTTCCTCAAGTATGTCGATTTGTAGTACGGTCAGTTCACTCGAATCCACTGACTTCATGCACGGGGACTCGACCATCAATCCTTTCTTGTGACGAGCTGTGACTGGGTGCTCTGAAACCTCCTTACCTTAAAAGGAGGGGTAAGGTAATTGAAGTAACTAGCCAGTATTAAGATTAGGCATAAGCATAATAAACTGATGCATCCGAAGACGGTGAATCTAGAATAGAGGCCGGGTGGGGAAGCAAAAGATGCAAGAGAGCCTTTTTCCGGGATTGGATTTCACTCATTTAGTGCTTGGGATGCAGACAGGCGTGGAAGATGAACATAAGAGAGCTCCGCCCTTGCCTTGCACCGGTGAACAAAAGAAAGAAAGGAGACAAGGTCGGAACTAAGACGTCAATAGCTTATTTTAAGTGACGTATTCCGCGAGCAAGGATAAAATGAGAGTATGAGCCCACACCCATATAGAAATCAGTCATATGCCTGATAGTCGTTATCTATTCTTTCTCAATGATAGTATAGTATTATTACCCGAAAACAATATGTACAGAGGAAGCTAGTTCTGTACTCTAGTTCAGTCCCCAAGGCGCGAGTGAAGCCCTTCTCCAGTATGGTAAAGTGAAACCGCTTCGGAGTTTATGGTTCGAAAGAAAGAGAGAGGAAAGCACTTCTAAAGCGGTGGGCTCTTATTCTTATTCTTATTCTTATTCTTATTCTTATTCTTATTCTTATTCTTATTCTTATTCTTATTCTTATTCTTATTCTTATTCTTATTCTTATTCTTATTCTTATTCTTATTCTTATTCTTATTCTTATTCTTATTCTTATAGTAAACAAGAGTTCCGTTAAGCTCTGGGACTCTAGGCAAGATAGCTGTAGTTTTGAAAACGTAAATTGACCGAAGTTTGTCTTTACTTTCCCCTATTCTACGTATACCATCTCCGAGCCTCTCGTTAAATCGAATCAATTGATGAAAGATGCCCGTCCTTGCTAGGCCAGTTAGAAGTTCCTGGGGATGTGATTGACCTAAGAAGCCCGTGTTATCGATAGATGTAAGTTCATAGTTGAAGACAAGGGAGTTTTAGCTTTTTCGTAGATAGTCTGAGTTCGAGCTACTGTAGTCTCCCCCGTTGACCTTCTTTTTTAGATAGAATCCTCAATGAGTGGAAAGGACTCCCATCCCAGACTTGCTCCGCAGTACGAGCCCCATACAGAGCCGCGCCCTTGTGATATGATAAGAAGAAAAGGGGCCAGGCCACCCTCTTTTCTTTTCCGCACCAAGCCTTCTTGTAAAATAGGGTGTATAGCTCAGTTGGTAGAGCATTGGGCTTTTAACCTAATGGTCGCAGGTTCAAGTCCTGCTATACCCAAAAAAAACCACTCTTGTATTCGTAAGGATGCGGGACAAAGACCCTAATCAATGCATCCATTTAGGTCAGAATTCTCTATACCATAACTCCTCTTTTCCCTACTGAGATAGATTTCAGGAGTACCCTGGCCGATGAAGGAGTCTACTTTCTTGCTTACCTACCCGAGTCGGCAACTTCCTTTGATGAGTCACATCCCTCCTTTTTATCGAGTTCCGCTAAGACCTCTTTGACTTATTACGCCTTAACCTACCTGGTACTAGGACTCATTGTGGAAATCCCATAGGCCTATCCTCCTTGGGCTTATCCCCTAACTACTTCCACGGAGCAGGTGGTTGACCTACTTCCTCGGGTTGGAATCCTCCGTTTTGGAATACTTTACCTCATCCGTCCTGTGACCTATCCTCAGCCTCAGTCGTAGCCTGATCCACTCTCTTTTTCCCAGCAAGTGAATGCGAGTCCAGTTCACCCTCGGCCTCGAAAACCTGTGAAGTACGAGGAAAGAGTAGGGATCGAGTGTGAGTTCCGATCCCAGGCAAGAATGAAATTGGACGGTCTCAGCCCAGAAAGTGAAAAGAACGAGATCTATAAAGAATTCTACTAGCTGAACGAGGCTGTGAAAGAATCTCTGTCAGGTGGTGCAGATGAATAGAATAAGCCAAGCCCTGCTTTTTCTCTTTTTAGCCTTATCCGCTCTCATCTCGCATGTAGAAAACAGCGCTCATTGTGTATAGCTATCATTGAAAGACCCTCTCAATAATAACTTAAACAAAGAAAGTACGTAATGGCCTCAGGCCTGCTCTATTATATTACATCGACCACCTTCGAGTTCTCTATATGCGAAGAGCCTGGAATGGTGATAGAACTATCGGAAACTACCCAACGACGAGCGAGCCTGAGATCGCCTACCAGTCATTCCATTGCTTGAAAAAGTTAGCCTGGATCTTATCTTAGGAGGAAGGATTGAAGAGCTCTAGAGAAGGTCTGGAAAGGATGGTCGGCCACTAGAAAGCAACAATTCAGCCGGAAGTTTGGACACATTGGCTCTCGTCTTAAAGTTCCCATTGACGACCAAAGGATTAATTCCTCATGGAGGAAAGCCTCACTACCGATGCTTTACTTTCGGCTCCATTGATCTTACTCCAACCTAAAGAATACACTGTCTTGCTCAATGTGCAAGGGATCATTCTATAAACTTGGTCTTGGAAAGCCTATCAAGAGTAGCTCGGCATCGGGAATCTATGAAGGAAGAATACCCCTTTGCTTTCTTAGGGGAATAGCCGATCTTTTATCAGAAGCGAGATTACCGGTCTGTCTCCTTAATAAAGAGTCGAGGAATAGGAGGAGAATCCACTGGCACTCTTAGCAAGAAGGAGCTCCCCTCCCCTCCAAGTCATGCACCTAGGAACGAATGTTCTTGTGGAGCCTGTCTCTTTATGTGATACCGCCGCTACTCATCACATGGAAAATTGAACTCGTACTTGCACTCTCTGATTGGCTCTCTATGACATGCCAACAAATGCTCCCAAGCAATCAGTTACTTCGCTATTGATAGTACCGGGGTAACCCTATCTCAGAAAAGTAAGTCGGAGAGGAATAGCTATCCTGAAGCAGTAACTCTAAAGTATGGGCTTTTTCCACTATATATAATATATATAAAGTATGGGCGTGGATGTTCTTATTTGGGCATCTTGTTTAGGTCCCGGGCCTAAAGCATTTACTAGGAACTGGGCTCAAGAGTCTGATTGCATTACTAGTTGTTCAGCCCTAAGGTACAACATGTCTGGGCTTGGAATGTATGTCACGCATGAGAGGACGCATTGGACTTTATTGGGAATCTTCTTGCCTTGCTGTACTTCACAGTAAGTACAAGATTGACAGAAGAAGGCATAGGCTTAGGGACTGATAGAGAACTGTGAGCTGTTTAGTTAGCGGAGGGACGAATACTTACTAATAGCACTATCCTAGTCGTAGGAGGGGAATGCTTTCCCGGCTAGCTAGATGTAATTCACCAGCTTTCAAAGGTTTTTGAGGTTGGAAGGGGCATTCCTATTTTATTGACTTGCTTGCTAGCTTTCCAACTGTCACTACCGAGTATACGACGTTCACAAGGTGTTGGCTTACACATCAACAGTTAGTTTTTAGGATTGATATAAGAATATCCGGAGCATTTAGTGTAAGCTGGCCTACTTATGTTATGCCTCCATTTCAGTCTCGGGTGAATATTTCCATGCTGCGAAGAGCTTTCCAAAGGTTCAGAAAGAAAGGGGTTAACAATCCCGCAAAAATGAGTTTTCTGGCCGCAGGAGCTTATTAGTGAGAAGGAATCTATCCTGGCGCTCGTACTTTACTGAACTGATTGAGAACCTTATAATGTCGAGGAGGTCTCGTTGATCACGCTAGTTATGAATCTTGTAATCTTAGGAACTTGGTATGGTTCTAATAAACCAACATCTCGTGCCAGTCTCTAGCTCAGTGACTGGTGGGAGTAGTTTGCAGAATGAGCAAAGCTTTTTAGAAGGCAGATCTCTATGGAACGAACTCCCTTGAGGGTATACAGACCTATTCAATATGTCATTTCCGAAACCGTACCCGCCTGCTCAATCTTAGACACAGTGGCTACGTGCCTTCAAACCACCGGGGTTCCGTCTTATGTCCGCCGACAGGACAGGACTTCTAGAGCCAAGGCAAGGAAACAGAACTTCCACATCCTCTGTTCACACTACCTGGATTGGAATTGGTTCTATCGAGATATACAGACTTGAAACAGGAATTTCTTGGTAACAGCTTCTTCTTTGAAGCAAGTGCTTTCGGGTTGGCTCTTCTGATATGTGTATTTGCTACCCATACGGAAAAATTTCATTGATGAAAGATGGATGGCTATATGATCAAAGGACTGGAAGAGAGTATTCTATGGTGGATAGGATGAAGAATAAGAGGTGCACTAATGAAAGAAAGAGGAGCAGTAGCTTCAATCTAAAGCATGTAATCTGAGCTGTCTATCCCGATAGGAAGTCAAGACCTAAAGTAAGCGGAAGCCAATCCTTATGAGAATGATAGGAGGGAGGCTAATCCGAGCAGTGGTAGATGCTCTTTATAGTTGTTCAATATGGCTCTTCAAGCTGAATGCGAGGAATGGAAGCAGTAGCACAACTGACTCATTCTTAGCTTCATTGCAATATTAGGCTTAGCTTTAGTATTAGTAGAAGTACGGTGAAATAGATCGAGTTTCAAGTATCAGGTATCGCAGAATTTCTGCAAATTCCCGTTAGGGCAATGAACTCTTCTCTGGCAACTCAACGGCATCAACACGGCCAGCACTCTTGATCAACTTCCCATTCTTATCTCGGGCCATCATCATCCCCATTGAATCCACTTCTCCCATGCCTCAGAACTATTGAAATCGGTTTCAGTCCCATATCAGTTTATCCATTGGTAATTCTAAAGCTTCACCATTTCCTAAGCTAGTCTATCTGAGGTTTTCTTTGCAACTTAGTTACTTTACCAGCCTCGACTGACCCGGATTATCACAATCGCAACCCTAACCTAGCGAAGGCTAGGGCCTATCTAGTTTAGTCAGTACTTTATCTAGATCTAGTTTAGTTAGTACTTTAGAGTTTAGGGTGTCTTCTCTTCCTTATGGGAATTCACTACTTATTTGATTGTTCTTGGAATTCTTATGGGCATATTTCCACAAGACTACGCTACCTTTCTTCTAGGATCTGCAGTTCAGGTTTAGGCTTTCATGGCTCTTTCTTTCGCTTGTTCCACGTTGCCATGGGTATCGAAACCCTGATACTCCCATCACTTGTCAATGAGACAACCAATCCTAGAACAATTAACCTACCTTTTCTCTGGCCTTGTGGCCTATTCAATCTTGTTTGTTATTTAAGTACATGAGAACTTCAGTTGTAGAGGGCTAAAAGCGAGTTACTCCCCTCTACCATCAAAGGGTTAAAGATTAGTTGACACTAAACCAGACATAGCTCATCTTAGGAACACTGCAGAAACACTGCTTTGAAGTAGTAGATTAGGGGATAAGAAAAGAAAAAGGCGAGTGAGAGTCTCATTTTCAAATGAATAAAGAATTCCGAGTGAAAAGTAATTTCTCATTTACTTTCGTTCCCTCTTTTGATTCCATCAATTGCTTGATTTAGAATTGACATTGCATCAAGCGAAAGGGAACTCAGCCTGCCTACCCTATACAGTTGGTCAATAAGCTACCTCCCCTCCTCGATGACTAGGGGAGGGGGGTTCGCCCTACATTCAAAAAAGCCTTTTCTAGCTCAATCCTATCTTTGCTTTAAGCTTCAACTGGGCTTAGAGCTTTCTTAAAAAACTCTGACATGGAATGGGTGCTTAGTCATCTCAACGGTATTCTAATTCGACTCCTTCACCCTTGACCGAACCTCTTCTCTTGACCAGACTTCAATCCGGACTGTTGAGGCAGGAACTTATCTAACCCATTACGATTTCGGAAGAGAAAGAATGTCTCGCTATAGGACCTTGCTCTATCCCCAAGGATAGACATTTCTTCTTTTCCTCAGATTCTAGTTCTCCTAAGCTCCGTAGAAGAAGCCTATGGTTGACAAGCAATTCCATTATACTCCTTAGTTAGACTCCTCGTCCTATTCCAATCACTAAAGGAATACATAACCTAAGACAGATAGATGATAGTCGTCCCAAGCAACAAACTCCTAGCCGCCTATTCCTATTGGTTGATACTCTTTGTGAATATGTCAAAAGTACACCTACTTTAACTCATTCTTTCTTTACTTCATAAACTAATATGACAGATTCTAGGTGAGTGCTGGTAGACTTGACCCCAATCAATGATCTCCACTGTACTGTACCTATGCCAATGCCTATATGTACTCATCTGTGGTCCTATGTTTACTTTCCCTATATTCCAGCCAGAAGGCAATAAGCTTCTGACATTCATTAACTCTTCCCTCAGAAAGAAAAGAAAGGAATATCGAGTTGACTTATCTAGTATCTTACCTATTTCCATAGCCCTACCCAAGCAAAGACTCAGCTTATGCACGAGAACAGAAGGAGCTGTACCGGCAGGCTAAGGAGAAGAGGAGTCAGTCCCTCGGCAGGCATCATCGAACAGAGAAGACAAGATATGAGAGTTGCTTATCAAGTCAAGTAGTACCACCTGAGTAAGAAAGGAATAGATTTCCGCAAATAGAGAATCTAAGTTAGAGTATAGTTGAGGAAGCTGACCCACATTTGCTCATGTCTCATGTAGAGTTAGAAGAAAGTAGAGCCCTGGTGGATTTGCACTAGTAGATTGATTAGCAAGCAGCACGAGCAGAAAGAGGACCCCAGCCCCAGACTCAGTGAATCTCTGAGAGCAACACGCCTACCTCTTGGTTGTGCGCATCGCATCTAGTTAAGTGAGTTAATCGACGCTAGCTAGCGTTATTCCTTTCTTTGATTCTCCGCTACCCACCAAGGTAGAAGACTGCTTGATCCGCAAAAGAAGTATGCTTTATTTGCTTATAGAACAAAAGTATACGCTTGGGAAAGATAGACTTCATATGGAATAGGGCATTCAGCAGATTGAAGAAGTAGCCTTTTTCAGTAGCTGTCTTGTAAGCAAGCGCCATACGTTCAATCTATACTGGCGAGAGTCTTTCCTCTTATAATACAAAGCCTGAGCGCGTTGGATGACTTAATGCCAGCTCTTTATCATACATCTTCTGTAGAACCAATAAATTGAAGGGATATGTGTTAGCACAGTCTTCTTGCTCGTCCTCTGCACCACGGTTTTCCTGTATACCGGCAGCTAGCATCCCATCAGTAACCTACTGGCGATATTTATTGAGGGGGGCTGGCCATGGTTTTTTAACCCACCCTTCCATTCAGATCCCAATCAGGGGGAGAGACGGGTTCAGCGAGCCCAATCTTACCGACGGTGAAACCTTAGCCCCCACATTTACTACATTTCTTTTTGGAGTGAAGCTAGCTACCATCCTAGTCAGAGGGAGAGGTCCTTTGCTTTGAACTGCCTTTACTCGGCTTCCGTTCAAAGATTCGTATCTGTTTTTCCGAACCAAATGATCAGATCGAACTCAGTCGTTCCTGAACTATGCTCCCCAAGGGTTAAAGCAACTCGAATCTCTCTCCTTTCCTCAAAGGAATCGTTACGAGCAGAAAACTTGGAAGAAAAGTAAAGTACTGTACCACACAGTAGCGGCGTATTTAGCTACCTTAGAACCGTTACTCCACCGAGGAGCCGTTTATCCGACGCAAGACTAGCGCAATCCTTTTTTTCCAATGGCAACTATAAAATCCGAAACAATAGGTGTCTTCGGCCGATCAATTGGAGCCGAATCCCGTAGAGTAATCCGTTTTCGTAGCAAGGAAGGTGCCCTAAGCTAGGAAGCCGTGATTGGTAGGATCTTTCCTTAGAAGGAAATTCGCAACGCTCTAAATTTATCTATTTTGATTCGCCATAGCCGCTTAGGGATAGCGCCGTTACTGTACCTGCTTTCGCTATTGCTGTTCCGCTTTGCCGTTATCCGTCCCTGGCCTTAGCATAATAGGAGGGTGCCTTTTTAGCGCAAGACGATGAAATAACAACCTAAGCTTTTCGGCATTAGCAAATTGATAAATCGAATAGATCCCCGGCCGTTGGATAGGAGCACTGCCGTTACCGTGCTTAGAATTGATGAAATTCGATTTATTACTAAACCCAGGATATTCCTATTCGTAGGTGGTATACAATTACCCCTATCCCTATTGTTTTGATACATGGCGTATTGGCTTTGCCGTAGAGCTAGCTAAAGATCCATCTTTCCTGGATTAGTGATTACTTCAATCCATACCCCTATGGAATAACAAAAAGCAAGGGCAGAGGGACCAGGATCCGAAACCATACAATAATTCGTAGGAACCCACACCGGATAGAGGGCCGTCCCTTCCTCTTAAGAGGTGTAATTGGGGATGAAATTAGAGAATCCGAATCGTAGTCCTCGTGGGAATGGTCGCAAAATGCGAAGGAGGACGCCTTGTCGAAGCTGGGGATCTAGATAGGTACCGATCTCGGTGGGGATGACCCTATTGAATCTATTGAATTTGTTTCATTCCTTTCATGCGCAGATGAACCTTGTCTGCTTTGGAAGTACCTTTGCCCTGGAGTGGAGGATTGTCCCGTGATTGAGGGATGTCCTTTCTCCTCGGAAGTAGGGTATTCGTATTCGTATTCGTATTTTAGTAGAGGAGGCCTTGCCTACTGCTTTGTTACCAGAGCTGGATCGATTTCATCTTTTCCCAGTGCCCATGCTCCTACTACTACTTATGCAGCTATTCAACCTCCCATACCATAGATGGTAATGGTGCTTCCCCAGCAGCTGTTCCTACTCCTTTGGCCCAAATCAGGTGACTTTTAAGTTGAAGCTTGCCCGCAGAACGATGTAACCATGCTGGCAGTACTATACTATACTATACTATACTATACTATACTATACTATACTATACTATACTATACTATGATTGCCTTAGAGCGCAGATGTCTCTGTCCCTAGGAACGTGATGCTTAGGTGCGAGGTGAAACACAAGCAGGAGATCGAGAAGAAATCATACGGATTGCAACCTACAGATGAAGAATCTGCTTCATTGTTCCCACCATCTATATCAGATGTTTAATAAGAATAGGAATCGAATAAGCTGCTGATTGACTGAGGAAGCATTTGAAAAGAAAGGAAGGGTGATGCTTGTTAAACAAAGCTGCGTGTGGGGCCGCCACGTATAGCTGTAGTTTCTGCTGTAGCATCGGTTATTTCCGTTATTGCTGTAGTAGCATCGGTTATTGCTCAGGTTACGAATGACCCAATCTATCTATGGCAACCACCCCTACTTTTAGTAGATAGAGATGCGCACCTAGAAAAGACGGATGAAAGAGAACCTGCCCTTCTGACTTCTTCTCTTGTCTGTCCTTTACGCAAAGCGATCTATGGTCTCAACAAGCCCCGATAGCGTCGGTTTTTGAAGTTCAGCAC